CTATAAGGGTAGCTTTATGGAAAGATAGCTCAATGCCAAAGCTAAATTTTATATATGTAATTTTTAATAAATTTGCATTTCCTTTATTTATCTTTTAAACAGTAATAGTGTTGAGCAAATTTGCTCAACACTATTACTGTTTAATTGTTATATATCGTATAATTTTATCATTAATCCTCATATCTTTTTCTATTGTGTTTATTATATACCCGTTACCTTCAAAAATTAGTTGAAGAAAAATTCCATCATTATTTTTCTTTATTGGATATGCTAAATGTCGCCTACCCCTATTTTGAGTGAAAATATTTAGTGCACCTTTATCTTTTAGTATACTTTCATACTTATTAATAGTTTTTAAATAAATTGAATATATTAATATTTTTTTTAAAACTGTAAAAGTATTTTTTAATACATACAGCTTCAGCAGTATATAATTTTTTTATATACTATAACTTTTTAGTTGCGTTTAATTATTGAAATTTATTGAAGAATTTAGATATTTATATTCTATCGATTAAAAATTATTATTGATATTTTATTATTAATAATAAATATATAGGAAGAGTGAATTATTAGTTATTATTAAATCGTATTCTTGAATAATATAATATTAAATTATAAAAATTTAAATAATTATTTAATGCTGACAATATCATCTTCTTTCTCTTCAGGATTTAATATATATAAAGTTTCGTATCTATTTAATTGTCTCATATTGTTTAAAACTAAATTTTGTATATTAATTATAATTTAAATTAAATTTGGAGTAAATTTATTAACTTTGATTTATAGAATTGTAAGAATAAAATTATAAACCTTTACTTTCAATCTGTATTTTAACTGCTTCTGAAATTACCGGTATTCTAGAATATTTACCTTCGAAGCATTTAGTTATAGCATATAAAATAATACCTGTAATTAGCCATAAAAAACTATTACATATAATAAGTCCATATAGGCTAACTCTAAATTCCATTGGTAATGATCTAAACATGCTACCTATTAAAGTTGTTAATAAAAAAATTAGTAGCGCTTGTAATGTATTAAATCTTAAAAATTGGCTAACAGCTAAAGGGCTTTTCGAATTTACAATTAAAAAATATAGTGTTAAGAATGTAATTAGATTTACACTTCTATTCTCCACATAAAAAACTACAAATGGAGCTATTGTTTTTTTATAAAATTTTAAAAAGTGAAATGGATAATCAGATAAAACTTTTAATCCAAAATTTTCAACTCCTTCTAAAAATGGTAAAAAGTATGGTAGTATAGATATAAAACGTATTGTTGTAATAACGCTGTCAGTTTTTTTTCTATTTATACTGAGTGAGCTTGGAAAAAATCTACTATAGATTTTAATTATTAGAGCAATTATAAATAATGTAGCTATAAAAGTAAGAAAATATATCTGTAATTTTTGTTGATTCAAATAAAAATAATTTACATGATTTTTTTGTTTAATATGTATCATCATAAATTTTTACAGTCTCCGTTTTTTAGAATTCTAATGATTTAAATATAAATACTAAATAGTAAATAACCGTTATTTGAAAGATGCTTAAAGTATAATTTTGTCTGATAGTTAATTTATAAATTCTTTACTTTTAAATATGGATTTTTATGTATCTTATTACAAATAGTAATTTTAATTATAGTGTTTAAAATTTTCTATAGTTTTTTTTAACAAAATTATATTATCAATTATATCATTAATAATAATATTAAAATAGTACACAAATATGGTATTAGCTATTAGTAAAACTATTAATCGTCCAATCTTTCCTTTTACTGCTATTGTTGGTCAAGAGGAAATGAAATTAGCATTAATTTTAAATGTTATTGATCCTAAAATTGGTGGTGTTATGATTATGGGAGATAGAGGTACTGGTAAATCTACAACTATAAGAGCTATTGCAGATTTACTACCAGAAATTGAATCAGTAGAAAATGATTTATTTAACTCACACCCTTATAATCCTGATTTAATGAGTGATTACGTAAAAGAAACTTTAGAAAATGGCCAAAATTTATCTGTTACTAAAATTAAAGTACCAATGATTGATTTACCTCTTGGAGCGACAGAAGATCGAGTATGTGGTACTATTGATATAGAAAAAGCTTTAACAGAGGGAATAAAAAGTTTTGAGCCAGGTTTGTTAGCTAAAGCTAATAGAGGAATTTTATATGTTGATGAAGTCAACTTATTAGATGATCATTTAGTAGATATTTTATTAGATTCTGCTGCATCTGGTTGGAATACTGTAGAAAGAGAGGGAATTTCAATTAGACACCCTGCTAATTTTGTTCTAGTGGGATCAGGTAATCCAGAGGAAGGAGAACTACGCCCTCAGTTATTAGATCGTTTTGGTATGCATGCGGAAATTCGTACAGTTAAAGACCCAGAGTTAAGGGTTAAAATTGTTGATGAACGTAGTCAATTTGACCAAAATCCAGAAAATTATTTAGACCAGTATAGTATAGATCAACTAAATCTTAAAAATCAAATAAAAAATGCTCAACAGAATTTAAAAGATATTGTATTGCCTTATGATTTGCGTATTAAGATTTCAAAAGTATGTTCAGAATTAGATGTTGATGGTTTAAGAGGAGATATAGTAACTAATAGAGCAGCAAAAGCTTTCGCTGCTTATAGAAATTCTAGTGAAGTAACAGTTGAAGATATTCGAAATATTATTGTCTTATGTTTAAGACACAGATTAAGAAAAGATCCTCTTGAATCAGTAGATTCAGGTTCAAAAGTACAACAAATTTTTCAAGAAGTGTTTAATGAAAATTTATAAATTATTAATATAATTAATAAAATATGAAAAACTATTATTATGCTGTTGCAACAAAACGCTTTCTATTTATAGAAGAGCCAATAGAAGAAATTTTAAGAGAAAGAATTAATTATTATAAACGCATTAGTAAAGGTATCGATTTTTGGTTATTAGATAATATTGAATTATTGAATAATAATGAGATTTTTTTATTGCAAGAACAATTTGAAGAACCTTTGGTAGCTTTAATATCAACTAATTTAAATTTTATTAATTGGATTAAGTTAAGAGTTGTTTATATAAAAACTGGAAAATTACAAAATATTGATATTGCAAATTTAGATACTAAATTAGTTGATAATATAATTGTAAAAGAATTAATATAATTAACAATTTTAGATCATAATGACAGATCTTCCGTTTACTATTGATCAATTAAGAATCTTAAAAGCTATCGCTGTAGAAGGTAGTTTTAAAAGAGCAGCAGATAGTTTATATATTTCTCAACCAGCAGTTAGTTTACAAATTCAAAATTTAGAAAAACAATTGAATATTGCTCTATTCGATAGAGGTGGTAAAAAAGCTAAACTAACAGAGCCAGGACAATTATTATTACGCTATGGAGGTCGAATTTTAGCAATTTGTGAGGAAACATGCCGGGCCCTTGAAGATTTACAAAGTTTACAAGGGGGAACGCTAATTGTTGGTGCTAGTCAGACTACTGGTACTTATTTAATGCCTCGTTTAATTGGTTTATTTCGTCAAAGATACCCTCAAGTTGCTGTCCAATTACAAGTTCATTCTACTCGTAGAATTGCGTGGAATGTTGCTAATGGTCAGGTTGATTTAGCTGTTATTGGTGGTGAGATACCATCAGAACTTAAAGAAGTACTTCAAGTAACATCTTATGCAGAAGATGAATTAGCATTAATTTTACCGAAATCGCATCCCTTTTCACAGTTTAAAGATATAAAAAAGGAAGACCTTTATAGATTGAGATTTATAGCATTAGATACTCAGTCTACTATTCGCAAAGTAATTGATAAAGTTTTAAATCAACACGGTATTGACAGTACTAGATTTATGATAGAAATGGAATTAAATTCAATAGAAGCAATTAAAAATGCTGTTCAATCAGGCCTAGGAGCTGCATTTGTATCTGTTTCTGCTATTGCTAAAGAGTTAGAATTAGGTATTCTATATTGGGCTAAGATTGAAAATATTACGATTAAAAGGATGTTATCTATTGTAATTAATCCTAATCGATATCGTTCTAGAGCAGCTGAAACATTTACTAAAGAAATTTTAACTTTATTTGTTAATTTACCTCAGCATAGTAAACTATTAAATATAAAAGATTATTAGAGAGTTATAGTAACTAGATTTAATTGTATTAGATTTATTGATTTTATAAAAGACTATAATAGTAATTTTTTGTTGAATTTAGTGTGGAAAATTATCTATGTTATAAAATAAAAGATTATAATATTAGTACTATATTAAATTAATAAGAGGATAAAATCATGGATTTAAGAGTATTGATTGTATTAAGTCCGGTATTAATAGCTGGTTCTTGGGCTCTATACAATATAGGTCGAGTACTATTACAACAATTTAGACGTTTACAGTCTTAATATCAATATTTTTTTCGAATTATTTATATCAAATCAACAATATTTACTGATTGTTGATTTGATATTCTATTTTGACAATCGATGAAATATTGAATATAATTATTTATGTGTTTAGATTATATAATTATATATAAAATATATAAATAATTTAGTTTAACTAGAAATAATATTAAAAATAAATATAGATAAATTATGGCTGTTCCTAAGAAACGTACATCAAAATCAAAAAAAAATTCTCGTAAATCTAATTGGAAACGAAAAGCATTTCTCAAAGCAGTTCAGGCTTTATCATTAGCTAAATCTATTGCTACTAATAAATCAACAAGTTTTTTATATGTTATAGATTCTAATTAATAAGGTTTAGAAGAATAAACTATAGTGATAGTTTATAGATTTTTTATATCAATAATACAATTTAATGATAACTAACAAAAAATATGAATTATGCAATTATTGAAACTAGTGGGAAGCAGTTATGGGTTGAACCTGGAAGATTTTATGATGTAAATAGATTACCAGCTAATCCAGGTGATACAGTTATTCTTAATAGAGTTTTACTTGTAAATAATCAGGGAGAAATTAATATAGGCCATCCTTGCTTACCAAATGTTACAATTAAAGCTACTGTATTACGACATTTAAGAGGTCCTAAAATTGTTGTATATAAAATGAAGCCTAAAAAAGGTTTTAGGAATAAGAAAGGACATAGGCAAGAATTAACTAGACTTATGATTGATCAAATTAATATTAAATCTTAAATTTAAATAAATGGCACATAAAAAAGGTAGTGGTAGTACCCGTAATGGAAGAGATTCAAATTCACAAAGGTTAGGGGTAAAAAAATATGGATCAGAAAAAGTTAAAGCAGGAAATATTTTAATTCGTCAGAGGGGTTCTAAGTTTTTAGCAGGTATAAATGTTGGAATAGGTAAGGATTATACTTTATATTCTTTAGTTGATGGTTATGTTTATTTTAAGAGAGTATCTAAAAATAGAACGAAAGTTAATATTTACTCTACTTTAAACTCATTATTAGTTTAGATTTAAATTTTAACGCTTTATAGAAAAGCGTTAAAATTTATTTTTTATGCCTTGTAAAAAAAATGAAAAAGACACTTATATTGTCAGATTTATATAATATAGCTGCAATAGTGATAAACAATAAAATTCAAGAGTTTGTTTTTTCAAATAGGAAGCACCAAATTAATAACATATATATTGGTTTAGTTAATAAAATTTTTCCGAGTATTAATGCAGCTTTTGTGGATCTAGATCAGGGTTCTAAAAGTGGTTTTATTCACTTTAGTGATTTAAGTATTTTAAAGCGTAGATCTAATAATACTAAGTTCTCTAATGATTTAATTACTGATATTTTAAAAAATGAACAAAAAATTTTAGTGCAAATTACAAAAGAAGCTACAATTAGTAAAGGTCCTAGGTTAACAAGTAATATTAGTATTATAGGGAAATATATGGTTCTTATGCCATTTAGTAAAAATATTTCAGTACCTCGAACAATTAAAAATATTAATGAAAGATCTTATCTTAAGTCTTTAGGAATATTGATTAAGCCTACTACTATGGGACTGGTTTTTCGTTCTTCTATTATTGGTATAAGTGAAGATATTATTTTAGCAGAATTACATAATTTAAAGAAGCAATGGTTTTTTATACAAAAACTAGCCCTAAAGTGTACACCTCCATATCTTTTATATAATGATAATAATTTAACTAAGAGAATTATTAGAGATTATTTTGATAATAACACAAGAATAATTATAGATTCGCAAAAATCGTTTTATTCTATTTGCAAATATTTATATCTGTGGAAATATTCTATTGATAAAAAGAATAAGTTTCTTGAATTATTAAATATTGATCAAAATATTCTGGACTTATATTTTCTCAGTAATACCTTATTTACTGCTTTAAATAAAAAAGTTGAGTTACCTTTAGGTGGCTATATTATTTTAGAAACCTTAGAAGCTTTAACTGTAATAGATGTCAATTCTGGTGCTTTTAATAAATCTAGTAATTCGAAAGAAACTATATATAAAATTAACTTAAGTGCAGCAAAAGAAATAGCTTATCAGTTAAAAATTCGTAATATTGCTGGATTAGTAATTATCGATTTTATTGATATGCAATCACAACGAGAACAATTACACTTATTAGAATATTTTTGTAAATATCTAAGTTTAGATAATATAAAGTCTCAAATTGTTCAATTGTCAGAACTTGGGCTTGTAGAACTGACAAGAAAGCGTAGAGGTAAAAGTTTGCATGAGTTATCTGAAGTTTTTACTTATGATTTATATTCCAAAATATTTAATTCATATAATAGTTTTAATAAGATTAAAAATGATTTTGATTTAGATAATTTAATTTATTATTTTGATAATTATTCGAAATTTTTCTATATTTCTCCATCAAGTTTTCATATATTTAATCTATTAAATATAGATTATTCTAGTTATAAGTTATCAAAGTTTAAAGTAAATATTTTTAATAGTAGTCCTAAAGTTAAATATTTTAGACCTATAATATTTTATTCTTCTATATTAAGTCATCAGAGATATAGTCTATATTCTAAAGTTAACTTATAATTTATTATTAACTGCAATATATATTTCGATTTTTAATAATTTTATTTATTTCTATGAAAATGAAAAACGCTATCAAATGGAAGTTAGTCAAATTTTTTACTAGCTTACAGAATTCAATAATAATTTTACTAATAATTGCATTTTATGCTGCTTTAGGCACTATTATAGAGCAGAATAAAACTTTAGAATTTTACCAATTAAATTACCCTTTAAGTAATCCTTTGTTTCGTATTATTTCTTGGCGTTTTATTCAATTATTAGAATTAGATCATGTTTACAATTCTCATTATTTTATTTTATTAATAATTTTGTTAGTTTTAAGTTTGCTAACTTGTACTTTTTCTATTCAATTACCAATTTTAAAAATTTCTAAGAGTTGGTTATTTTATAAATATCAACATCAGTTTACTAAACTAAAAAATTATAGTTCATTAAGTTCTAATTCTTTAGCATCTTCCTTGATGTATCTATATGATTTTAAATACTCTAGTTTTCAACAACGTAATAGCGTATATAGTTATAAGGGTTTAGTAGGACGCTTTGCTCCAATTGTAGTCCATTTTAGCATTGTTTTAATTCTTTTCGGTAGTGTATTAAGTTCATTTTTTGGATTTACTTTACAAGAAATTATACCTCAAGGTGAAGTTTTCCATTTCCAGAATATTGTTCGTTCAGGACAATTAGGCTTTATTAATCAGGATCTTCAGTTAAAGGTTAATAATTTCTGGATTCAGTATAATAGTGATAAATCTATTAATCAGTTTTTCTCTTCTATAGTTTTACAAAATTCTAAGGAAGAAGTTTTAAAAAGTGGTTTAATTTATGTTAATCAACCTTTAAGATACAAAGGATTATCAGTTTATCAAACTGATTGGAATCTTATTGGAATTCGCCTAAGAATTAATAATTCAACATTACAGTTACCTTTTAAATTACTAATTTTGAATAATGGAAATAGAATTTGGACTACTTATATTCCTGTTGATCAATCACTACAGAAAGGTTATTTTATAATAGTTTCTAGCCTAGATGGACAGGTTTCTATTTACAGCAATAGTAAACAATTCCTTTTCTCTATTAATAAAGGTCAACTATTCTATTTAGATAATATTTCTTTAGAAATAGTAGATATTCTGTCTAGTACTGGCTTACAAATAAAGGCTGATCCTGGTATATTTTATGTTTATTCTGGCTTTCTCTTTGTTATTTTTAGTACTATTTTTAGTTACTTTAGTTACTCTCAGATTTGGTTATCTTTATATAAAAGTATTGTATTGATTGGTGGTAATACTAATAGAGCAAATTTAATATTTGAAGAAGATTTTTGGTCTATAGAGAATAAAGTTCAAGAAAAAATTATTTAATAATTTAAATAATCTTTTCTTGAACTTTATTAAATAAGATTAATATAATTTAAACCTAAAATAATTCCTGCTCCTATAATATGGCCTAAGCTTGTAGTGGCTAATTAGAATAGATTTTAATTTAATCTTTCTTATAAAACTGTATGTAATAATTTCATATTATACAGCTTTTATCTACATTTATATTAGTTTTAAGACTCTATATATTTTTTTATTCTATTAATTATATTTAATAATATATTATTTATATAGTTTCTTTGATTGATTAATTTATATTTTTATTAGTTATATATATATTCTATTAATAATGTGTTAAACTACATTTAATTTTTTAATATTTAATTTATTTGGTTAACTTTCTTTTAATTTGTTTTCTCATAAATTATATCAATTTATTTATTGTTATAGTTCAGGTAATCCTAATCCATCATTAGAAAATAAAGGGATTGATGGTCCTAGTCCTCTTACTTGTATTGTATATCTGCCTATAGCAATTGCTATTATATTTGAAAGTAACATGTGGAGTCGAAATCTATAAATAAATTTTTTTTATTTTAATAAAGCACTCCTTAAAAACTATACAATCATTTTTTAATAAATATAGCTTCTAATTTCTCTTAGAAATTTAATATAATTATTGTATTTTTATAATGTTATTCAAATTATATTCAAATTATATTATCTTTAGTCTCTATTTAATAAATAATCTAAATTTAATAGTTTAGATTTTATTTATTAGTTAAGTTTTTTTAATCTATGTAATTTAATTAGTTATATTTTTTTAATCATGAAACGTGTAACTTCATACTAATAATTTTTTAATCTTTTATAATTTAGTTAGAATTATTTATTTATATTTATTAGAATAATAGGACTGTATTACTTGATAACTGCTATTTGTATTGACCATAAAGACGTGTGAGGCACAGCACTAATTAATAGATTAAACATTTTAAATTTTATTTACCTAATAAAATATATATAAACAATATTATATCGGAACTAATATCTTGATTAATATTTACTAATTAAGATGTAACAAAATTTTGCTAGAATATAGTATTTAATTATATTATTTCTTTGTTTATATCGTATTATTATTTATTAGATATGTTTTATTAAAAAATAATATAAATTTTTTCTATAGTTTAAATATATTTTAATTATAAGTATAATATCAATCATATAGACTTTTTTATCATGATAGCCAACCGTAACTATGTAATCCTTTACCTAAAAAATTAACTCCTAAATAACATATCCATACCACAATAAATCCTATAGATGCTACTATTGCTGGTTTTTTACCTTGCCATCCTTTAGTAATTCTAGTATGTAAGTAAGATGCAAATACTAACCAAGTTATTAATGCCCATGTTTCTTTAGGATCCCAACTCCAATATGTTCCCCAAGCTTCATTCGCCCATACTGCTCCAGCTATAATTCCTACAGTTAGCATTGGGAACCCTAATCCAATTGTACGATAGCTTAAATTATCTATGCTTTCTAATAATGTTAATTGTCCTTGTAATCGATGAGATATTGTTATACTGTTTGAATTTTCTTTTAATATATTTTGATTTTTATCCTTGTTATATTTCAAATTATTGCTATTAAAATCTATATTATTTGAGTTTTTAACTAATTTAATATCTTCTCCTTTCGCTAATATTAAAAAAAGAATAGCTAATAATGATCCTGTAATTAAAGTTGCGTAGCTAATCATCATAATACTGACATGCATCATTAACCAATTTGATTTTAATGCAGGTACTAACGGGGATGCTTGTTGCATATCTATTGGTAAAGATATGCTTGTAAAACAATTAATAAACATAGATATAGGACTAATAATTCCTCCTATAATACGGTTATTGATTTTTTGTTCTAATAAAAGATGAATACTAGTTAAGCCCCAGCTTAAAAACATTAGTGATTCATATAGATTACTCAAAGGGAAATATCCGTTATATATCCATCGACTACCTAATATTAATATAATTCCAACATTACTGAAAGCTGTTGTTATTTTTCCTAAATTAGCTAAAAATTTTAATTTTTGAAATGCTATACTAGACCAATAACTTACCGTTGATAATAATAATAGAACAAAGATACAATTTCCAATGTTATTATTTAAATTATTAAAATTGATCACTATTTTAACTCCTATAATTGTTGAAGTATTTTATATTTTAATTACCTAGTTAATTTTATTAACTAGGTAAATCCAATTGAGACGTTTAACTAAAAACCAATTGCGATCAATTTCTGTTCTATAGTATTCCTTATGAAAAGTAGCAGTATATTTATCAATAATATAATCTGTTTTCATCAAATTTAGTTTATTTTTTGTTTTTTTATATATAAAAATTCTGATTATTCTTCTTTGAAGAACTAAAGGTAGTTTTCCAATTAATATTCGATTAATAGCTGTATGTTTTTTATGTTTAGAAATATTATAAAAATAGTTAGATTTATTTTGCAAGTATTCCACTTCTTTATTTATAATATTTAAGAAATGAGTAAAATTTTTATTGAATTTATTATTAAAGTATTTAGATATGTATGGTATTAATTCTTGTCTAATACGGTTTCGTTTTATATTATATGAATAATTAGTTATATCTGACCAAATAGGCATATAAAATTTTCTACAAAACCAGATTGTTTCATCTCTAGTAGTGTATACTAGAGGTCTTATTATATTAATCTTTGTATTTATTTTTTGATAGTAGTTTAAGCTAGTTATACCTTCAAACCCAGAGCCTCTTATAAAATTATATATACTAGTTTCTATTTTATCTGTAGCCGTATGAGCTGTTAATATATAATTTATATCTAAATCCTTAGCTAATTGAACTAATTTATTGTATCTCCACTTTCTAGCAGCTGTTTCGTTTTGTATATATTTAGTAAAGTATATGAATTGAAATCCCCATCTTAGACTAATATTATTTATTGCTTTACTATTTAAGTAACTGTCTTGTCTCCAGTTATGATTAAAATTAATAATTTTTATATTCCATTTATAAAGTTTTTTATAGTCTTTTAATAGCTTTATTAAGCACATTGAATCTTGTCCTCCTGAAACTGCTACTATTAAACAGGTTGAATCTAAAATATTTTTATAAGATTGTAATGATTTTATGAATTTATTATGGATAAAACTTTTAATATCAATCATTAATTTACAATAGTCTTTAATTATTAGGTTATTTAGTATATTTATTTACTGTTGTTTTAATACTATCGCTTGACAGTTTTTACAAAATCATATATCCTATTAGTATGGTATTAAAAAAATAAAAGCCCCCATCGTCTAGAGGCCTAGGACATCTCCCTTTCACGGAGGTAACGGGGATTCGAATTCCCCTGGGGGTAATCTTTAATTTTATAGAGTAGCAGATTTCATTTCTCTGCAGAATTCTTGGAACTCTCGTAGATCCTTTTCATTATTTACATTATTTAATAGTTTCATTAAAGCGCTACCTACTACTACACCTTCTGTACCGCTTGATTTAATTTCAAGTAATTGTTTAGTATTTGAAATTCCAAAACCTACAACAACTGGTATATCTGTTATATCTTTAACTTTTTTAATTAAATTTTTTATATTTGTGTTGAAATTTTCTCGTATACCTGTAACACCTGTACTACTTACAATATATAAAAATCCTTCTCCATGTTGAACTATTTTCTTAATTCTATCATTTGAACTGGTCGGTGAAATCAATAGTATGAGTGCAATATTTTCTTGCTTACATAAATTAATAATTTCTAAAGATTCTTCAATCGGTAGATCAGGTATTAATAATCCTTGAACTCCTATATTTTTGATTTTTTTGATAAATTTTATTGGTTTGTAATTTAAAATTATATTATAGTATGAAAAAATTATTATAGGGGTAGATATATTTGGTATAATTTCTTCTAACATAATGAATATATCTTTTAAAGATGTTCCTTGATTTAATGCTATTTCAGCAGCTTTCTGTATGATTGGACCGTCAGCAAGGGAATCTGTATAAGGCAATCCTATTTCTATTATATCTGCTTGTTCTTTATCTAATATAGACAATGCTGCTTTTGTGATTTTTAGACTAGGATATCCAGCAGTAATAAATGGTATAAAGGCACATTTTCCTTTTAACGTGTTAAATTTATTAGATATATTAATCATTGAAATTAAATATTAGATTATTACTTTTATAATATTATTATGGTAAAATGGTATAAATTAAAGATTATCTTTTTACTATTTAAAATAATTTTAATGATATTATACTAAAATAGTTTTTGTTTAATAGTATAAAAAATAGCGCAATATTTATTTTATGTTTTTAATTAACTTAGCCTATGACTAAACGAACATTGGAAGGTACACGTCGTAAAAGAATTAAAGTTTCTGGCTTTAAGGCTAGAATGAAAAGTTCTTCTGGCCGAAAAGTAATTAAATTAAGAAGACGTAAAGGTAGAATAAAGGTGTCTATATCTTAGAGTATAGAGATTAATTATATAAAGTTTCTATGAGTTGATTCTAAAAATTTTTATAAACCTTCTAAAATTACACCTAAAAAATTAGCTAGTTCTGATGCTTTTTCCTCAATTTCTTGGAGACTTAAAGGTTGTCCGACTCTAGTTAAAGGAATTTGTCTTTGATCTTTTGTACTTAAGTATATCTCTCTTCTAGGGTTAATACCTTCTATAATATCTACTTTTATGGATTGTATTTCTTGAATTTTATATCTTAATGAAATTTTTCGATTCTTACCAGGAAAACCTAATCGAAAAATTTCAATATATCCATTATCTTTATCATATTTATTATATCCTCCACCTATATTAAAAAAAATAGTTAACCATAAAAATAAGCTGATAAATATTGCAAGAGTACCATAAAAAATCATTAATATTCCTTGAGGTATAAAAATTAAATTTTTGGTATTAGAAAATGGTAATAAATTTAACTTTAAATAACTTGATAAACCAGCTAATAAAAAACCTAGACCACCTAATAATATAATTGTAGCCCACCAATAATTACTTAATCTTCTCGAACCAGCAATTTTATCAATTTTAGTATTCATATATAAGTTTATGGATTTATTAATATAATCTATCTATAATGTATTCTGTTAAGTATTCTAAATCTTTTTTACTTTCAGAATTGTCTAGATACTTTAAACAATTTAGTGCGGCTTGAAGATGTTCTCTTGCTAAATCCTGTGATTTTAAGATACTATAACTTTGTTTTATCATTAATATCACTGTATCTATATCACTTAATGTAGAGAATTCTTCCTCAATTATTTGTTTTATCTTTATATTTTCAGCTATGGCAAATAGGCATGGAGCTGTTAGGTTACCATTTTTTAAATCTGCTTCTCCTGGTTTACCTAATATTATAGCTGATGAGGTTATATCTAATATATCATCAATTATTTGGAAAGCAACTCCTAGATGTTTACCATATAAATGTAATTTACATGCTATTTTTGAATTATTTATTGCAAGCATTGCTGCTCCTTGACAACTAGCGGCGATTAAAGAGGCTGTTTTATAAAATGATTTTTCTATATATTCATTGATAGTTACATTTAAATTAAATAAATTTATACTTTGTCTGACTTCTCCTTCTGCAAAATCTGTAATAACTTTAGAGATGATTTTTACAACTTCTACTTGTTTTAAGTTTGCTAAATACCACGATGATTGTGCAAATAAAAAGTCTCCTGCTAATATAGCAACTCTATTATTAAATTGATTATTAACTGTTTTAATACCTCTTCTTGTTGAGCAATTATCGACAACATCATCATGTAAAAGACTAGCTGTATGAATAATTTCTGTGATTTCAGCTAATCTTTTTTGTGATGCTAGTATTTTTCCTTCCTTTGCTGTAGCTTTTGCGACTAATAATACAATACTAGGTCTTAATCTTTTACCTCCAGCCTTAAATAAATGTTCTGCTGCAGCATAAAGAATAGGGTTTTGTGCAGTAACTAAGTTTTTAATATTTTGTTCTAATGTATGCAGTTCTTTTTGTATATTAGAAGTAAAATTATACGCAATCATTATTTAAATTTTCCTTTATAAATGTTTATTTGAAAAAAAGTCGGTTTCTAAAATTAATTAAAAAATTTTTTTTAAATTTATTTCATTTATTATTAGATATAATAATAAATTATACAAAAATAGAATATAATGATACAAAAAGGTTCCGTTGTAAAAGTTTTAAGAAAAGAGTCATATTGGTATCTAGATACAGGAATTGTTACTGTAATTGATAAAAGTGGTATTTTATATCCTGTTATAGTTAAGTTTGAAAAAGTTAATTATAGTGGTGTTAATACAAATAATTTTGCTCTAGAAGAATTAATAGAAGTTAATTAGTTTGAACTAACAGACTCTTGATATAGAATAATTTACTTAGTTTCTACTAATTATTTTATATTTTTCGGTAATTATAATTGGAGTCTACTTTGGGATATTTATTATTTAATAAATATCCCAAAGTAGACTCCAATATTTTAATATTTTAATTGCCAAGACTTGCCCAATCTACATCTACATTCTCTATGATTAAGGAAGAATTATAGATTTGTACAATAATTAGTAAAAAAACTAAAAAAAGTAGCATGAATATACCCATAATTGGCGTAGTACCCCATCCAGGTGCAACTTTTCCATATTCAGAGTTAAGAGGTCTTAAGATTTCCCCTAATCTAGTTCTTAATGCCATAATTATTTCTATTATTTTATAGGATAAAGGTTTTTATTTTTTATAATATTATTCATAATAATATTATAAAAGAAATTAAATTTAATACTTTTTAAGTTATGGAAACTGCAACAGTTCTTAGTATTTTTATATCAAGTTTGCTTTTGGGAATAACAGCTTACTCTATTTATACATCTTTTGGACCTAACTCTAGAGTCTTAAGAGATCCGTTTGAAGAACATGAAGATTAAATTTAGTCTTGTATAAAAGAGTCTTAGTATTTAAATAGATACTAAGACTCTTTATAATTTAAAATAATTGAGCGAAGATTAATTATTTATTCTTGGTGGTTCTCTAAAAAATATAGCGAAAAAGATTACCATTAGAGTGCCTATTAGTAAAAACACATACACTAATGTTTCCATAAATACCTGATCTCCAGTTTAACCAAATTAATTTAATAATATTTATACCACACCTTGTTTCTTAGTAGATCGGTCACCTAGTTTTTGGAATGCGCCAAATTCAACTTGTTCTGTTACTTCAGGTCCAATACCTGTAAATACATCTCGGAATATTGTTCTTGAACCATGCCATAGATGACCAAAGAAGAATATAAGTGCAAAATTAGCATGTCCAAATGTATACCATCCTCTTGGACTACTTCTAAATACACCATCAGATTCTAATGTTGTACGATCAAATTCAAATACTTCTCCAAGTTGTGATTTTCTTGCGTATTTTTTTACTGTTGGGGCATCATTAAATGATTGTCCATTTAGTTTACCTCCATAAAAGTTAACAGACACGCCTACTTGTTCAATACTGTACTTAGATTCAGCTCTTCTAAATGGAATATCTGCTCTTATAATTCCATCTTTATCAACAAGAATAACTGGAAATGTTTCAAAAAAGGCAGGCATTCTTCGTACAGATAATTCTCTACCTTCCTTATCTGTAAAAATAGGATGTCCTAACCATGCTTCAGCAATTCCATCACCTTTATTCATAGGTCCTGCTCTAAATAATCCTCCTTTAGCAGGATTATTTCCTATGTAATCATAAAAAGCAAGTTTATCTGGAATTTGAGACCAAGCTTCAACTGTAGATGCGCCTTCTGTAATTGAATTTTCTACTCGTCTTTCTATTTCTTGCTGAAAGTAACCACTATCCCATTGATATCTAGTTGGACCAAATAACTCAATTGGAGTTGTTGCAGATCCATACCACATTGTTCCTGAAGTTACAAATGCAGCAAAAAAGACTGCAGCTATACTACTAGATAATACAGTTTCAATATTACCCATTCTCAATGCACGATATAGTCTTTGCGGTGGTCTTACTGTTAGATGAAATGCACCAGCTAAAATACCTACAGTACCAGCAGCAATATGATGAGAAGCTATACCTCCTGGATTAAATGGATTAAATCCTTCTGGTCCCCAAGATGGTGCTACCGGCTGTACTTTTCCTGTAATACCATATGCATCAGACACCCAAATACCTGGGCCAAATACACCTGTCACATGGAAAGCTCCAAATCCGAAACATATTAAGCTTGCTAAAAGTAAGTGAATACCAAAAATTTTTGGTAAGTCTAATGCTGGTTCTCCTGTTCGAGGATCACGAAATATTTCTAAGTTAAACTCAGTTTTTATGATAGACTACTGGTTTTTCAGAGTTCATAATTAGTTTTTCAACTAGATGAGCTTTTATAATATAATTTTCAGTCACTAAATTATATTATTTAATATTACGTTTTAATTAATTATTATATTAGGTGTATTATTATATCCTTAATACATTTTTTTATATATTATTCTACAGATTAATTAATATTATTATAAAATAATTTCTAGTTGCTAAATTGCTTGGTAAGAATAATGTTAATGGGATATTACGTATATAAATATCTATATACTTTATATAGAATTTATTATGACTTAATTTAAGTCTAGTTGAATATATGCTTCAACTCTTTTATTTTAAATTTTGTTAAGTTAATTATCTGTTATTATGTTATTACATCCCAATATGTCCAATGCCAAATAGTTGCTAAAAATAAAAGACCTGATAATACTATGTGAGTTAATGCTACACCTTCAAAGCTCCATAATCCAGGATTTGAAACACTTTCTCCTGTTATACTCCATCCACCCCAGGAATCAGTCACTCCTAAACGAGCCATAAAAGGCATTACAAACATCCCTTGTCTCCACATAGGGTTTAGTATAGGGTCTGAAGGATCAAATACTGCTAATTCATATAAAGCCATTGAACCAGCCCAGCCTGATACTAATGCTGTATGCATTAAATGAACGGCTATTAATCTTCCTGGATCATTAAGAACAACCGTGTGTACACGGTACCATGGTAGTCCCATTGACTACAACCTCCTCTACAATTATTATATTTATTTGACTTTCTTAAATTTTTTTACTTATTAACTAATTTAATATTTATGGAGTTAATGGCTAAATAAAAATATAAATTTTATTTGTCTTTTAAAAAACTGTATGTAAATTATTAAATTATTAACAGCTTATAATATTATTATTCTATTTTATATTTTGCACTTTTAAATGGAATATTATTTTTTACTTAAATTAAAATAGCAATTCTCTGAATGTTTGATTAACATTAGTTACAGTTTAATATAAAAAAATTATACCAAATGAAAAATATCTATAATTGATTTATTACGATTCTTATAATTGCCCCACCTGATATATAAGTACTTTTAAATTTGAGATTTTTTTTATTTAATATTTTTATTTGTTTTATTAACTATTGATATTAAATCTATAGTATAAAAATTTTTTTAATTGAATTTAATTAAATTTATGGTGGGAATTGAACCCACGTCCATCTTATTCTAATTATTCTAAAGTTTCTAATTAAGGTTAATCGATAGGTATTTTAATATAAGATCTTTACCTTGCTAGGTGCATCTGCTGTGTATATGATCATACTTTATTTCAATAAACTTAATAATTCTTTATCTGTTTAAATAAACTATCTAAAGTAATTTATTACTGGATAGCTTGATCAGCTTTATATTCTACGCTGTTTAATTACTGACTATTATTTAGTATTTATAAAATATGTAATTAATTCTATTTATTTTTATTATTTTAATTTTGAATTTTTTAAGTATTAGAAATTTTTAATTATTTTTATATTTTATAAATAATTTTTCTATATTAGAAAATTTTATAAAATTAATCTTATCTTTTTTCTTAAAACTTATTATTCTAAATTATTATTTAATAATATGTAAGAAAATATGTAGTATGATAGTCTTTGATTTTAAGTTATAACAACTTTTTGACACAATGTTAATTTGCTAAAATAATATTTTGCATTAAAAACCAATAGAATAATTTTAGTTATGATTGGCTTTATTCTATTTTCTATTTTAATATACTTAATATAGAAATAAGTCTTATTGAAATTTTTGTGCTGTATTATTTAATACTTTATTCTATAAATTAGTTTTAAATTTAATATATTCTATTATTAATTGTTTTATTATTAATCTGATTTTATTAATAGCTTTGATATAAGTCTCTATTTTGTAATAAGAAATTATAGATTTAATTATTTTAATTATATAAATCTAAAAGCTTTATAATTTTTATATATAATCAGTAATATATTTAATAATAATTAAGTCTATTTAATCTATATTGTTTTTTGCTCTTATTTTTTTATTTTGTTTCTAGATAATTTAGATTTAAGATGTAGAATCCTAGCAACCCCTTTACTTTACATTTTAGTCAAATAGTTATTATAATTCAAGTTTAATTCTATATTTTTTTATTTCTACTACTATAATTTAATTTATATTTACCTAGTGCAGCAATAAATATACTAGTGGCGACTAGTACTATTGCTGGACCAGATGGAATATTAAAATAATAACTTATATACATTCCTGTAATACTAGAAATAATACCAATACTACCTCCAAGCGTCATGATTTCATGTAGTTGGCGTACTAATAAATAAGCTGTTGCTGATGGTATTATTAGTAATGCTAGTACTAGTACAACTCCTACTGCTTTCATACTTGCTACAGTTGTTAAAGCAACTAGAATCATTAAATAAAAATTTAAATTATGAACAGGTAACCCTATTACTTGAGCACCTAATGTATCGAAAGTGAAAAAAAGTAGTTCTTTATAAAAACTAATAATACTAACTAATACGATAATAAAAATGATTGACGTACTGATGACATCTTCTGTTGAAACACCTAATATATTACCAAATAAAAAATGATTTAAATCTATTTTATTATTTTTTTGAATAATACTAATAAAAGTAATACCTAATGCAAAAAAAGATGCAAATACGATACCTATAGCAGTATCTTCTTTTAATGGATATTCATATTTAATCCATCCAATTATGATAGTACTCAATATAGCAGCACTTAAAGCTCCTACAATAATAGGAATATTTAGACTAAAAGCGATAGCTAATCCAGGCATTACTGAATGGCTAATAGCATCTCCTAGTAAAGCTAAACGTTGTACCATTAAATACGCTCCTACAATAGAGCATAGTAAGCCAATCAAAATTGCAACTATTAATGATCTTTGCATGAAACTATATTGAAAAGGTTCTACTAAAAGATGTAGCATAATTTATCTCCCATATGCATTATTTAAAAAATTTGTTTGTAATACATGATGACAGGATCCTTGTGCTATAATAGTTTTATTTATTAGAATTAATTGATCAAAATATTTAATTATATCTCCTAAATCATGATGTACTACAATAATTAATTTATTTTCTTTAGATAGCTCTTTCAATAGTTGAAAAATAGTTGACTGTGTTTTATAATCTACGCCAGATAGTGGTTCATCTAAGCATAATATTTCAGCTTCTTGTGCGATTGCTCTCGCTAAAAAAACTCTTTGTTGTTGACCTCCTGATAATTCTCTAATACAGTAATTTTTAAAGTTATACATACCTAACCTTTTTAAAGACAGTTCTGCTATTTTATAGCTATTTTTCGAGAAATTTGAGAAATAGTTTGTTTTACTTATTCTCCCCATCATAACAATATCCCATACTGTTACAGGATAATCCCAATCGATATTAGATCTTTGAGGTATATATGCAATTTCATTTTCTTTGTCTTTAAGAGATTGATTATTATATAATATTTTGCTATTATTACTAGGTACTATATTTAATAGTGCTTTCATTAATGTACTTTTACCAGCACCGTTAGGTCCTATAATTCCTACTAGTTGTCCAGCATTAGCTGAAAAATTAATATTTTCTAATACTATTTTATCTTGATAAAATACGTTAAGATTTTGAACTATAAATTTTTTTGTGGTTAACATTATATTTCATAGATGATTATTATTTAAATTTTTATATTTTTAAATTATTAAAACTTAGTCTATTATAAAATAATACATATAATAAATTATTAATTTCCCATCATTTTTTTAATTAAGCTAATAATGGGAGATAATGATATAAATTATATACTATTATAATATATAGCTTCTAGTTGTAGTATCCTTTAATGTAGATTTAATTTTTTTAATCATATCTATTTTTTTATTTAATGTTGTTTCTTGAATTATAGCAGTTTTTATTCCGATACATGATGCTCCATAACTTTGTGCTATATATGCGCTCGATAAGTTTAATCCAGATGCAGCAATAATAGGAATATTTACTATTCTTGATAAGCTATAAGTATTGATTAAAGTTGAGTTATATCTATTTAGAGGTAATCTTTGATTTAATCTATCATATCTATGATTAATATTACCTTCTATTTGTATACTATTTACACCAATGAATTCTAAATATTTCGCTAATTCTATTTGTTCTTTAATAGATATTATATAAGGTAATGTTACACATAAGTGTATATTAGGTAAGCGTCTTCTAATTGTTCTACTTAAATTTTTAATATCTTTTACATTGAAAATCATACCCTTATTGTAATAAGCATCAAAATTACCAATTTCTACAATCTCGATACCTATATCTACACATTTATATATTTGATCTGGAATAATTGAAGAAATACATAGCGGTAAGTGAGTGAATTGACTAGCTAGGAATATAATATTGGTATCTGCAGCTATATCTATATAAGTTGCTTGAGCTATTTCGCTAGCTTTGATAATGTTCTGCACTTCTTTCAAATTAAAGTTATTTAATTAAAGTTAATTTAATCGTAAAATTGCTTTTTTAAAACTATACAAAATATTTTATTATTATATAGCTTTGATTATATCTTATTATTATTATGATATTAAAATCTAAAGATTAAACAACTATGATTAATTTTAATGATTTTCTTTAGTCCTTATAAAAATTTAAAACATTTATATTGTTTTAATGATATAAAATAATTTTTTTATTTATGCTTTTGCTTTAGGCTTGATTATTTTGTAATATATATTAAAATGAATTATGTTAGTGATTATAACAATTATAAAATTACTTTATTTAATTCTAAAAAAAGAGAATAGCCTTTGCAATTTATTTTTACATTGAAATAATTCAACCACTGATTATTTTTAAAGCTTTTTTTTCTTTAAAATCGTTTATGAATTTTTTATTAATCTTCATTTTTTTGAGTAGATGAAATTTTATAAAATGAGATCATTTTGATCTCATTTTTTTTGAATATATATGTCTATTTAGTACGCTAATCCTAAACTTCTAGTAGTTTCAGCTCCTAGGTATACTCGTATACTTAAAAAATCTGTTGGACAAGCTGTTTCACATCTTTTACATCCAATACAATCTTCTGTTCTTGGCGCTGAAGCAATTTTTTTATTTTTACAACCATCCCATGGCACCATTTCAAGTACATCACATGGGCATGCTCTTACACATTGAGTAAAAAGTAGTATAAATCTATGATTTTATTGTTTTACTCTTTAAAAACTATACAGGTATATTTAGTATACATATAGCTTTATGAAGTTAAATTTATTATTAAGCTCAGAAAATTTTTTATTTTCTCATTTTTTTTATTTTTTAAAGATATTTTTTTGATTTTGTTTATGATTTTAAATTATATACTGATTTCACTTTTAAAGGATGTACATTATTGATTATTCTTTTATGTTATTTACTTTAATTTATGCTAACTGTAATAATTCAATGAATTAATTTATTTAATAATTATAATCATATTTGTAGCTAACCTTTTTTAATAACTTTATAAATTTTGACACATCCAACGCAAGTATCGTACACTTTTACACTATGAGCCATAATTAAGGGTAAACTCCTAATAATTAATTTTGGTGTATTTTTTATTTTTATCTAAGAATTGTACAATCTTACTCTTATTGATTGATTTTATTAATTAAAATTTCTTCTTCAAAGCTTGAATTAGAAACTTCTGGATTATTCTCTTCTGAATAAGGAACGATTTGAATAAATCTATCTATATACTTATCCCATTCTTTTAAAATACTATCTGCTTTTGTACTACCAGTTTTATTTAAATGGCTTTGTATTAAATTTTTTAATTTATTTTGACCAGTTTCTGTTTTAACCTTTTGTATTTTAATACTATCTTGATTAATTTGATTAACTAAATTGTTTTGTTCTGATAAAATATATACTAAACCACCTGTCATACCTGCGCCTAAATTTCTACCTATATTACCTAAAATAATAATTGTTCCTCCTGTCATATATTCGCATGCATGGTCTCCTACTCCTTCTATAACAGCACATGCTTGTGAATTGCGGACACCAAATCTTTCACCCCCACAGCCTTTAATATATATATTTCCTCCTGTAGCACCATATAAGCATGTATTTCCTACTATTACAGGATTAACTAATTTATTATTAAAGATTTCTTCTGGTATAATAATAATTTCACCTCCATTCATACCCTTACCTACATAATCATTCGCTTCACCTATTATTTTTAAATTTAGTCCTTTTATAATAAAAGCTCCAAAGCTTTGTCCAGCGCTACCATAGAAATTCAAGAATATTGTTCCTTTAAAGCCTGTATTACCATATTTTTTAGCTATAGATCCCGCTATTCTTGCTCCAACTGTTCTATTAGTATTAGAAATTTTTAGATATTTAGTAACATTTGTTTGATTTTCTATCGCATTTTTAATATCTTCTAACGATAAAATATCATCGTCTAATACTGCTCCATTACTATGAGCTTTTAGATTGTTATAATATTTGTGTTCTTCTTTTCTTTCATTTAATAATATTTGTAGGTCTAAGTATTTAGTTTTAAGAAGTGGAAGATTTTTCTTTACTTGTAAAAGACTTGTATGTCCTATAATACTTTCTAAATTAGTATAGCCTAAATTAGCTAATATATCTCTAATTTCTTCTGCTATAAATATAAAGAAATTAACAAGTGCTTCTGGTACTCCAGGAAATCTTGCTCTTAATTCTTCTCTTTGTGTAGCTACTCCTACAGGACAACTATTAGTATGACAAATCCTTGCCATTATGCAACCAGTCGCTATCATAGCAACTGTACCAAAACCAAATTCCTCAGCTCCTAAAATACTTGCTAATATTATATCTGATCCGGTTCTTAATCCGCCATCAACTCGTAATAAAACTTTGTCTCGTAGTAAATTCTCTGATAAACTTTGATGAACTTCTGAAAGACCTAGTTCCCATGGTGATCCAGCATGTTTAATAGAACTTAGAGGTGAAGCACCTGTTCCGCCCTCATGACCAGATATTTGTATAATATCAGCATTGCCTTTAACTACTCCTGTAGAGACTGTTCCTATACCTGTTGTTGCTACTAATTTTACAGATACTTTTGCATTTAAATTAATTTGATGTAAATCAAAGATTAATTGAGATAAATCTTCAATTGAGTATATATCATGGTGAGGTGGAGGAGAAATTAAGGTCACTCCAGGTTTACAGCCACGAAGACTTGCTATATATGGACTAACTTTTTTCCCTGGTAATTGTCCTCCTTCTCCTGGCTTAGCACCTTGTGAAATTTTAATTTCTAATTGATCTGCATTAACTAAATATTCTGGTGTAACTCCAAATCTACCAGAAGCGATTTGTTTAATTGCAGATCTAGCAGTATCATTCATCTTTAAGCCTTTGAGATGTGGTACTAATGGATCATATCCATTAGAGTCTACATTTAAAAATTTATTTATCCTTATACTATCTTCTCCACCTTCTCCAGAATTAGATTTACCGCCAATTCTATTCATAGCAATTGCTAATGTTTCATGAGTTTCTCTAGATAAAGCACCTAATGACATTCCACCTGTGCAAAATTTAGACATTATTGATTCACAAGATTCTACTTGACTTTTTGAAATAGGTGCTCGATTACTTTTAATTTCAAATAAATCTCTTAAAGCTGTTAGAGGTCTATTTGATATCATATCTTTATAATTATTATAATATTCTTGCTTATATCCTCTAACAGCCTTATGTAATATTTTTGACATTTCTGGATTATTTATATGATATTCACCTCCTGGTCTATATTGAATAAAACCGTAATTAGCTAATTTATTCTTGATTTCTATTGAAAAACCTATGTGATAAGATTCTATGATCTCTTTTTCTAGTTCATCTAATGTTAGTCCTCCTATTTGTGATACAGTTCCACAAAACCCTGTCTCAATGATTTCAGGACCGAGACCTAAACATTCGAAAATTTGTGCTCCTTGATAACTAGATATTAATGATATACCCATCTTAGATAGAATTTTAAGTAGTCCTAATTCAATAGCTTTCTTATAATTATTTTGTGCATCTTCTATACTTAAATTTTTAATTTTTCCTGCTTTAATTAATTTTTTAGTTCTAGAACTTGTCCACCATTGCCTAGTAGTTTCAAATGCAAGAAATGGACAAACCGCACTTGCTCCATACCCAATTAAGCATGCAAAATGATGAGTACTCCAACATTGCCCTGTTTCAACTATTATAGAAACTTTTTGTCTTAAATTTTCTTTAATTAAAAAGTGATGTAATGTACCAATTACTAATAAAGGAGGAATAAAAGGTTCTTCAATCTCTATAGATATATTTTTATCGCTTAAAATAATAATTTCTATTCCATTTTTAATTGCGTTTTTTGCAGTTGAACAGATATTATTTAGTGCTTCAACTAATGATCCTGTCTTTTTTTTAGTTTTAAAGTTTGTATAAATAGTTATTGTTTTAATACTACTATTTTTAATTTCTCTAAGTGCTAATTCGTTAATTATTGGTGATTCTAGTCGTATCCGTTTAATATTTTTATCATTCTCTAATATATTGCCTTTGTTTCCAATATATGTTGATAGTGACATTACTAATTTTTCTCTTAATGGATCAATTGCTGGATTTGTAACTTGTGCAAATCTTTGTTTAAAATAATCATATAATAGATGAGGTTTAGTTGAACTATAGTAGGTAATTGTAATTAAATACCTCTTAAAAAAATATACGTATATTTTTATCGATATATATATCTTCAATAATATAGTTGAATTTAGTATGATTCTATTAATTACTACTATATTTTTTAAATAAAAAATTAATCTAATCTAATCTACAGATAATATTAATAAGAATGATTATGATTACTATTAATTAGGATATTTAATATATAAGGAATTAGGTTAACTATTATTTTTAGAGCATTTACTTTATCACAAAATACTCTTTATAATTAAACTATATTGACTGATTATACTTTAATATATACTATAACCTTGGCCTTAAAATGATAGCAATTATTGATGCTTTTTTATTATTATTACTATTTTTTAATATCTTTATTAATTCGCACTAAAATAGCCAATGGAATATCATCTCCCATGCAAAAAGTTGGTTCTTTACCTTCACTGGCCATATGCTCAACTATAAGTTCAATATCTTCTACTGTATATCCAAATATAGTTTGCCATTTTAATATGTTTTCCGTGTCTAATTCATTAATACTAGTAAATTTATTTTCTTCTATTATATTCTCTATATTTTTTCTTAGTCTTTTATAATTTTCTAGTGAACTGACTTCTTGTTTAATTTCCCAATTTTTTCTGATTTTTTTCTTTTTTAAATCAGCAATAATCATTTCTCCAGGACCTAATCTACCTTTTTCGTAAATTTGATTACTTGGTATATTAATTGTCCCTGATTCAGAAGATACAATTAGTATATTATCTGATGTAATAATATATCTAGCAGGTCTTAAACCATTTCTATCTAGAGTTGCACCAACTATTTCTCCATCACTAAAAATTACGAGCGCTGGACCATCCCAAGCCTCCATAATTCCAGAATAGTATTCATAAAAATCAAGAACTTCTGGATATTCTAAGTCTATTTGATTTTGATATGCTTCGGGTATTAACATCATTAAACTTTCTTGAGGTGTTTTACCACTATTTGTTAATAGTTCTACCGCTGCATCTAAATTAGCTGAGTCACTATTATTAGGATTAGTAATAGGTTTTAATTCGTTTAAGTTATCTCCCCAGTGTTTTGATTCTAAAAAAGGTTCTCGGGCACTCATCCAATTTAAATTACCAAGTATTGTATTGATTTCTCCATTATGAGCAATATATCTCATTGGTTGAGCTAGAGGCCATTTAGGCATTGTATTAGTACTAAATCTACGATGATATAAAGCGAAACAGCTTTTATACAATGGATGATATAAATCTTGATAGAATTGTCCTAATACTGCAGATCTTAACATTCCTTTGTATACAATTACTCGAGAGGATAATGAACAAATATAGAATTGGTTTTTATCTTCAATACATAGTTTCCCTACACCCTTTTCAATTTTTTTCCTTAATAAATATAATTTTTGTTCAAATTTTTCTTGATCTATATTATTATCACCAATAAAAATTTGTTCTATATGTGGCTGATTAGCTTTTGCTTGTTTCCCAACTACTTCATTTACTAATGGTACTAAACGCCAGTTTATAAACTTTAAGCCTTCTTTATTGATAATCCATTCAATAGTTTTTTTAATTTCTAGATAGCTTCCTATTGGAAAAAACATCATCCCGACACCAATGTTTTGATATCTTTTTATACTGATTTTTTTTTCGTTAAAGTAACTATTAAATAATTCCCAAGGAATTTCTGTACTGATTCCAGCTCCATCTCCAGAGTCTTTATCTGCACTGCAAGCACCTCGATGTTCCATGCAACTTAATGCTTCTAACGCCTGCATAATTAATTTATGTGACTTATGATTATCTATATTAGCAATAAAACCTACTCCACAAGCATCTTTTTCCTTAGTTAATGATGCTAAGTTATTGTTTTGTGATATTTTTTTTGTTATACGCCTAGGTGCTTGTAATAACTTTTGATTAATCATAGTATATTAGAATTTTATTATTTCTTTTAATATTGCTAAGGTTATTATATATTCATTTATTTGAAAAGCACAGTAACATAAGTTTTTTTTTATTATTTATTAATACCTACAGCCCCTAACCAGATTTGAACTGGTGACTTCTTCCTTACCAAGAAAGTACTCTACCTCTGAGTTATAAGGGCAAAATTAAACTGGGCCGGGTTGGATTTGAACCAACGTAGGCATAGCCAGCGGATTTACAGTCCGCCCCCATTAACCACTCGGGCACCGACCCTATTTCCACTTACTCTAAATTTATTATAACATTTTTATTTTTTTATATTATTATGCTAGTCAAATCTTATTTTTTTTTATTCTCCTAGAATCTCTGGTTCTGTAATTTCATCAACCATTTCAATTATAGCTCTAATTACAGGTTTTATTTTAGGATCATCTATTAAATCAATATCTTCATATTTACTTCTTTTTGCTCTATGTGCAATTTGTACTGTAATGTAATATCGATTATCAGAGGCTTCTAGAAGCTCTTCTGTTTTATATATTATATCTATTGAATCTAGGTTTAAATATGTTTTCATTATTAAAATATTGTATTAATATTACTTTACTCTTTGAAGAGTAAAGTAATATTATTTGATCTAGCTTAAGCCAGAAGAGATATAATCAAAATATAATCCCATTTCTCGTCCTGCTTCTGGTCCTACTAAACTTGCAGTAACTTCTTTCATAGCTTGGATAGATTGAATTGTAGCTCCAATTGGTACTCCAAGTGAATTATAAGTTTCTTTTAATCCATTAAGAACACGTTCATCTAGAATAGATGGATCTCCTGCTAACATACCGTATGTAGCGTATCTCAGATAATAATCTAAATCACGTATACATGCAGCATATCTTCTAGTTGTATACATATTACCCCCAGGGCGAGTAATATCTGAATAAAGTAATGATTTTGCAACAGACTCTTTAATAATAGTAGCAGCGTTAGCAGCAATAGTAGCTGCAGCTCTTACTCTTAATTCACCTGTTTTAAAATAACCTTTTAATTTTTCAACAGATGTATCATCTAGATATTTACCTTGAACGTCTGCAGCATTAATCACAGAAGTAATTGCGTCTTGCATAATTTTATAATTCCCTTAATTTAATATTCTTTAAAGAATAAATATTTTGTAATGAAGTAATTTATTATTTAATTTTTTCCACTTTAATGCTTTAACTTAGATTTATTGCATTGCCCCTAGAGTGTAATCAAAATAGAAACCAGCTTCTGCAGAGTCTTCTCCTGATAATAGTGAGCAAGCAATATTTTTCATGCACTTAACCCCTTCTGCTACGCCAGAAACTGGAGTACCTAAAGAGTTATACATTTCTTTTACTCCTACTAATCCAATTTCTTCGATAGGAGTAATGTCACCTGCAACTATACCGTAAGTTACTAGTCTTAGATAATAGTCTAGGTCTCTTAAACAAGTTGCTGTCATTTCTTCTCCGTATGCATTTCCACCTGGAGAAACTATATCTGGACGTTTTTGAAATAGTTGTTGACCTGCTTGTTTAACAACTCTTTCACGGTTATCTGTTAAAATTTGTGCAATACGTAATCTGCGTTGACCAGATAAAACAAAGCTTTTAATTCTATCTAATTCTCCTGGGCTTAGATATCTAGCTTCTGCGTCAGCATTTACAATAGATTTAGTAACAATGCTCATAGATTAAACTCCTATAGGGATCATTAAATGGCAACTTAAATTAAAATAGTGTAAGCAATCTTTATTATTATGGCTAAGCACATTAATATTGTTTTTACTTGTATAAACTATTTTACAATGTTTTTTTTCATTTTATCTAATTTTTTTGCTTAGTACTAAAACAAGAAAGATTATATAAAATATAAAAGATTTATTGATTTCCCTTCACAGGTTTAAAACTTGGTACTATTATACTAGTACTTTGCTTAGTTAATCTATTATATAGTTTTGCAGTATTTGGAAAATTGGCTGCTGGTAAGCTTGGAAATCTTCTGTAAGGTACTGTATTTTCTCCGAATAACTTATTATATTCTTCAGTATCAATTAGAGAGTTAACAAAACTCATAATTCCTTTTGCTGCTAAGATTTGATTATAATATCTAATTTCTGCTTGATTATTAGGAGCTCTACCTAGAAAATGTTTAGTTCCTAATTCAATAACTTTTGTATTAGGGTAAGGTTGATAGAATTGTTTATTGTATAATCCAGAAATACCAATTTCTCTAACTAACTCTTTTACAGATAGTCTACCATTCAAGAAGTTATTTTCTATCTGAACTAATTCGTTACCTACAGCAAAGTTAATATCCCTTTCAAAGATTTGCCTATATGTTGCTTTTAAAATTTGTTCTTTTTCTTCAGCATTACTATTATCATTTAGTTCAAATATAATAGTTTCTTTTCTTAAATCACTTACACCTTGATTTATTCTTTGTACAATACTATTTGCTGTTCTTAGCTCCTTAATTGTTCCTAATTCAATAAATCTACTATTACTAATTGACTGAGATTTAGAAATTTGTTGTTTAATTATACCTGTTCTAAATACTCTAAGTGCAAGACCTTTTGGAGTTGTGTACCTTTCATATGGTATAGTATCACTACCAAAAGTATTATTATATTCTGTACTATTTAAAAGATTATCAATGAATGTAAAGTAATTATCTTTGTATACAATGTTAAAATAATAATTAATTTCTTGTCGACCATAAGTTGGACGACCTAGTAATCTTCTATGAATATATTCAATTGCTTTGCATATATAAAAATTGTTCCAATATAATTTTCTAAAAACTTCTGATTTTGCTAATATACCAATAAATTCTTTTACAGATATATTACCTTGCTTTAGTTTATTCTCTGAAACTTGGAAATTATTTCTTTCTTCTTCATATACTAAACGACCAAATATTCTTAAGTATGCAGCTGTAATAATTGTATCTATAGAATTATTTTTATCACTGATACTGAATACTTTTGGTCCTAAAGTACCTGTTTTAATAGATTGTGATTGTGGATTGCTTAATTGATTTAAGATTCCAGCACCTTCTCTGATTAAAATTCTACGAGTATCTTTATTAAAGAATACTGGTCTATTATTCGCATTTTTATTCTCTTTTGGAAAAATTGCACCGAATTGAATTGATAATGGATCATTACCTCTGCCATAAGGGTGCTGATCTGGTAAGGTCTGCTCATAGTCACTAAATAATGTTATAAATTGAGGTACTTTAGTGAAAGGTGCACTGTAATTTAATAAGTTAATTTGTGCACCCCAATTTCTGCATTCTTGAGCTTCTTCTCCTAGATCTCTTAGGTAAGGTACAGTTTCTTCACCAAAATATTCTGCATATTCTCTAGTATTAATTAATCCATCTATTAAACCACCTAAACCTTGTTTAGCTAATATATCAAAATATGTTCTAAATTCTTCAATTGAACTTGGCCCTCTACCTAGAAAGTGTCTAAAAGCTAGTTCTAATACTCTACTATCTACAAATGACTCATAAAATTGTTTACGATATATAGCAGATTTACCTAATGAACGGATAAATTCTTTCATTGATATTTGACCATTTCTCACTTTTGATTCTAAATCAGAAAGAATTAATCCGTATGCTTTAGCTATATCTCTTTCAAATATTTGACGATAACAAGCTTTTATAACTATATTCTTTTCATTTGCAGAAAGACCTGTTTTCATTACAAATTTTGGAGTTCCTATGCCTGCTTTAGAATATATTTGAGGTAATCTTAATCCTTGTAAATCTTTTGAGTTTCTTCTTCTCAATTTATCAGTAAATCCTGCTGCTTCGAATTCTGATATTAAAGTATTAAAATATTCTCTTACTAAATTTTGGTAATCTTTATTAGAATCAAAAATTGATAGAGATATTCTGCGCATTTCTCTAAGTGCAACTATTGCTGCAGCACTTGAGCATGCATTATCAATTAATTCTCTTAAACCTCTAATATTGACTATAAGAATATTTGGATCTCCAGCAACTATTGCATAAGTTAGGTATCTTAAAAACCAATCTAGATCCCTAACGGATTTTTTCATCCTTGTTGGTCCATATTTTATTACGTTAATTGGTTTAAAACCTGGTGGTGTAGCTTCTCCGCTACCTTCGAATAACGTACCTAAATTACTTATTACATTTGATTGTACATCTCCAGATAATTGTTGTTTTGTAGCAGCTTGTTTTTTACCTGACGAGTTTTCTTGTATAGCAGCTTGAGGTCTTTCTAAATAAGAGATCGGTGATCCACCAGTAAAAATTTTATCTGCTGCTTTAGAAACGATGATATCAGCATTTTTTGCTAGAATATCAGCAATTTCTAGTCTTCTTGTTCCTGAGTTTAGAAATGTAATTATTTGATTTAGCTCCCCTTGTTCAAGAAATCTATCTTGTTGTTCTGCTTGGCTTATAGCAAGGGTTGATGTTGTCCTATATAATTGTGGTTTAACAAGTGGGCTTCCACTGCTAGCTTTTACGCTCATATCCAACTATCTCCTTCTTTCAAAATATTAATAGCTTCTGAGACACTTATTTATAACTCTATCTCATTATATACTAATTCTTTTATTTTAATTATCTTCATTAAATCAAAAAAATTTAACACTTGATTTATAATATTGGGCTACCCGGGACTCGAACCCGGAACTAATCGGTTAAAAGCCGAGTACTCTACCATTGAGTTAGTAGCCCTAAGAGAGGTATTTACAATAACAAAAATAACATATTTTTGCACTTATTTCAATACTAAATAAATCAGTATATTATTCGATTTAATATACTGATTTATTTAGTATTGTTTGTCCTTACTAGCTTAATGCATTGATTAAGTAATCTAGATAGCTTGCATACTCAATACCTGCTTGTGCAGACATATCTCTTGGAGTACATAGTCTATCTCTATTAAATGTGAATGCAGCAACATATGGAGCTGTAGGAAGATTTAAAGTACGATAAACTTCTCTTCCACCTGCTATACCCCATTCATCAAGAGGTCCAGTTCCACCTACTACTAAGCAATAGTTAATTAATCTCATATAATGATCAATATCTCTATAGCATTTAGCAATTTTTTCAGGATTTTCTCCGGCTTCACCAGAATTTTTTAAGTAAGGGTATTTAGCAAAGCAAGCATCTCCGCCTTCTTTAACTACTGCGTCATGGTTACTAGCTAATTTTTCAGCAGCTTCCAGTCTTGCAGCTGCACGTTGGATATTACCTTGTACAGATTCTAAGTCAGAAGTAGATGGGAAACGGCCAGCAGCATCTGCGGCACTTACGACTGTAGTAATAACTGATTTCATTTTTTTCTCCTTAATCAGATAGAGTATCCTTAATTTTATTTAAGTATACTTTCTCAAGTAATATATTCTTACTTATTTAAAATACTAGCTAATAGCTGCAGCAACTCTATCGAAATAGCTGCCAACTTCAGCTGCTAAGGAAGAACAGTCGCCACTAGGAGTAGGCATTTTACGTAAAGTTGCTGTGTTATTAATAAAGTTTACAGCACATGCTTTCATAATGCTAGCTGCTCTAACTGCAGAAGTACTTGGAACTCCTAATGCAATATAAGTTTCTTTTAATCCATTTAAGCAACGGTCTTCTAATACAGAAGCATCACCAGAAAGAAGTGCATAAGAAACATAACGTAAAATAATTTCACCATCACGTAAGCATGCTGCCATACGACGATTAGTATAACAATTGCCACCTGGTGCAATTAGGCCAGGATTTTCACAAATCATACCTGATACAGCATCAGAAACAATACAACTAGCATTTGAAACAATACAATTTACAGAGTCTAAGCGTTTGTTGCCATCATCAATAAATTTTTTAAGAGCTGCTAAGTCACTACCACCTACATAAGCAGCTTTTGCATCGGAATTAACTACTACTCTAGAAAATGCGTCAAGCATTGAGCTCTCCTCGTATAATTAAGGATTTACATAACAAATATAAAGTATATTAAAAATATATAAATCTACAACAGTAATTTAATAAGTTTATATTTTATATTTGATTGGTTTGTATCAAGATAAAATTATATTCATTTTTTTAATAAAGAACAAAACAAAGTAATAATTCGCAACAATATTACTATTATATCTATATTTATTGACTTTTAATAAACATATCAACTTTCTATCAAATAGTTTTATTAAGTAATTTAATAATATTGTTAATAAAGTTATATATTTTAAAATTATTGAGTTTATAAGTCTTTTAAGTATTGTTTAGCACATAGTTAAAGAAATTCTAGCTCTTTGTGTGTCTACATGAATGATACAAACTTGAATTTTATTTCCAATTTTAAAATGTTCTTTTAGTCGTTGGTGATATTTTCTATCTATTTCTGAAATATGTAACAGGGCTTTAAGTTTTTTAATTTCAATTAAAATTCCATATATTTTAACGTCTTTAATTATTCCTTCTATATTTTCCCCTATTTTTAAATTATTATAATTGTTTTGTAATATTAATCGTTTATTACTTAATATAATTAAGTTATTTGTTTCTCTAATTTTTAGAAATTTAACAGGTATATAATCATCAATTTTTAAATTATTATTATTTAAAATAATATGACTATTTGGTATAAAGCCGTGTAATCCTTCTATGTCAACAACTATACCTCCTTTATTTTTACTAATAATTTTTGTATATAAAGTTATATCTTCTAAATATAATTGTTTAATTCTTTCCCAAGCTTTAATATACTTTATATAATTAATAGATAAAATCAGCTTATTTAAACCTTTTTTATTCTCGATTATATAAAATTCTCTATTATTAAATAATTCATAATAATTTATATGATTAATTATAGAATATCCCGTTTCTTGTAGAGGCATATATCCAGCAATCTTTGCGCCTATATCTACTAAGATTCCATTAGATTCGATACTAAAACATTTGCCTGCAACAATATCTCCTGTATTAAAATTATAATTATACTTTTCAATTAAAGATTTTAAATTGGTTGTTACAAAATCACTTGAGTTAGAAATGTAAATATTATTACACATTATTTTAATAGTTGTAATTAAAATATTTATAGATTTTAATTTTTTAGGTCTATAATTGCTAGAATACTAGTAATTAATAAAAATATAATTATTAAATTAGATTAAATTGTTGAATTGTATCTTTTTAAAGGCTATACGAATGTATTACTAAATATATAGCTTTATAATTTATTTATTAAATTAACATTTAAATTATGTTCATTAATATTGATTTTTAAGATATACTAAATTAGGTATATTAATTGTAAATATATTATTAATACAGTTCAGTTTTTAATAAACTGAATTAGTTGTACCAAATCTCTTATTAATTTTAAATATAGAACTTATACCATTCTTTTGTTGATTAAAGTATTAAGTTATTAAATATTAACTTTATTATCTTAAATTGATTTTAACTTAAAATCCAAGTTATTGTTATCAATATATTTTTTTTATTTTTTTCGCTATCAAAAAAATTAATAGAGTAAATTCGATTAAAGAACGTTTTATAAACTATACGTGCACTATTAGTATGCATATAGCTTTTTATTATGTTTATAATTTTTACATAAATTTAAGACTTAATAATTATCAATTTAAAGTTGACTTTATTTCTTTATTTTAGGTTATTTATATATTAAAAATTTTAGATGAACTAATTAAATACTAATTCTAATACGTAGTAGTTATGGTTATTAATAAATATAATAATTTGAAATCATAATGAAAATTTATTCTGATCTTAATTTTTTGTTCGAAATAATAATTAATGCTATTTATAATATAAATTATTAAGTATAATAACCTTATATAAGTCGCTCATTAGAGTTTTCTGCTTTAGGATTTTGTGTAATGATTATTAAACTTAAAATGAATGATATAAAATATAATAATATTTTTAACATTCTATTCATGAATTTATCCTTTTTGATTATAATGTACAATACACTTAGTCTTATATATATATACATATATTATTAAATAAGACTAAGATTATCTCTAAAAAATATTATAATTTATTCTCCCTGTATTTTTAGTAATACGAAACCTAGTGATAAACCGACTAATGTAATAAAAAAAGAAATTATTGCTACTGATATTATTTCACTACCCATTTTACTTTAACTCCTATGATATTATTTCTATGTATTACAAAATTAGATACTGAATTTAGAATCCGCCTCTTGCCCATACTATTAATGCTAATGAAAAACTAAATATTGCCATTAAAGACGCCCAACCCAGATTGATAATATCCATATTAAATTTCTCCAAAATAATAATTAATATTTGTATGACCTTTGTTCATTAATTATAGCAATAATCAATCTTAAAAACATACCTAAATTATTTGACTTTCATTATATGATTATTTGTATACTAATTTTTTAAATAGAGATTAAAATTTGAAGAATTAATTGAATAAAATAGTATTTGGTTAAGTAATATATATAAATTGTATAGCTAATGTATTAAATAGTTTAGTATTAAAATATTAATCTTATTATATAAGAACCAGTATGATTTTTCTTATTATTTAGAGAATATATAATATTTAGTAAATATTATTTAACCTAGTCTTATTGAATTTGAATTTAAATTTAACTCTAAAATTTAAATTTAATCATACATTATTCTTGCTCAATTAGCTAAAAGATTTATAACTAAAGTGATACATAAGTATGTAAGTATTAATATTATTTATATTTAAGCTATATATGTTAAAAGCATTCGTATAGTTTTTTTAGAGGGAAAAAGCTTAATTATTAAATTATAGTTTTTTCTATTCTATCTATGAATGATTATCCATTAAAAAAATTAGAAAGTTTATTAGACCAACCTTATAAGTATGGTTTTACTACATCAATTGATAATGAAGCCTTTCCAAAAGGAATCAATGAAAATATAATAAAAATGATGTCTAGAAAAAAAAAAGAACCACATTTTATGTGCGATTTTCGTTTAAAGGCTTTTTATCAATGGAAAAAAATGTCTCCTCCACAATGGTCTTCAATAAAATTTAAAGATATTAATTATCAAGATATTCTATATTATTCTGTTCCCAAACAAAACAAAAAATTAAATAGTTTAGACGAAGTTGATCCACAATTATTAGATACGTTTAATAAATTAGGCATACCCTTAACTGAACAAAAAAGATTAACTAATGTAGCAGTAGATGCAATTTTTGATAGCGTTTCTATTGCTACTACTTTTAAGGAACAGTTAGCTAAAAGTGGAGTTATTTTTTGTCCAATTTCTGAAGCTATTATAAAATATCCAAAATTAATACAACAATATTTAGGAAGTGTTGTACCAATTGGTGATAATTATTTTGCAGCTTTAAATTCTGCAGTTTTTAGTGAAGGTTCTTTTTGTTATATTCCAAAAAATATTCGATGTCCTTTAGAGTTATCAACTTATTTTCGAATTAATAATCAAGAATCTGGACAATTTGAAAGAACATTAATAATAGCAGATGATAATAGCTATGTAAGTTATTTAGAAGGTTGTACAGCTCCAAAGTATGATAATAATCAACTTCATGCTGCTATTGTTGAATTAGTCGCAGCTAATAATGCTGAGATTAAATACTCTACTGTTCAAAATTGGTATGCTGGAGATAAAGAAGGACGTGGAGGAATATATAATTTTGTAACAAAACGTGGTTTATGTTCAGGTAATAAATCTCGAATATCATGGACTCAAGTTGAAACTGGTTCAGCTATTACTTGGAAATATCCAAGCTGTATTTTAAAGGGTAATAAATCATTAGGAGAGTTTTATTCTGTTGCATATAGTTCTATTTATACAGTATTAACTTAATATAAGTTTCGTTAATATAAGATAAAAAAATAAGTTTATAACTAAATACTTCATTAAATATTTACTAAAATTTAAGGATGCTTATTAAATTGAAATATTTCTTTAATGATAATTGAGTAGTCTAAATATTACATTACCTTATGTTTAAAGTATAAAAAAAATGTTTGAATGTTAGTATTATTTATATCTAATTATTATTAAATTACTATCTATCAAAGCTATTGAATTAAATTCTTAGTAGTTTTAATGCTATATAATAGAAAAACTATTTTATATAGTATTGATTAAAGAGAAAATAATACTCTATTAATTTAACTAATAACTATCAGCAAGCAGATACGGGAACTAAAATGGTCCATATAGGTTCAGATACAAATAGTAAAATTATTTCTAAGGGAATATCAGCTGGTTACTCGTTTAATAATTATCGAGGTTTAGTTAAAATTGGCCCTAAGGCTTATAGGTCTCGTAATTATTCTCAGTGTGATTCTCTTTTAGTTGGTGCTTTTTCAGCCGCTAATACATTTCCGTATATAAAAGTGCAAAATTCTAGTTCTAAGACTGAGCATGAAGCTTCTACTTCAAAGATTGGTGAAGAACAAATTTTTTATTTTTTACAGCGAGGTATTTCTTTAGAAAAAGCGATTGCTATTATGATCAGTGGTTTTTGTAAAGATGTATTTGTAAAATTACCAATGGAATTTGCTATTGAAGCAGATAAATTATTAAGTTTAAAATTAGAAGGAACAGTTGGTTAAAGATGATAGATAAAAAGATTCTAGATGTAAAAAATTTACATGTAAGCTTAGATGATATTCCAATTTTATGCGGTATTAATTTAACAATAAATTTGGGAGAGATTCATGTAATAATGGGACCAAATGGTTCTGGTAAAAGTACTTTTTCTAAGGTAATTGCTGGACATCCTTCTTATAGAGTTACTCAGGGAAGTATTTTATTCAATAGTCATAGTCTTTTGTCAATAGAAGCAGATGAAAGAGCTCGTAAAGGAATTTTTTTAGGTTTTCAATATCCAGTTGAGATTCCTGGAGTTACTAATATCGATTTTTTACGTTTAGCATATAATTCTATTCAGTATGCCAATAATAAAAAAGAAATGAATCCTTTAGAGTTTTTTCAATTAGTGACTGAAAAAACTGGATTAATTAACATGGATACAGCATTTTTAAGTAGAAATGTTAATGAAGGTTTCTCTGGGGGAGAAAAAAAGAAAAATGAAATTTTACAAATGTCGTTACTAGAACCTAAATTAGCAATTCTAGATGAAACCGATGTATTGATTTATAAAGTTAGATAATAAATCTTATAATTATTAAAAGAATAAATACAATTTATAATTTATTAATACTGCTATCTAATTTTACATTTAAGTTTTAATAGGAATCGGTTAAAGTTTTATACTGAATCTTATACTATAATTCAATAATTATTTATTAAATTCTTTTACGATAAATATCTCTCTTTATAATTGTTATTATGTATACATAATTTATTTTATTAAATAAATAAATTATATAGTTTATTTATAATAAAGCTACATGTAATAAAAGTTGCTTGTGTAGTTTTTTAAATGATTATTTCATAAAAAAATATTCAAGTTATTTCAGGTTTAGATATTGATGCATTGAAAATCATAGCAAATGGTATTAATTCTTTAAAAACAAGTGATAATTCTATTGTTTGTCTATTTTTATGAATATTTATAGTTATTGATTTGATTTTATAATTATATAGACTATTTAAAGATATCATTATTATCTTAATTTAAAAGTAATATAATTAATTTAAATAAATAAATGATAAAATGTAACTTAAATTATAAATTTAAAAGTTTTTTTATTGTATTTAGTTTAATTTAAGTAAACTATTTGAGTTAAATTTTTATTATATAAAGAAGCATAATTTATAATATCTACTTAATTTTTTTATTTTAGATCAATAATTTATAGTAAATATTACTATTGAATTAAGTTTTTTCTTTAATTCTAATTACATATAATTGAAAACTTAAATATAAAATAATTATAATAGTTTTATTTACGCTGTTTAATAGTAAATTATTGCACACAGTGTTATTCAAAGATATTCTATTATCTATTGATATTAATTACACATTATCAACGATTATTAGACTATAGTCTTACTTTTTAGTTATTAAAATGTTGAAATACTCAAGTTAAAATATGATATGGTAATTAAAAATAAATTATATAAAACCATTTTATTTGTGCTTGTTATTAGTTTTATTGTAATTTATAGTATTCAAGCTAAAAAGATTAAAAAATAATATAAAAAAATAATAACCTATATCTATAATATAACTTTATCTGTTGAGTATTTTAGTAATAAAAACTGATTTTAATTATGTTATGAGTAAAGCAATATGTATTTTTTAATTAATGTTTTACAAATTTATCTGATTTATAGTTAATATTTAAGTATTGAGTATTGATTTAAAAGCTTTATTTAAATAAATTAGTCATAAAGTTTTGAATAAATGATAGTGATATCAATTTTTACTAATACCAGATTTTGTTCATGTTATGTATAAAGGTAAAATTATTACTACAGGTAATAGTTCACTAGCTAAAAAACTAGAAATAGAAGGATATGAATGGATACTAAATAATGTATAATTAAATATTTAAATATTTAATTATATATAGGGCGAATGACGGGAATCGAACCCGCGAATAAAGGAGCCACAATCCATTGCCTTAACCACTTGGCTACATCCGCCATTCATATTAACTCATTATACTATATTCGCTTTTTTTTAAGCTATTTTAAATATAATTTTATTCTCATGTAATTAATATAATATGTTAGTTGATTACTCCAATACAGTTCTACGACCTAGGCCTATTGCGATTTTATATTCTAATACAAATTTTTATTCTAATATATTACAAGAAACTTATGCTTTAAGTAAGCGTTTATTTATTCAACTAAAGCGACGCTCTTCAACTTTCTTTGCAGGTATAATTCAACCATTGTTATGGTTAATATTGTTTGGTGCATTATTTAGTAACGTTTCTGGTGAACAGTTTGGAACATATCTTAAATATAATACATTCTTAAGTGCAGGAGTTATAGTTTTTACAGCATTTACTGGTGGATTAAATTCAGGTTTACCTATAATTTTTGATAGGGAATTTGGTTTTTTTAATCGTTTATTAAGCTCACCACTTAATTCTCGTTTTTCAATTTTCATAGCTACCTCTTACTTCATAATTGTAGTTACTCTAATTCAAATTAGTTCTATCATTCTTTGTACAGAATTATTAGGTGTTCATATACCTAATATTAAGGGTTTTTTTATTATTTTTAATATTATTTTTATTGTAACAATAGGTATAACTTTAATTAGTATCTCCTTAGCATTTTTACTCTCAGGACACATTCAGTTACTTGCCCTAATTTTAGTTATTAATTTACCCGTACTCTTTTCTAGTACAGCATTAGCTCCATTAAACATTATGCCTAACTGGTTAAAGATTATAGCTAGTGTAAATCCTTTAACTTATGCTATTGAAACTATTAGATATGTTTATTTATCAGTTAACGTAAATTGTAGTATACCTATTATTCAGACAATATGGGGAAATTTATCCATTGCTAAAATTTTCTTTTATCTTATAGAATTAGATGTTATTATCGTATTATTATTGTTACAGTTATTGAAAAATAAGTTTAGATAATTAAACAATATGTATGTTTAATAAATATTTAATATAGTGGATTTTTTATTAATAATGTTACTATATTAATAGTATAAATAAAATAAATAATATTGAAATAATTATAAAGCTAAAATGAATTTTTCTTGGAAAAAAATTTTACTGTGGTCCTTACCTTTATTGGTTGTATTCTTTTTTATTTGGCAAGGTTTACTTACTACTAATAATAGTGATGTTAGTCAAAATATATCAAGTTCAAGAATGACATATGGCCGTTTTCTTGAATACTTAAATATGGGTTGGGTAAAAAAAGTTGATCTTTATGATTCGGGTCATACAGCTATAGTAGAAGCTCTTGGTCCAGATTTAGGTAACAGAGTTCAAAAAATTAGAGTTGAATTACCTGCTAGTGCTCCAGACCTCATCAATAAATTAAAGCAGTCAAATGTTGATTTTGATGCTCATCCAAATCGTAATAATAGTGCAATTTGGGGATTAATAGGTAATTTATTTTTTCCTTTAGCCTTAGTTTTATTAATTAGTTTTCTATTTAGAAGATCTAATAATACTCCAGGAGGACCTGGACAAGCCATGTCCTTTGGTAAATCTAAAGCATCAGTTCAAATGGAAGCTAAAACTGGAGTAGAATTTAGTGATGTTGCAGGTGTTGAAGAAGCTAAAGAAGAGTTCCAAGAAGTAGTTACTTTTTTAAAGAAACCAGAAGCATTTACAGCAGTTGGTGCTAGTATTCCTAAAGGAGTACTATTAGTTGGTCCTCCTGGAACAGGTAAAACTTTATTGGCAAAAGCAATTGCAGGAGAAGCAGGTGTACCATTTTTTAGTATATCTGGCTCTGAATTTGTTGAAATGTTTGTCGGAGTAGGAGCCTCACGGGTTAGAGATTTATTTAAAAAAGCTAAGGAAAACGCTCCTTGTATTATTTTTATTGATGAAATTGATGCTGTTGGACGTCAAAGAGGAACAGGTATAGGAGGAGGTAATGACGAAAGAGAACAAACTTTAAACCAATTATTAACAGAAATGGATGGTTTTGAAGGTAACACTGGTATTATTGTAATAGCTGCTACCAATAGAGCTGATATTTTAGATGCAGCCTTATTACGTCCAGGTCGTTTTGATAGACAAGTGACTGTAGATATCCCTGACTTTAATGGAAGATTAGCTATTTTAAATGTACATTCACGTAATAAATTATTAAACTCCCAAGTCTCCTTAAAAGCTATTGCTAGAAGAACTCCTGGATTTTCTGGCGCTGATTTAGCTAATTTATTAAATGAATCAGCAATTTTAGCTGCTAGAGAACGTAAAGATTCTATTACAATATTAGAAATTGATAAAGCTATAGATAGAGTAATAGCAGGTATGGAGGGCCTTCCATTAGTAGATGGTAAAACTAAGCGTTTAATTGCTTATCATGAAGTTGGTCATGCGATTGTTGGTACACTATTAAAACATCATGATCCAGTTCAAAAAGTAACATTAATTCCTAGAGGTCAAGCTAGAGGTTTAACTTGGTTTACACCTTCAGAAGATCAGACTCTAATTTCAAGAGCTCAAATTCTTGCAAGAATTGTAGGTGCTCTAGGAGGTCGAGCAGCTGAAGAGGTAGTTTTTGGTGAAGCTGAAGTTACTACTGGAGCTGGTAATGATTTACAGCAAGTAACATCAATGGCTAGGCAAATGGTAACTAGATTCGGTATGTCTGATATAGGACCTATCTCTCTAGAAAACCAGAGTTCTGATCCTTTTTTAGGGCGTAGTATGGCATCAGGTTTAGAATATTCAGATGGTGTCGCTACTAATGTTGACCTTCAAGTTGAGAGTATTGTTCAAAATTGTTATCAACAAGCACTTCAATTAATTATCAAAAATAGAGTAATAATTGATCGTTTAGTTGATATTTTAATCGAAAAAGAGACTATAGAAGGAGAAGAATTTAGACACATTATATCTGAATATACTAAATTGCCCCAAAAAGAATTATATATTTCACACTGTTAATGTAGAGGATGATTAATTTAGATTTTAATTATTGTTAACAATTAAGAAATAAAAAGTATTACTAAGTTATAATTATGATTAATGAAAACTCTCTTCAGTAAACTTAAATAAATACTTATAATTATTTATAGTATTTTTATTAAATTAAAATTAAGAATGAAAATTACTCTAATTTTAATAGATAAGTAATATTCTATTTTTTTGAAGCGAGTGTTTTTGGTTTATTGTCAAATAAGGGGACAACCCAATGACAGTTAGCTCACAAGAGCAAGAAGTAAAAAAAGTTAAAATCAGCATTGAACAAAATGCTGTCGCAACCTCGTTTGAAAAATGGGCTGCTCCTGGTCATTTTTCTAATGCTCTTTCCAAAGGTCCAAAAACTACAACTTGGATATGGAATCTTCATGCAGATGCTCACGACTTTGATGTGCGTGTATTTATTTTAGAATATATACTTAATTTATATAATATGATTGTAAGAATTTAGCAATTTTATATTGATTTTGTAATATATAAAGTATATGGCTTGAATAATAGACATGCTTAATTGTTTATTTAATATTTTTGTTTTATCAAATCAAATTTATTGATTTTAATTATATATCCAAGCCTAAATCTTCTTATATATATTTTTCATGTAAATACATATCTTTATGATAAAAGATTTAAGTTAAAATTAAAAATTATTTTATAGATTAAATAAAAAATTATAAGCTAAATGATAGAGTAAATTATCTTGTTTAGTTTTTAAAGCGGTGTAAACCCGACTCTTATAGTCATACAAAATCTTCTTTAGAAAGTGTTTCTAGACAAATTTTTAGTGCTCATTTTGGTCAATTAGCAGTAATATTTTTATGGATTAGTGGAATGTATTTCCATGGTGCACGTTTTTCTAATTATACTGCTTGGTTAAGTAATCCTACTGCAATTAAACCTAGTGCACAAGTGGTATGGCCAATTGTAGGACAAGAAATTTTAAATGGAGATGTAGGTGGAGGTTTTCAGGGTATTCAAGTAACTTCTGGCTGGTTCCAAATGTGGAGGGCTTCTGGAATTACTACCGAAACTCAGTTATATGCTACTGCTATTGGTGGATTAGTTATGTCTTTATTAATGCTAATAGCTGGTTGGTTTCATTATCATAAAGCAGCTCCTAAATTAGAATGGTTCCAAAATGCAGAATCGATGATGAATCATCATTTAGCTGGTTTACTAGGATTAGGTTCTCTAGCATGGGCAGGTCATCAAATTCATGTATCTCTACCAATTAATAAATTATTAGATGCAGGTGTATCTCCTCAAGAAATTCCATTACCACATGAATTTATTCTTAATAAAACACTACTAGCTGATTTATATCCAAGTTTTACTAAAGGTCTAGTACCATTTTTTAGTTTAAATTGGTCAGAGTACTCTGACTTTTTAACTTTCAAGGGTGGGTTAAACCCTGTAACAGGTGGTCTTTGGTTAAGCGATACAGCTCATCACCATTTAGCAATTGCTGTTATATTTATAGTTGCTGGTCATATGTATCGTACTAATTGGGGAATTGGCCATAGTATGAAAGAGATACTGGAAGCCCATAAAGGACCTTTAACTGGTGAAGGTCACAAAGGATTATATGAAGTATTAACTAATTCTTGGCATGCTCAACTTGCTATTAATTTAGCTATGATGGGATCATTAAGTATAATAGTAGCTCATCATATGTATGCTATGCCTCCTTATCCTTATATAGCTACAGATTATCCTACTCAATTATCTATTTTTACCCATCATATATGGATCGGTGGATTTTGTATAGTAGGTGGAGCTGCACATGGCTCTATATTTATGGTTCGTGATTATAATCCAACTCAAAACTATAATAATGTATTAGATAGAGTTATTAGACATAGAGATGCTATTATCTCTCATCTAAATTGGGTTTGTATATTTTTAGGTTTTCATAGTTTTGGTTTGTATATTCATAATGATACTATGAGAGCTTTAGGCCGTTCTCAAGATATGTGACACTATTATTACTCTACATTTACTTGAATTATATAAACTATATTAAATAAGAATATTATCATATTATTAGCTTATCAAAATACTTACTAGACACTCCTAAACTAACTATATATTTTGTTTGTTATTTTATTGTAAAGCTAAATTCTAAATTAGTGAGTTTAAAATAAATGTATAATTTAATCACAAGATTAAAAGAAATTATTATATAGTAATCAATTTTAATTAAGTTTGAATGAACTATAAAATAATTTAAATTATTTCATAAATAGGCTATTTATTAATAGAGTAAAGGAATTAAATTCTGATATGAATCAAAGTATAGATTTACAAAAATTAAATAATAATGTTAAATTGACTTCCGAAGATAGCAATTTGCTTGATTGGGACTATTTACCATGGAAAAAAATAAAAAAATTCGTTTTTTTATTTCAAAAGCAAATTTATTCCTATACAGTTAGTAATCATATCAAAAAAGTTCATAAAATTCAGCATCTCTTATCTCAATCATATGCAATAAAGTTATTGGCTTTAAGTCGTTCCATTAACTATTTTAAAAAAAGTAAAATAGCTTTTAATAAAATGAATAGTTTGAACTCTCGACAAAAACTATATCTAGCTCAAAATTTAAACTTATTTTTTACTCAAAATGAATTTGTTGATGAAGAAAATAGTTTAAATAACTTGGTACTAGAAGCAAAACGTATTTTAATATATTTTTGTCTTCGTCCAGAATGGGAAGCTAAATTTGAATTAAGTCAATACAATATGTCATTGAATATTAATATTCAGCAAATTATTAAAAAAACAGTTTTAAAATTAAAAAATCATAACTGGGAGGCTGACTGTTATATTTTAACTGGAGTTATTGAAACTTATTTCTATAGTATTAATAAAAATTATCTATTTGAAATTTTAAATACTATCCCTTTATTTTGGCAGTACATAGATAAGGATATAGAAATAATATTAAAGAAAAAAAAAATATTTGAAGATATTAATATTAGTAATAATCAAATAACCTCTAATACTTTATTGGAGTTAATTGCTCAAATAATATTATTTAAATTTAGTGAAAGTATAATTTATCCGTTAGATATAGTCAATAATAATTCAATCTATATATTGAACATCATGAGGTATAGAAATAACTTTATAATTATTACTAATTCACTAAAAATAATTTATGAAATAAAAAATAATTGTTTAGAATTTTTTAATATTACAGGGTTAAAATATAATTCTAAAAAAACTAAAATTTTTACTAATCAAGAATACTTTAATTTTTTAGGATATACTATATCGAATGAATTATTAGTGACTCATAATAATATATATCAACGTTTAATAATATTGCCAACTAAAGAAGAAAAAAAACTGATTTTAGCAAAAATACGTTATATATTGAGAAACAAACATAAAAATGGTAAAACGAGGGCTAGAACTAATATGCCATTAAGCAAAGCTATCCTTTTAATTAATCCTTTAGTTAAAAATTGGAAGTCTCATTATATAAATTTTATTCCACAATCTGTTTTAATAAAAATGGATTCTTTGCTGAATGAGAAGATTTATCGTTGGTATATTAAAAGATTGAAAAAAAATAGAGTCCATCATTGGAATACTAACTGTATACAAATTATTAATGGTAATCGTCGAATATCAGATGGAGTCAATACATTAGAGTTATTTAGTTCTGTATAAAACAACCTATTGATTTTTTTTAATTAAACAATTAAATAATAGCCTAGTAAATTTTTAGAAATAATAATAAAAGCTATATAATAAAAAATTATTATGTATAGTTTTAATAAAGAGAAAATTATTTCCTACTTTATATCTCTGATACAGCTATACAACTACAACCAGTTTTTGCTCAATGGGTTCAAAGTATTCATACTTTAGCTCCAGGTAATACAGCTCCTAATGCGATAGCAACTGTAAGTCATGCATTTGGTGGAGGTATTATTACTGTAGGACAAAAAATAGCAATGATGCCTATATCTCTTGGAACAGCTGATTTTATGGTACATCATATACATGCTTTTACAATTCATGTTACTACTTTAATTTTACTTAAAGGTGTTTTATTTGCAAGAAATTCTCGTTTAATTCCTGATAAAGCTAGTTTAGGGTTCCGTTTTCCTTGTGATGGACCTGGTAGAGGAGGAACTTGTCAGGTTTCTGGATGGGACCATGTATTTTTAGGTCTATTTTGGATGTATAATTCTTTATCAATTGTTCTTTTTCACTTTAGCTGGAAAATGCAATCAGATGTATGGGGGACTATTGCAAGTAATGGTAATATTTCTCATATTACTGGTGGTAATTTTAGTCAAAGTGCTATAACAATTAATGGTTGGTTAAGAGATTTTCTTTGGGCTCAAGCATCTCAAGTAATTCAATCTTATGGTTCTGCTGTGTCTGCATATGGTTTAATATTTTTAGCAACACACTTTGTATGGGCATTTAGTTTAATGTTCTTATTTAGCGGACGTGGTTATTGGCAAGAATTAATTGAATCAATTGTATGGGCTCATAATAAATTAAAATTTGCTCCAAGTATTCAGCCTAGAGCATTAAGTATTACTCAAGGTCGTGCTGTTGGTGTTGCTCATTATTTATTGGGTGGTATTGGCACAACTTGGGCATTCTTTTTAGCAAGAATAATTTCTGTTGGATAATAACTTAATAGGATTAATAAAAAAAACTATGGTAACAAAATTTCCTAAGTTTAGCCAAGCTTTAGCTCAAGATCCTGCAACACGTCGTATCTGGTATGGTATAGCAACTGCACACGATTTTGAAAGTCACGATGGAATGACAGAAGAAAATCTTTATCAAAAGATTTTCGCTTCACATTTTGGTCATTTAGCTATTATATTTTTATGGACTTCTGGTAGTTTATTTCATGTGGCTTGGCAAGGTAACTTTGAACAATGGGTACTGAACCCTAATAAAATTAAACCTATTGCTCATGCAATTTGGGATCCACATTTTGGTCAAGCAGCTCTAAAAGCATTTACTAGAGCAGGAGTGTCTTATCCAGTCGATATTGGTTATTAAATATATATACTCTAATCAAATGATTATAAATCTAATTCTTCTAGGTAGTATTCAATAATTAGTTTTAATAACTCTAGTAATTTAATATTTATTTAGTTATTAAAGAATTATATATAGAAAAAAAATCTTATGAGTATATATTTGTATTATTCTATGATATTAACTGATATATTTCCAAACAATATAATATTCAACTGATATCATATTGTAACAGTATTTAATAGATAAAGTTAATGATTCATATATAAATATTATTTATATGAAATCAAGCCATATATTATTAAAATAATCTGTATGGTTTTTAAAAAGAGATTTTAAATCTACTTTAATCATATTCTGGTGTATATCATTGGTGGTATACAATAGGAATGAGAACTAATAATGATTTATATACTGGTGCTTTATTTTTATTAGTAATCTCTTCTATTCTATTATTTGGTGGATGGGTTCATTTACAACCTCAATTTCGTCCTGGTTTATCTTGGTTTAAAAATAATGAATCTCGTTTAAATCATCATCTATCTGGTTTATTTGGTGTAAGTTCTATTGCATGGACTGGGCATTTAGTCCATGTTGCAATACCTGAATCAAGAGGACAACATATTGGATGGGATAACTTTACTAAGCTTGCTCCACATCCAGCTGGACTACAACCATTTTTTAGTGGTAATTGGAGTGCTTATGCTAGTAATCCAGATACTGCTGGTCACGTATTTGGTTCTACTAATGGCTCAGGTACTGCGATCTTAACATTTTTAGGAGGTTTTCATCCTCAGTCTCAGTCTTTGTGGTTAACAGATATTGCACATCATCATTTAGCAATAGGTGTCTTATTTATCGTTGCTGGTCATATGTATCGTACTAACTGGGGTATTGGTCACAGTTTAAAAGAAATTTTAAATGCTCATCGTCCTCCAAGTGGTAAGTTAGGAGCTGGTCATAAAGGATTATTTGATACAGTGAATAACTCATTACATTTCCAACTAGGCTTAGCTTTAGCTGGTTTAGGTGTAGTAACTTCTTTAGTTGCTCAACATATGTACGCTATGCCATCATATGCATTCATAGCTAAAGATTTTACTACGCAAGTAGCATTATATACACATCATCAATATATCGCAGGATTTTTAATGGTTGGTGCCTTTGCTCATGGCGCTATTTTCTTTGTAAGAGATTATGAACCTGCTCAAAATCAAGATAATGTTTTAGCTCGTATGTTAGAGCATAAAGAAGCAATTATCTCTCATTTAAGTTGGGTTAGCTTATTTTTAGGATTTCATACATTAGGTCTTTATGTACATAATGATGTAGTTACTGCATTTGGAAGCCCAGAAAAACAAATTTTAATAGAGCCTGTATTTGCTCAATGGATTCAAGCTGTTTCTGGAAAAGCTTTATATGGTTTTAATATATTATTGTCTTCACCTACTAGTGTTGCTACTACAGCAGGTAGTAATATATGGCTTCCAGGTTGGTTAGAAGCTATAAATAGTGGTAAAAATTCCTTGTTTTTAACTATTGGACCAGGTGACTTTTTAGTTCATCATGCTATAGCTTTAGGTTTACATGTAACAACTCTAATATTAGTTAAAGGTGCATTAGATGCTAGAGGATCTAAACTAATGCCAGATAAAAAAGATTTTGGTTATAGTTTTCCTTGTGATGGACCTGGTAGAGGAGGAACTTGTGATATTTCAGCATGGGATGCCTTCTATTTAGCTGTTTTCTGGATGCTTAATACAATTGGTTGGACAACTTTTTATTGGCATTGGAAACATATATCTATTTGGCAAGGAAATCTTGCTCAATTTAATGAGTCTTCTACTTATCTGATGGGTTGGTTTAGAGATTATTTATGGTTGAACTCTTCTCCATTAATTAATGGATATAATCCTTATGGAATGAATAGTTTATCTGTTTGGTCATGGATGTTCCTGTTTGCTCATCTAATCTGGGCTACAGGATTTATGTTCTTAATTTCATGGAGAGGTTACTGGCAAGAATTAATTGAAACTTTAGCTTGGGCTCACGAAAGAACTCCGCTAGCGAATTTAGTAAAATGGAAAGACAAACCAGTTGCTTTATCAATTGTTCAAGCACGTTTAGTTGGTTTAGTTCATTTTGCTACTGGTTATATTCTTACATATGCACCATTTGTGATTGCATCCACTACCGGTAAGTTTGGTTAAATTATTAAAATTTTATTATCATAAAAAATAAGTCAGAAAGTTACTGATTATTCATTAATCAGTAACTTTCTGACTTATTTTTTATGATATAATTTATTCTTAATAAATAAAATATACTAAAAATAAAAAAGATTATCTGTAAAGAATCATTATATAATTTCTCAATATAGTCTTTAATATTATATAATTTTTAGAGAGCATAAATATTATTTAATTTATTTGATATTATACACAATCACTCAGTTTTAAAGTATTAGCACTAAATTAAATTAAATTAAATTAAGTTCTAGTTAATACAAGTAATACATTAGTTCTATAGTAATTTAATTATTATAATTAAATTACATAATATATATGTAATTTTTGGAGCATTAAACATGTCTATTCCACTTTTAAGCTACCCTTTCTCTAACCAAAATCAACGTGTTGATGGTTTTGAATCTGCTGCTTCTAATGAAGAACAGCCTAAAATTTATTCTACTGATAATTTACCTTCTTCATCTGATATGGATGAAATTATCTGGGCTGCTTATAGACAAATTTTTAGTGAGCATCAAATCCTAAGTTATACAAAACAAACAGTTTTAGAATCTCAGATTCGCTTTAATCAAATTGCAGTAAGAGATTTTATCAAAGGTTTATTGAAAAGTGATTCATTTAGAAAGTTGAATTATGATGTTAATAATAATTATAGATTCGTTGAATTATGTGTTCAACGAGCTTTAGGCAGAGATGTATATAGTGAAAGGGAAAAGATTGCATGGTCTATTGTTATAGTTCAAGAAGGCATTAATGGTTTTGTTGATAAATTATGTAATAGTAATGAATATCTTGAAAATTTTGGAGACAATATAGTCCCTTATCAAAGACGTCGTATTATTCCTCAAAGAATAAAAGGACAAGTACCATTTAATCTTAAAACACCTCGTTATGGTTCAGATTTTACTGAAAGATTAGGTATGCCTAATTTTACATGGCAAGGAGCTATTCGTTCTTTTAGACCTCAAGAAAAAACCATTAGATCTGGAGATCCTGCATTATTCTTAAGAATGGTTCCTGAAGTTATTTCTATGTTTTAATAAATATAATAGATGATTATTCCTTTTTAATAAAAGAGATAATCATCTATTATTTGCAGTTTTTAGTTTTAGTTTTAGTTTTAGTTCCTATTTTATTAATCCTTATTTGCTAATTGACTTTTACTTTTTTATCACAGTATAATACTGTAGAAACTAATTATTAATTAATATATTGCTATAACAAATTTATGGTTATAAAAAATAAGTCTGCTATAAAAAGAATAAAAGTTGCACAAAGAAATCAAATACAAAATAAAATTTATAAATCAACTATTAAAACACTAACAAAAAAAGTTTTATTATCTATTAAAGATGAAAATACTAATGATACAATTCGTTTAAAATTAGCTGAACTATATAGTAAAATTGATAAAGCTGTTAAAAGAAAAATTTTATCTAAAAATACTGCATCTCGTAAGAAATCGTGGATTGCTAAAAAATGTGCTTAACTGATATAAGTAATAATGATATGTATTATTATGAACTTATCTTAAGATCTAGTGTTGATCAAGCTATGACTTAGTAGAAACTATTATAAGAGTTTAAATTGAAATATAAATTATAAATAAATATGCTATCTATGTTATTTCTTTAATATATATTAAAAAAAATACTTTAAGATTAAAACACTGGCTAATCATATAGATTAAACAATAGCTTATTTATTGTTAATATTTTATATAATTATTACTTACTATTTAATTGTCTCAGAAATTTTAATTTTATTCCCTTTATTGCTATTTATTTGATTTTACATCTAAATTAGTTATTTTGAGTTTTATTCGATATTTTTTAATTTATAATATAGTTTTATTGTAAAATTTTATTAATCAATTACTTTAAAGGTTTGTTAATTCAAGATTGTAAATAATAGGAAATATATGACTTATGATGATTTTAAAGAATCAAGCTTTATTGCACCTGATTTAGTTGATATTCAGCGAAAAAGTTTTCGTTGGTTTTTAGAGGAGGGATTAGGAGAAGTTTTGGAATCTTTTCCGTTAATTATTGATCCTAGTAATCGTTTAGAATTGAAATTATTTCCAAAAGAATATAAAATTAAATTTCCAAGACATAATGTTAGAAAAGCAAAAAGAAGAGATAGAACTTATAGTGCTCAGGTTTATATACCTGCTAAATTAATTAAAAAGGATTTTGCTATATCAGCTTTTTTAAGTAGAGATAAATATTTAACTTCAAACGAAGATTTTCACGGTACTAGTGAATTAGATAAAAGAAATATTAATAAGAAATATAGAAAAAGACCTGTATTTATTGGTGATTTACCAATGATGACTAATAGAGGGACTTTTATTATATCTGGTACAGAAAGAGTTATAGTTAATCAAATAGTTAGAAGTCCAGGAATTTATTATAAGCAAGAAATTGATCAAAATCAAAAGCAAACATATAGTGCTAGTCTAATTTCAAATAGAGGTTCTTGGCTTAAATTTGAAATTGATTCAAAAGGTGGAATATGGATTCGTATTGATAAAACTCATAAAATTAATGCATATATATTTTTACGAGCAATTGGTTTAACTATTCAGAATATAAAAAAAGGTTTAAGTCAATATCAATTTTTAATAAAATCTTCTCTTCAATTTATTGAAGATGTATACGTAGGAGACATTGAAAATATTTCAGAGGAAGATGCTCTTCTAATTGTATATTCTAAGCTTCGTCCTAATGAACCTGCAACTGTTTCAGTTGCTCAGCAAATATTGTACTCTCGTTTTTTTGACCCTAAAAGGTATGATTTAGGTGAAGTTGGTAGATATAAACTTAATAAAAAATTAAATCTTAACATACCAAAAACTTTTAGGGTTTTGTCTCCTCAGGATATATTAGCTGCTGTAAATTATTTAATAGACTTAAAAATCAAAAATTATGGTACTTTTGATGATATAGATCATTTAGGTAATAGACGGATTCGTTCAGTTGGAGAATTATTACAAAATCAGATTAGAATAGGTTTAAATAGACTGGAAAGAATTATTAGAGAAAGAATGATGATATGTGATATTGAATCTTTAAGTTTATCTAGTTTAATAAATCCTAAGCCTATTATTGCAGTTATAAGAGAGTTTTTTGGATCTAGTCAACTTTCTCAATTTATGGATCAAACTAATCCTTTAGCTGAAATAACTCATAAAAGAAGAATTAGTGCATTAGGGCCTGGGGGTTTAAATCGAGATAGAGCAGGTTTCGCTGTTAGAGATATTCATCCAAGTCATTATGGAAGAATTTGTCCAATTGAAACTCCAGAAGGGCCAAATGCAGGTCTAATTGGTTCTCTTGCGAATTATGCAATTATTAATCGTCATGGTTTTATTGAAACACCTTTTTATCTTGTGATAAATCGAAAAGTTATAAAAAATCATAGTTATATTTATATGACAGCTGATGAAGAAGATAATTTTAAGATTGCACCAGCTGATATTAAACTAAATGCGGATGGTTATATAGATGCAGAAGTTATCCCTGTTAGGTATAGACAACAATTCATTACGTCTTTATCTAATCAAGTTAACTACATAGCAGTTAATCCTATTCAAGTGATTTCTGCAGCAACTTCTTTAATACCTTTTTTGGAACATGATGATGCTAATAGGGCTTTAATGGGATCAAATATGCAAAGACAAGCAGTTCCTTTACTTTATCCTGAAAGGCCTATAGTTGGAACAGGATTAGAGTCTAAAGTTGCTAGAGATTCTGGTATGGTTGTTTTAAGTAGAACTCAAGGTTTTGTAAATTATGTATCTGCTAGTAAGATTGGTATACAAGATCATACAGGTAGAATTATGCATTATAGATTAAGAAAATATGTTCGTTCAAATCAAGATACTTGCATTAATCAGCGTCCTATTGTTTGGCCAGGAGAAAATATTATTATTGGACAAATCATTGCGGATGGAGCTTCAACTGATAATGGAGAGCTTGCTTTAGGTAGGAATGTTTTAATTGGGTATATGCCTTGGGAAGGTTTTAATTATGAAGATGCATTTTTAATTAGTGAAAGATTAGTCTATGAAGATGTTTATACATCTATTCATATAGAAAAATATGAGATAGAAGCTAGACAAACTAAACTTGGTCCTGAAGAAATTACAAAAGATATTCCGGGTGTTAGTGATCATGCTATTCGATATCTAGATAAAACCGGCATCGTCACAATTGGTTCATGGGTTGAAGCAGGAGATATTTTAGTCGGTAAAATTACTCCTAAGGGAGAATCTGATCAACTACCTGAAGGTAAATTATTGAGAGCAATTTTTGGAGAAAAAGCAAGAGATGTTAAAGATACTTCTTTGAGATTACCTAATGCAGCTAGAGGTAGAGTACTGAGTGTTAGAGTATTTACTCGTCAAAGAGGAGATGAATTACCTCCTGGAACAAATGCGGCAATAAGAATACATGTAGCTCAAAAACGAAAAATTCAAGTAGGCGATAAAATGGCAGGCAGACATGGTAACAAAGGTATTATATCTAGAATATTACCTAGACAAGATATGCCATATTTAACAGATGGTACCCCACTAGATATAGTTTTAAATCCTTTAGGAGTGCCTTCAAGAATGAATGTAGGTCAGTTATTCGAATGTTTACTAGGTCTTGCTGGTGGATATTTGAATAAAAGATTTAAAGTTCCTCCTTTTGATGAGATGTACGGTGCTGAGGCTTCTAGAGCCTTAATTAATATGAAATTAGAAGAAGCATCTTTAAAACATAGCTGGTTATATAATAGTTTTTCTCCAGGTAAAATGTTAGTCTTTGATGGACGAACTGGAGAGCCATTTGATAATCCAGTTACAGTTGGTAAGGCCTATATGTTAAAATTAGTACATTTAGTTGATGATAAAATTCATGCTCGTTCAACAGGACCTTATTCTTTAGTTACTCAACAACCTTTAGGAGGTAGAGCTCAACATGGAGGACAACGTTTAGGAGAAATGGAAGTATGGGCTTTAGAAGCTTTTGGCGCTGCTTACACCCTTCAAGAGCTTTTAACTGTCAAGTCTGATGATATGCAAGGTAGAAATGAAGCTCTTAATGCAATCGTTAAGGGTAAAGCTATTCCTAAGCCTGGTACGCCAGAATCTTTTAAAGTACTAATGAGAGAGTTACAGTCTCTTGGACTAGATATTGCTGCTCATAAAGTTAAGTTAGATGAAACTGGTAATAATAAAGGTGTAGAAGTTGATTTAATTTCTAACAATAAAAACGGAAAAGTACCTTCTAAACCTAAATATGAGCCATTAACATTTGGAGATTTTGATAATGTTGTTACCGAAAGTGACAATATTTAGAGACTAAGTATTTATTTGTTAAATTATGAATAAATTTGAACAATACTTTGATTATGTAAAAATTAGTTTAGCCTCACCTGAAAAAATAAGGCAGTGGGGAGAAAGAACTTTGCCGAATGGACAAGTAGTAGGAGAAATTACAAAACCAGAAACAATTAATTATAGAACTCTTAAGCCTGAAATGGATGGTTTATTCTGTGAAAGAATTTTTGGTCCAGTAAAAGATTGGGAATGTCATTGTGGTAAGTATAAAAGATTTCGTTATAAAGGTATTGTTTGTGAAAGATGTGGAGTTGAAGTTACTGAAATGAGAGTTCGACGACATCGAATGGCATATATTGAGTTATCAGCTCCTATAACCCATGTGTGGTATTTAAAAGGTAGTATTAGTTATATTGGCTTATTATTAGATTTACGCGCAAAAGATGTAGAAAAAATAGTATATTTTCATTCTTACATCGTTTTAAATTCAGGTAATTATTCAGATATATCTTATAAAGAATTATTAGAGCCTCATGAATGGAAAACTTTAGAAGATAAACTTTATCAAGAATATAATTCTACTATTGGTGTAGAAGTCGGAATAGGAGCTTCTGCTATACAAATATTATTAAATAATCTAGATTTAAAATCTATCGCTAAAAATTTACGGTGGGAAGCTGCTAGTCCTCCTAAGAATCCAAATAATTATTCAGCAAATACAGTTTTTAGTAAGAAAATGAAAAAGTTAAGGTTAATAGAGAATTTTTTATCTACTGGTGCTCAACCATCGTGGATGGTTTTTTCTGTTATACCTGTTATACCTCCAGACTTGAGACCAATGGTTCAATTAGATGGTGGACGTTTTGCTACAGCCGATTTAAATGAATTCTATAGGCGAATAATTAATAGGAATAATAGATTATCTAGGTTGAAGATAATCTTAGCGCCAGAAATTATTATACGTAATGAAAAACGAATGCTACAAGAAGCTGTTGACTCTTTAATGGATAATGGTCGTCGTGGTCGAACTGTAGTAGGTGCAAATAATAGGCCTTTAAAATCTTTATCTGATATTATAGAGGGTAAACAAGGTCGATTTAGACAGAATTTACTCGGTAAAAGAGTAGATTATTCTGGTAGATCTGTTATAGTTGTTGGACCTCAGCTGAAGCTTCATCAATGTGGTTTACCTAGGGAGATGGCTTTAGAATTGTTTCAGCCTTTTGTAATTCATCGCTTAATTGTACAGGGTCTAGTAAATAATATTAAAGCGGCTAAAAAAATGATTCAACGAGGCGAAATGATTATTTGGGATGTATTAAATGAAGTAATATCTGGACATCCAGTATTATTAAATCGAGCACCTACTCTGCATCGATTAGGTATTCAAGCTTTTGAACCAGTATTAGTGGAAGGTCGAGCTATTAAATTACATCGTGCGAATTAATAAGATATTCTAATATATTCTAGTTAAATAATTAATTTAATACTTAACTGATTTAATATTGGTTAATATAATTAATAGCATTTATTTAAATATGATATAAAAGATTAAAGGTTAGATTTTCAAACTCTATTCATTTTTTAAATCAATCTATTATAAAATATTATTTTAGGGTGTAAAATAAGAGTTAAATTATTTATAATTTATACAGAACCTTATATCTTGTGTAGTTAGATATTTTATTAATTAATATAATAATTAATTATGATCGTATTAAGGTATTAAGTACGAAATTAAGCTATTTGTACTAAAAGTTGCATGAATGGTTTATAAAAAGGTGATTATCATTGCCTAGTTTTATCTTTAGTTTGTCCAGCTTTTAATGCTGATTTTGATGGAGATCAAATGGCGGTGCATATTCCTTTATCGCTTGAAGCTCAAGCTGAAGCTAGATTATTAATGTTAGCTCCTAATAATTTTCTTTCACCTGCTACAGGTCAACCTATTATAATACCTAGTCAAGATATGGTTTTAGGCTGTTATTATTTAACTGCTGATAATCCTTCTCAACAAAAGCAAGCAGGTCATTATTTTGCAAATTTAGATGATGTTTTAATAGCATATGAGCAAAAACAAATAGATTTGCATTCTTATATTTGGGTAAGATTTAATGGAAAATTTAGTGATACAGACAGTGATATTATGATTACTAAAAAAGAAACTACAGACAATAGTCTTATTAAAATTTTTAAAAATAGAAAAGTTAAAGAAGATTTAAATGGTAGAGTTTTAGTTCAGTATATTAGAACAACTCCTGGGCGAATATTATTTAATAAGATAGTTCAAGATGCATTATTAGGTTAAATAAATATATCAATTCTATTAATCTAGATTATTTAATGTGGAGGTATAATGAAAAAACATAATAATAACTTAAATCTTGAAGCTACTTTTATTAATGAAATAATGGATAAAAGTGAACTAAAGAAGTTAATTGCTTGGGCTTTTAGAAACTATGGGGTTGCAAGAGCAACAAATATGGCAGATCAATTGAAAAACCTAGGTTTTCATTATGCAACAAAAGCAGGTATTTCGTTAAGTATAGAAGACTTAAAAATTCCCCCTATTAAGAAAGAATTATTAAAACATACATTCAATGAGGTTAATAATGCTGAGTCCCGATATTATAAAGGTTCAATCACTTCTGTAGAAAGGTTCCAAAAAGTTATAGATACTTGGAATAACGCTAGTGAGTCTTTAAAACAAGAAGTAATAAAATATTTTAAGAAGTATGATCCTTTAAATCCTATTTATATGATGGCTTTTTCAGGAGCTAGGGGCAATATTTCTCAAGTTCGTCAACTTGTTGGAATGCGAGGTTTAATGTCAGATCCTCAAGGACAAATTATAGATTTACCAATAGCTAGTAATTTTAGAGAAGGATTAACTGTTACAGAATATTTTATTTCCTCCTATGGCGCTCGTAAAGGTTTAGTTGATACAGCATTGCGTACAGCTGATTCTGGGTATTTAACTAGACGTTTAGTGGATGTTGCTCAAGATGTTATTATTCGAGAACATGATTGTATGACTTATCAGGGTATATTTGTAGATTTATCTTTAGTTCAATCAAGTAAATTAGATCAAATATTAACTGGACGTGTATTAGCCGAAAATTTATATAGTAATTCGAATAATCAACTTATTGCTTATTCTAAACAAGATATTCAGCCTGAATTAATTCATAAAATTAGATCAAGTAATATTGAACGAATTTTAATTAGATCTCCTTTAACTTGTGAATCTCGATCTTCTGTCTGTCAAATGTGTTATGGATGGAATCTTGCTCATGGTAAATTAGTAGATTTAGGCGAAGCTGTTGGTATTATTGCTGCACAATCTATTGGTGAGCCCGGTACTCAGTTAACTATGCGTACTTTTCATACTGGTGGTGTTTTTACTGGAGAGTTAGCAGATCAAGTTTCAGCACCTGATAATGGTCAAGTTATATATCCTAATCATTACAAATTAAAACCTATACGAACTCGGCATGGAGATAATGCTTTCGCAATTTATGGAAATTTTGATTTATTGTTTATTGGTTTAAATAATAAATCTTATAAATTTTCTCTTAAAGAAGGTTCAATTATTTATATTAAAGATAAAGCCTGTTTAAAAAAAGGGGAATTAATCGCAGAGTCTCCAATTAAAAATCGTTTTTCAACAGAAAAAGCACAAAAGTATTTATCTTCTGATATCCCAGGAAAAATTTATTTTGCTAATTTAATTATCGAAGAAATTAATTTAAATAATAGTACTACAAGAATTGTTAAAAAAGATGGATTGATTTGGATTTTGTCTGCTCATATATATAATATACCAGACTCAGCAGATATTTTAGTACAAAAGAATCAAATTATTAGTAAAAATACAATACTTGCTAGAGATCAAAGTACTAATAAATATAAAGGTATCGTGAGAATTATAGAAAACAACTCTGATGATTTAAGCCTTCCAGATTCTATACAAGTTGTTGTATCTTCAATATTGTTATCAAAATTAACTCTCTATATAGATAAGGCGATTAATGCTTCTTATTCTTATATTTTAAAAACATTGAATGGAGATAAGTTTAAGCTACAAGTTCAATCTTCTTCTAAATTAAGAAATAATCAAGTTATTGCTGTACTAGATTCTGATATTTATTTGACTAATACAGGCGGAATTATTAAATATTTAGATTTACCAGTTATTAAAAATCAGATTGATAATAATATTAGCGATATTATTGGTGCTGGATATATTTTATGGATACCTGAAGAAACTCATGAAATAGATAAAGATTCATCATTGCTGTTAGTTGAAAACAATCAAGTTGTTCAAGCAGGTACAGAAATTTTTAAAAATATTTTTTGTTCTCATCCAGGAGTAATTGAAATTATTCGTAAAGATGACATTATTAATTCTATTATTGTTAAGCCAGGAGAATTGCATTCAGTATCTAATTTTTATAATACAACTAGTAAATCAAAAGGTTTTTTAAGGCCTGATGAATATATTTGTAATTCTATTTCAACAAATAAATTAGTTTATTGGGAATATATTAAAGATGGCAATAAAGAATATGTTTTATTAAGACCTGTTATTGTATATTCAATACCTGATAAACTAGATTCTTTTAATGAAATCTTTAATATTAATAATGACTCTAATTTTTCTCAATTTAATATAAATCGAAAAATTTTATTTAAGGACGGAACAAAAATTAAATCTATTAAGGGAGTTAAATTAATAGAAACTTATATTAGTGTACAAATTAATAATATAGATGATAAATTAACTACTTTTATTGAAATTAATAAAAAAGCTAATAGTAATAATACTTATGAAATGTCTTTAATTACTATCGAAAATATTAATTTTAAACAAGAATGTATAGATAATATAATCAAGACATATCAAAAAACAACTATTTTAGTATCTAATGGAGAAAATATTAATCATAATACAATTATTTTGAAAAATGAAGTTTTAGCTAATAAAGAAGGTATTATTGAAGAAATTAGTATGAGTTCAGATAAAATTCGTAGAATAGCTATTCTATCTCAGTCAGATACTACTACTATATCTATTTCTCATTTACCGAATCTGACATTAGATCATAAAATTGGAGATTGGCTTTATTCTGGAGATATAATTCAGAATAATACTATTTTATCAAATTCTGGTCAAATTATAGATATATCTTCTAATCATATTTTAATGCGTATAGCTAGACCATATTTAGTGTCTTATGATACCATACTTTACGTAGATAATAATGATTTAATTGAAGCAAATGAGATTTTAGCTAGTTTAATCTTTGAGCGAGCAAAAACTGGTGATATTGTACAGGGTTTACCTAAAATTGAAGAAATTTTAGAAGCTAGAAAAAAAACGGATGCATATTTTACTCCACATAAATTGTTAAAGTCGTTATTCTTCAAATATTTATTAGATGAAAATTTAAATTTGTATGATGCAGCTAAATTAAGTCTACATGATATTCAATTGCTATTGGTTAAAGAAATTCAAGCTGTATATCATTCACAAAGTGTTGATATTGATAATAAACATATTGAAGTTATAATTAAGCAAATGGCTTCAAAAGTTAAAATTATTCATGGAGGAGGAACTGGTTATTTACCGGGAGAGTTTATAGAGTTACAAAAAATTAATAATGTTAATTCTATTATGTCCCTTATGAATAAACAATATGCTATCTATGAACCAATTTTATTAGGAATTACGAAAGCATCTTTAAATACAGATAGCTTTATATCAGCAGCTAGTTTTCAAGAAACAACTAAAGTTTTAACAGAAGCAGCTTTAGCTTCTAAATTTGATTGGTTAAAAGGTTTAAAAGAAAATGTTATTATAGGTCGTCTTATTCCTGCTGGAACTGGCTTTAATAATTATACTAATAAAAATACTTCATTAGATTATAATAGAAATAATTATAAAACAAAATATATCAATAATACTATCAATATATCTCAACAATATAAGGGAACAACAGATGATATTATATTAGATGATAGAAGTGCACGTACTTATTCTGATTCTGATAATAAATAATATAAAGAGTTGATTTCAAGTATCTTTGAAATTAGATAAGATGAAAAGCAGGTATAAATGCTGATTTTTTTAATAAATAAAGAGGAAAATGGCAGTTGTTACTTTGGCCGATTTGCTTGAAGCTGGTGTACATTTTGGACATCAGTCACAGCGATGGAATCCTAAAATGTTTCCATATATTTATACTGAAAGAAACGGTATCCATAGTTTTTTTACATATTCTATAATATTTTTGTTATTCATAAATTGACTTTAGTTCTGATTTTTAATAGATATACTAACCAAACTTGTAAAGTGAGTAAAATTTTAATTAAGTAAAATTTTTGAGTCTATGGACAATAATTTTTACATACAAATATAATTAAATAGTTATAAAAAAGTATTATTAAGTTACAGATTAGAAATTGTTATTAGAATTATGTAGACTCTTATTATAATTTAGTATGAATTTTTGTAATACTAATTAGTATATAAAGAAAAGTATTAGTAGGTAAAAATATACAATTATAATTTTATGATTAGTTATTAGACTTTTATTATTTATTAATAAATAATAAACGCTACATAATAAGACATTATTGTTTGTAGTGTAGAGTAAAGATATCATATATCAATTACAATTCATTGATTTAGTAAAGTTAATTTATAAATAAGTAATTTTATAAGAAAAAAATATGGTTTAAAATCTAAATATTAATACAATTATTATTAGAACATTACTTAATATACTAAATATATTAGTAAAATTATATATAATAAAATTCTAATACCTATTTTATATTAATTAATAAACTTATCTTAATTAGACTTAGTTTTTTCTATGTGAGATTTTACATGTATTATCAATTTTATAATTAATAAATATTCAGTGTGAATTATATTTATTTTATTCTTTTTTTATAAATTTAAAAGCCGTAGAATATTTAAATATTTTTTCCGGTTTTATTGTAAAAGATAATATATCTTTATCTATTTATTTACAAACAGCACAATTATTAACAGAAGCTTATAGTTTTGTCATGCAGTCTGCAGTTGAAGAAAAAAAATTCTTATTTGTAGGTACTAAGAGACAAGCTGCTGGTATTATTGCTGAAGAAGCTAAAAGATGTGGAGCTTATTATATTAATCAAAGATGGTTAGGAGGTATGTTGACTAATTGGTCAACTATTAAAACTAGAGTAGATTATTTAAAAGAGCTTGAAAGAAAAGAAGCTGCTAATGAGTTTGACCAATTACCTAAAAAAGAGGTCGCTATTTTAAAAAAACAATTAGATAAACTACAGCAACATTTTAATGGTATTAAAAATATGAAAAAAATACCCGATGTTGTAATTGTGGTCGATCAAAAACGTGAAATCACAGCAATTCAAGAGTCTATAAAACTAGGAATTCCAACAATTTGTATATTGGATACTAATTGTAACCCAGAATTAGTTGATATACCAATTCCCGCAAATGATGATGCTATTAGATCTATTAAACTAATTATTTCTAAACTAGCTGATGGAATTCATGAAGGGTATAATCATAATATTCAATCCTCTTAAATTATAATAAATACATACTATTATTAATTATATTTTATAAAACTATTTTCCTTTTTATATTAATGTAAAAAGGAAAATAGTAAATTCACAATTATTTGTTATACTACAAAAAAAGGAAATAAAATGGCATCCAATAGTTAAATACTATTTATGTATCTATATTATTCTATTTAATAAATTTATAGTGAGTATAAATTTAAATGATTAATTTTTCGTAAAACTATAAATTTTATTAAATTAATAGTAGTGAATATAAATTATAAAAAGTATAATTGATGATTAAATTAAGTAAGTCAGTTACTAAAAAACTATTTATATATAAAGTTTGATAACTAATTATTGCATAATAAATATATTGTATTTATATTTATATTTTTGTAATAATATAAAATTATATTTAAATATTGGTTAGAAAAAATAAATTATAATTATTTATCAAACTTTTAAGGCAGCATCTAATAATTATACCTAATTAGTAATAATATAGATAAAGTATTGAAAAAATAAATTATAAATAAAATAGTTATTTTATTTTAATCTATTTTAAATATTAACTTGAATATATAAATGTTAATTTCAATGTTGGTTATCAAATAGATTTATATTTTGATATTATGCCGTGTAATAAGAAATTATTTTGTACGGTATTGTCTAATGATAATATTATATCGTCTATTAGAAGTATCTGCACAAGTAGTGAAAGAATTAAGAGATAAAACTGGAGCAGGAATGATGGACTGTAAAACAGCTTTAATGAATTCAGACGGAGATATGATTAAAGCTGTTGAATTTTTAAGAAAAAAAGGTTTAGCGTTCGCTGATAAAAAGACAAATAGAGTGACCAGTGAGGGTATGATTGATACTTATATCCATACAGGGAATAAAATTGGTGTTATGATTGAAGTCAATTGTGAAACAGACTTTGTTGCTAGACGATCAGAATTTCAAACTTTAGTAAAAGATTTAGCGATGCAAATAGCTGCTTCACCAAATGTACAGTATATTTCTATGTTAGAGATACCTACAAGTATAATCGATGAGGAAAAAAAAATTGAATTTAATAAAGATGATATAAACAATAAACCTGAGCAAATTAAAGAAAAAATCGTTATGGGGCGTATTGAGAAAAGGTTAAAAGAAATGTGTTGAAAAAGTAGAATTCTATATTAAATTAAAGTTAAATCTTTTTTATTTATATCTAAAATTATATATTCTATATTATTAATAATAATAACATTTATTTTATTAATTTAAAATAGTATTTTAAAAATAAAATGATTTTGTCTGTAATATTATAGTATATGTATTATGCTTTTGTAATTTCTTATATTATATCAATATAAAAATAGGAATTTAAATAATATAGCAAATTAGTTGTTTTTTTGTTTAGTCAATTTATTTAAAGTTGTTAGTTTATTCAACAATAGAAGCCATAAATATATAAATATATCAATATGGTTTTGTCAAAATGATTATTTATTTAATCAATTTTAACCTTTAATGGATCAAGTTTTTATTAAGAATTCTGATTTAACAATAGAAGAATTAATTAAACAATATATATCTTTGTTAGGAGAAAATATTAAAGTAGCTAGGTTTATTAAATTTATTTTAGGTAATTAACAATTATTAGATTATCTATTATTGTTAATTATTAGCAATGTTAATGAGCGAATTCAAAAATTTAATTTTTCTAAATATTTATAATGTATAATTTAATTTATGCTACATTAAATTTATGATCATTGTAATATAAGTATTTAATTACTTTAAGTAGTACGAGTAAATATTTTAATAGTTTGTTTTATTGTATTTATTGTTTACTAATATTATATTAATGGTATATCAATATAGTTTTAATCCATTTAGTTCTTTCTCAAGTGTAGAAGTAGGAGAACATTGGTATTGGTCTATTGGATCATTAAAAGTACATGGACAAGTTTTTGTAGTATCTTGGATTGTTATTTTTGTACTGATATTATTTAGTATTATTGGTACTAGAAATATTCAAAAAACTCCTAAAAATTGGCAAAATTTTATGGAATTTGTTCTAGAATTTTTTTAATTGTAATTATAAGTTATCTACCTAATATATAAAATAAGGCTATGAAATTAAAATTAAGTATGTTTACATATTATTGCTAGATATTTATAAAATATAATTAACAAGTTAAGTTACAATTGTAAGAATATTATTTTACACAAGTCTTATTAAAGTACTAAAGCCTAAATTTTATATTATTATATTAGTTGATTTAATTCTATAATTAATAAAAGTAGTAAATAAAATTATAATTGTACATTCATTATTCTTATTTAAAATATTAATTTATTATAAGTATTATTATTAGATAATAAAATGAATTACTATTGTAAAGCTATATGAATAGAAATATTCTTCTATAGTTTTTCTAAAAGATAAGATAATTATTTATCTATTTTTATACAAGATATAGCTAAAAATCAAATAGGAGATCATGAGTATCGTCCTTGGGTACCATATATTGCTACATTATTCCTATTTATATTCGGTTGTAATTGGGCTGGAGCATTAATTCCATGGAAGTTTATTGAAATACCTAATGGAGAACTTGCTGCTCCTACTAATGATATAAATACTACAGTAGCATTATCATTAATGACGTCTTTTGCATATTTTTATGCAGGTATTAGTAAAAAAGGCATTGGATATTTCGCTAGATATATAGAACCTACTCCAATATTATTACCTATTAATATACTTGAAGATTTCACTAAACCTCTATCTTTAAGTTTTCGTTTATTTGGTAATATTTTAGCAGATGAATTAGTAGTATCTGGTTATCTTATTTTATACTGTTACAACTTATATGGTTAGAGTATTTAATCATTTTTACAGTATGAATTTTATAGAGCAAAAAATTATGGAACAGATATTCATTTAGTGCTATAGAAATTAGTACTTTGTAAAAATGTAACCTTTCTAAGAAAAATATGTATATTTTAATTCATACAATAAGTTTATTTAATTATTATTTATTGTATTTAAGTCTTGTTTTTATAAACAATAATTTTGTGTAGAACATATTTAATTATTGAACACTAAAAAAATTTTTAATTTAATAATTTAATTATCTATAATATATATTTCTAAATAATTATATATCAAAGCCGTATATAATTAAATTTATGATTACGGTTTAAAAAAAAGGTTAATTTATTAAACCGATTTTAACTACTAACTTTATTAGTACCAATTATTATTCCATTACCAGTAATGATTCTAGGTTTATTTGCAAGTTCTATACAAGCTTTAGTATTTTCTACACTTTCAGCTGCATATATTGGGGAAGCACTAGAAGGTCATGGTGGTATAGTTTAGGTAGTTTTATTGTAATTTTAATTTATTAATATCTTTAAGGCTAAGAGTAATGTTATAATAAAATATAAACTCTAATTTAAAATATATCCTTATATATTTATTTGATTTAAGTGACTGATTTCACTATTCAGTTATTTATTCTTCTATATTTTAGATTTTTTACTTAATACCTTAATTTGAACATAAAATGTCCTAATAGTTAAATATTTAGAAATATTATGAATTAAAATACTCAGACTTAATCCAAGTGTTTTGAAGCTATATGAATAGAAATATTCTTTTATAGTTTTTTAAAAAGATATAATTATTACTTATTTTCTAAGAATAGGATCTCTTGATAGAATTAATTATAAATCAAATGAAATTTGTCAATTTGTTAGAATTTTATTAATATTCAATTATATTTATGAATCCAATCGTTGCTGCTGCTTCTGTTGTCGCTGCTGGTCTTTCTGTTGGTCTTGCAGCAATTGGTCCTGGTATTGGTCAAGGTACTGCATCTGCTCAAGCAGTAGAAGGTATTGCTCGTCAACCAGAAGTTGAAGGAAGAATTCGTGGAACATTATTATTAAGTTTAGCATTTATGGAATCATTAACTATCTACGGATTAGTTGTTGCCCTTTCTTTATTATTTGCTAATCCATTTAATGGATAATTAACTTTGCGCTTAGTTGCAAATAAACTAAGCGCACTTTGTAATTTATATATAAATTATTGATATTAATAGATATTATTATGATTAAATTTTAGAGAAGCAAATGATATATTTATTTTCATCTATTCTATTGACTGCAGAGTCTTTAGATGATAGTGTTAAAGGTGGTTTATTCGATTTTAATGCTACTTTACCATTAATGGTTCTACAATTTCTAATATTAATGTTGTTTTTAAATTTCATTTTTTATAAACCTATCATGAAAGTGTTAGATCAAAGAGATGATGATATACGGACAGCTTTAACTATAGCTTCTAGTAACTTATTAGAAGCTAATTCTTTAGCCTCATCTTATGAAAGTCAGTTAGCTGAAGCGCGTAAAAATGCTCAGATTAAAATTGAAAAAGCAAAAAAAGAAGCCCAAAAACTTATAGCTGATCAATTACAATTAGCTCAAAAAGAAGCAGAAGGATTAATTGCAGAAGCATCAAATCAACTTGAATTACAAAAAAAAGAAGCATTAAAAAGTTTAGAAAGTCATGTTGATACTTTAAGTGAAAGAATTAAAGCTAAGTTATTAATTTTTTAATACATATTATTTTATTATTATTGATTTTAAATAAATTTCGAGTTTAGTTAAAATAACCAAGTTACAATATTAGGATATCAATATTTATGAGTATTAGTGAAAATTTTTTTCAAATATTTCAATTAATTGCACAACATTCTTCAGAGAGCATGTTTGGATTTAATTTTGATATTTTAGGAACAAATTTTATTAATATATCTATTTTACTTGGAATTGTGATTTATATCGGGAAACCTTTCTTGACTCAGACATTAGAATCTCGTCAAGAAAAAGTATTAGCAGCTATTCAAGAATCAGAAGAACGACTAGCACAAGCTAATTTAAGGTTAACTGAAGCTCAGAAACAGTTAGCGCAAACTCAAAGATAGTTTAGATATTAAATAGTTATTGTTAATAATAACGTAATTATTTGAATTTAATGATAGAGTTTTATGTTTAAGGTTTAAATATTAATATATTATTTCTTTTTTATTGACATAAAATATTTATAAAGTAAAATTAATTTGAGAATTTCATTTTTGTATGAATAAGCCAATAAAAAGTAAACCTAAAGATTTTTTAGAATATAAACTATTTATTAAAATCATTAAAATACTATTCAATTAATTGTATAGGAACTGATTTTAGATTTAGAAATATTATATTCAATTAATTGAAAAATATTTTAAATCTAGAATTTATTGTTAATTAATAAATAAATAGTTATTAATTATAGACAAATTTATTAAGCTAAATGTTTTTAAAAAAGCCTATTTAGTTTTTCTGGGAAATATATATAATAAATTTTACCGTGTGTATTATTAGCTTAAATTATATTCTATTGTTGAGCTTACAAGTGTAAAATATATAAAAAAAACATTCTTTTATACTTAGTAGTAAGTAATAAAATCATAAAAGATAAGAGTATCTATATTAGCATTATAATAAAACATAATTGATTTAATTAAATTATCGGGAAAATGATTTTTTTGATTGACATAATTCAAATTTACTCTAAATCTTTATTAAATAGTTAATTTAATTGAAATAATGTTTATTCTATATACATCTAATATTGTGAAAGTAAGTTCTTAAATATAAATAATTTTTATTTTATGAGATGTATGTATATAAATTTACGTGTACATTTCTTACAAGGGTTATTAATTATTACCCATTATAATCGATTTGTAATTGATCAAATTAAAGGTGAGTCTGATGCAACTGCTGCTAAAGTACGTGAATCTATAATTGCTCAAGGTAAATTAGATATTGAAAGATTAAAAGCTTCTAGTAAAGTAACTATAGCTAATACTGAAGCTCAAATTATTAGACAAATTCAGGAACAGATTGCTAATTTAGCATTAAAAAGAGTGATTTTACATTTAAAGGGAACAATTAATATAGATGCCCAAGCTCGTATTATTGACAGTAATATTAGTCAATTAGGAGGTAAATTTTGAGTAATAAAAGTTTAACAATTAAAATAGCACAACCATATGCTGAAGCTTTAATAGAAACTGTGCAACAATCTGGTTGTTAAATTTCAACTGAATATAAAATAATTTTTAAATGAAAAAAAATATTAGTTTAAGATTAAGATTTATCTTTTATATTATTATTAGCATAGATTGCAATTAATAATGAGAACCAGGTTATATTATCTTAAGTCTAAAATCTTATTATAATTATTTTATACAGTTTACTTGAAAGCAAGATGTTAGCTTGACTTTATTCATACCAAGAATTATTAATATTTTTGTTTTTATAAAAGCTATATATATCGAAAGTTATTTGTATAGTTTGTAAAAAGGTTATATAGTTTTAATCTAGTTTATCTATAGAAGTATACGAAAAAGAGGCTAGTTTAATTTTAGATATATTAAATAATTCTAATGACTTAGAATTACTAATATCTAATCCTTTAATTTCAGCCACTATAAAGAAAAATACACTTAGTAAAGTATTTTCTAATGATTTAAGTAGTCTATTTTTAAATTTTTTAATGGTTTTAGTAGACCGCGGAAGAATTAATATCTTAAGAGTAATTTTAGAAAAATTCTTAGAATTAGGTTTATATTTAGATCGCTATGATTTATTAATACACTATAAATTTAAAATTTATTGAAATTTTGTTGTAAATTAAATTCAATTTATATCTAATTTTAAATAGAATTTAATCATAGATAATTTAAATGAGTAAAAAAAGTTAAATTGTGTCTATTAATAAAATGATAGTCTACTAAAATTTCTTTGATTAATTCAAAAAATTAGATATTTATAGAAAAAAATCATTTTTAGGTTTAACCTATATAAATTTTATATAGATTTATAGAGTTTTGCATTTTGCTAGTTCTGTATCATTAAGCTATAAATTTAGAAATAAATTTTTGTAGTTTTATTTAAGTGATTTTTAATATATCAACTTTGATCTTATAAAATTTCTTCTATTGTAGTCGCAGATGTCGATACGGCTATACCTTTTACACAAGAGCAACAAGATTTATTAATTGATTTATTATAAAATGATCTAGAAAAAATTCGCTGTTGACGATTTTTATATTATAGCTTCATATTAATTAGTATAATAATTTATATATATCACAATATAGAGTGTAAATAAATTGCAATGAAGTTTTACTACTATCGGTAATAGTATATTTTTAATTTACTATGATCTTTATTATACTATTAAAATATTATTTAATAGTGTTGATATTATCTAATAATATTAGTGCTATGAGAAAGCATTTTAATTTTTTATTATATGATTTTTAAAATTCTTTTTATTGAATTTTATATAAGCTGTATATTATAAAAGTAATGTTTACAGTTTTTATAAGAAATATTTTTCTATTATTAACTTAATAAAATAAAACAAATGACTGGAGCTTCTGAAGTAAAATTAAAGATGAGTATAAAACCAGAATTAATTGGTGGATTTACAATTCAAATTGGTTCTAAAATTATTGATACTAGTTTGCAAGGTCAATTAAAACAAATAGCATCTTATTTAGAGTGTAACAGTATTTAATTTTCTAGAATATTATTAGAGCCAAGATTAAAATTTTATGTATATTTGAAATTATGATTTACTTATCTAATATTTTTTTGTAAATTGTTACTTACAAATTCTATTCTATAATTTTTATTTAAATCAAGCTTTCAGTTAAGTAGAGATTTAAGGTTTATTATAATAATTTTAGCAATAAATTAGTTAAAATTTAAATAGTTTTTATAAAGATTGTGATATATTAAACATGCTTAATATATAAATCTTAGTCATTAGAATAATATTGCAAATATATTGTAAATACAAGCTTAATTTAAGAGAATCTTAATTCAATAAATTAGTATAACTATATATACAAGCTATATAATTTGAAATAATTATGTATAGTTTTATAAAAGAGATAAGATATCTACTTTAATTATTTAATACTTAATTCAAAAAATCCTTATATTATTGACTCACTAATAAAATTTTAATACTTTAATTGTAAAATAATTTATTTCTAAACAATTTATTTTATACAAAATTATCAAGATAAAGTATATAGTTAAAAGAATTTTGATCGAGTTTAAAAATATGTCTATTTAGTTATACTGAAAGAAGTAAAATAACTAAAAATAGAAAGCAAATAAAACTATTAAATATTTAAGAAGTTAAATATTATTAAACTACTCTTGCTAGGAAATATTTATTTTTTTTGTAATATATTATTGTACTAATTTAAAATTATTTTAATTAATTATATATAAAGTAAAAAAATCTAATATTTTTATAAGCTAAATGTAATTAAATGTTACTTATTTAGCTTAATAAGGAAAAATCATTTATCCTAATTATTACTCTAACGTAATACAATAATTGTTTAATTCTATTTTATTACTTATTGATTGAAATAAATTATAATAAAAATATTATTATGGTAAATATTAGACCTGATGAAATTAGTAGCATTATTCGTACGCAAATAGAACAATACAACAATGCAGTTCAAGTTGCTAATGTTGGTACAGTTTTACAAGTCGGAGATGGTATTGCTCGCGTATATGGCTTAGACCAAGTAATGGCAGGAGAGCTTCTAGAGTTCGAGGATAAAACTATAGGAATAGCTTTAAATTTGGAAAGTGATAATATTGGTGTAGTTTTAATGGGTGATGGCCGAGATATTTCGGAAGGCAGTACAGTAAAATCGACACAAAAGATTGCACAAATTCCAGTAGGGCAACAGTTCCTAGGTAGGGTAGTTAATGCTTTAGCTCGACCAATTGACGGTAAAGGAGATCCAGCTGTTAGCGATACTCGTTTAATAGAATCAAATGCTCCAGGTATTATTAGTAGACAATCTGTATGTGAACCGTTACAAACAGGCATTACAGCTATAGATTCTATGATTCCTATTGGAAGAGGTCAAAGAGAATTAATTATTGGTGATCGTCAAACAGGTAAAACTTCTGTTGCTATTGATACAATTATTAATCAAAAAAATCAAGATGTTGTGTGTGTTTATGTTGCAATTGGTCAAAAAGCATCATCTGTAGCACAAGTCGTATCTGCATTAGAAGAAAGAGGAGCTTTAGATTATACTATTATTGTTGCTGCTAATGCTGATGATCCAGCAACTTTACAATATATAGCTCCTTATACTGGTGCAGCTTTAGCTGAATATTTTATGTATAAAGGTAAAGCTACTTTAGTAGTATATGACGATTTAACTAAACAAGCACAAGCTTATAGACAAATGTCATTATTATTACGCCGTCCTCCAGGAAGAGAAGCTTATCCTGGTGATGTATTCTATTTACACTCTCGATTATTAGAAAGAGCTGCTAAATTAAATGCTAGTTTAGGTGGTGGTAGTATGACAGCATTACCTATTATAGAAACTCAAGCAGGTGATGTATCTGCTTATATTCCTACTAATGTAATTTCTATTACAGACGGTCAAATTTTTCTTTCTGGAGACTTATTTAATGCTGGTATAAGACCAGCTATTAATGTTGGTATTTCTGTATCTAGAGTAGGATCTGCAGCTCAGATTAAAGCAATGAAACAAGTAGCTGGTAAATTAAAATTAGAGCTAGCTCAATTTGCTGAATTAGAAGCTTTTTCTCAATTTGCTTCAGACTTAGATAAAGCTACCCAAAACCAGCTTGCACGTGGTCAGAGGTTACGTGAAATACTAAAACAATCGCAAAATTCTCCAATATCTGTTGAAGAACAAACTGCTATTATTTATACTGGTATTAATGGTTATTTAGATGATATTAAAATACCAGATATTAAAAGTTTTATTCAAGCTTTAAGAGATAATTTAGTAAATTCTAAACCTGAATTTGGTGCAAGTATTCGTGCTTCTAAAAAATTAGATATTAATGCAGAAGATATTCTAAAAAAATCTATTGAAGATGTAAAACAAAGTTTCGATTTAATAAAATAGCATAATAAAAGTATTGCGAACTTAGTTAATTGTATTAACAATTAGTTTCGCAATACTTTTATTATAATCTAGTTAATTGACAAAATAGCTAAAAAGTTCTACAATTGTTTACTGTAGTTGCATCTGTTGCCTAGAGGCCGAAGGCAGTGGACTCATAATCCACCATCTGTAAAGACGTCGCTGGTTCGAATCCAGCCAGATGCATATATGCATATTATAAAACTTTATTGTTGTTTTTTTGGCGATATTAAAGTAGATAAATTAATTTATCTCTTTTACAAAATTATACAACTATATCAATTATAGGTATAGCTTTTACTTTTTATTAGTTATACTTATTTTAATTATTTATTTTAATTATTTGTTTAGTATATTCAGTTTAATTCTTTTAAAATAATAGCTTTGTTTAATTATAAATTTAAATTTTTATGTTTTGAAGGTATTTTCTGTATATCATTAATATGATGCTGTTAATTTATTATATAAGACATTAATATTTTTATTGAAAATTAATAATTCTTTACCGTCAGTTAAAATTATAATTGTACTACTTAATTTCATAAACAGCATTATTATATTTTTTCCATCTCTTAGAGGTTTTTGTTGTATTTCTGATAACTCACTTAAATCTTTTGCTAATTTATTTAGTAACTCAATTGCTAAATCTGAATGTTGTATTTCTCTACCTTTAAAAACAACAGTAGCTTTTACTTTATCTCCTGCTTCAAGGAATCGAATTGCTTGATTCACTCTAACTTTATAATCATGTTCTTCTATTTTATAGCGCATTTTTACTTCTTTAATAGTAACATTATGCTGTTTTTTTCGAGCTTCTCTAGCTCTTTTTTCTTGGGTGAATTTATATTTTCCGTAATCTAATATTCTACATACTGGCGGATCTGATTTATCACTAACAAGTAAATGAAATAAGTATATAATAACTTTTTCTATAAAACTGTCAGAAATAATTATTTTTTATTAGACAGCTTCAAATGTATGAATTATTAGTAATGAAATTCATTCGTTATGCGATAATAAACTAATTAAATTATATGTTATATTTACAGCGCAAAATCTATTATAATTTTTTTATTTGTTTAAAATGCTTTATATTATTCTTAATAAATATATAGTAATAATATTAATGCTATATAGAGATCTTGTACTCTAACTAAGCTACTATTAAATTATGTCTCTTTTAATTAATTATATTTTAGTGGTTTTAATTAATTTATTATCCATATAAATCTTTCATATTAATTACCAAGATCCATATTATCTTTTTCTGCTAACTCTATTGCATCTTTAGTATTAAAGATTCCTAATTGAATACCATTATTACTGATTACACGTACTTTTGCAAATTTTATCCGCTCGTTAACAATAGCTATCTCTTCAGAAGGCTTTCGTTCATTTTGAAACTTATCTAGCACAATTAATATTTTATAATAAGAAATTAAAACTTTGATTTCAACTATATCTGTGTATATAATTATAATAGTAAAAAATATTTTTGTGAACTATAATCAAGATTTGAAATTATATTTTATATTAAGAATTTAATGATCTATCGATATAGGACATAATTCCTCCTTGAAAAACCAAATTCGAGTATGTTCTATAAACTCTACAATTATAATTATAGATTCAGTATTAGTAAATTTTAAGCCTCTAATTATACCATATCTACCTAATTTAGAATTTATTTCTGCTGAATGATTAGATAATAATTGTATTACTCTTACTGTTTGTCCTATAAAAATAGATTTTTCTTTATACATCTTTTAATAATTAATTTTTGTAAATATGTTGATTGCTGATGATTTAGATAAGTTACTAGAAATTTTACCAAATTTTGTACGTATTCCTCTTCAAAACCATCCTAAAAAAAGTGAATTAATAGAAGTAGTTATGGACTTAGGAAGACGTCCAGAAGCTCGTTTTCCTTCAAATCCAGAATATATCTCTAATCAAACTATTGATTGGTTGGATTTAGATTACTGTATAAAAAGAGTTGGTAATTTTAGTGGTGATAATCGTGCCGGTATTGAGCGTACTCTTCATCGTATTAGTTCTGTACGTAATAGAGAAGGTAATATTATTGGCTTAACTTGTAGAGTTGGAAGAGCTATTTTTGGAACAATTGTGCGTACTTAATTGTTGATAATACTAAACATAATCTTACTATTTTATAATAATTTATAAATAGAAAAGTAGCATGATAAAATGTTAAAAATGTGAATTAATTTATTGAAGAATATGGTAAAAGCTTAACAGTTATATAAGTAAATACTTATTAACACTCAAATATTTAGATCTATATTGTACTTTTTAAAATTAATAGTTGTAATTGAAATATTATAATTTGTTTTAGTATAAAACTTGAATAATCCTAAGTTCTTTTATTTTATAGCAATAATTATAGTTTTGTAGAGATTAAAATATAAATCATAAATGACTATTAATTATTATTATAGTCCTATTTTAAGCACTATATATTGAAAAATATTCCTAGTGTTTTATTACACAGAAATATATTTTTTTTCTAATGTAGTTAATCTTATTAGAGATTTATTAGAAAAACGTCAGTCAATCCTATTATTAGGCAAGCCTGGAATGGGTAAAACAACAGCTATTAGAGAAATAGCAAGGGTTCTTGCAGATGAAATGGAAAAAAGGGTAGTAGTTATTGATACTTCTAATGAAATAGCTGGAGATGGAGATATACCCCATTTATCTATCGGTAGAGCTAGGAGAATGCAGGTATCTAAACCTGAATTTCAACATAATGTTATGATTGAAGCTGTTGAAAACCATATGCCTGAGGTTATTATTATTGATGAAATTGGGACAGAGTTAGAAGCATTAGCAGCTTGTACAATTGCAGAAAGAGGGGTTCAATTAGTTGGGACTGCACATGGCAATTATTTAGAAAGTCTTATAAAGAACCCTATATTATCTGATTTAATTGGAGGAATAACAGTAAAAAGAGATAAAAAATATTATTTATGTGTAAGTTTATTTTAATAACAATAGTACAGTTATTTCTTCTTATGTTTTATTTATTCTTACAAGTTAAATATGAAATATATAAAAGTACTGTATTAAATTTATATAGCTATCATAGCACATACCTTTATTAATTTATATCTATTTTATATTAAGAATAGTACATTATTATTAAATTAATTACTTTGTTTAATTATTTAATTAGACTCAAGCGATATATATATAAATATATTTGTATCGTTTCTATAAAGAGATATTTTATCTACTTTGAATACAATATGTAACATTAGGAGATGAAGAAGCAAAAAGACGTGGTACTCAAAAAAGTATTCTAGAAAGAAAAGCATCTTCTGCGTTTCAAATCGCGATTGAAATTCATGAACGTTATCGCTGGGATAAACTTTAGTAATTCTTTTATCAATTCTTCTATAAATGATAAGATTATAGTTAAGAAATATTATATAAAGTCAAACTTTTATACTAATTTTATTAATTAATTCTCAGCATTAAACTAATAGTAAAATCAATAATCAATGACAAAATTAAATTTTATATCTAAATCATTATTAATTGAAAATACTTGAATTATTAAATATATTTTGAGTTATTTATAACATTTTTATTAATTTTATTTTCTTATTCTTCAATTTTAATAAAAGAAAAGCTATTAATTATTAAATTTATTCTAATAGTTTTTTCAAGAATATTATTCATTAATTCAATCTATAATAATTCTAATTAATTCATGAAAATATTGAGACCGCGGTTGATCAAATTCTTCAAGGCAATCATAATTTATTACAGAGTCGTAAGTTCAACCCTATAGGAAAAACAGAGATAAAATTTTATAATACTACTAGTTTTAATCTAATTAATTCTGATTTTTTTATAACTACTAATAAAAAGTGGAAAGACAATATTCACTTTATTGAAAATTTAGATAACTCATTAATCAATAATTCTAATTTCTATATTAATCCTAAGCAAAAGCTATTAAATGAAAGTCATAATAATAACTTACTGCAGTTTATAAATATATATATTTATAAAATAAATTTAACTCAAATAAAAAATTTAATTAAATTTTTTAATTTTCCTATTAATATAACTAGAAAAATTGATCAAGCAGATGTTATTTTAGGATTAAGAATCAATTTAAAAACAAATTATTATATTAAGGAAATTGCTAAAGCGAAGAAAATTAACGTACAAACTATTAGTTCTTATTCATTGCAACACATGAGTAGAGCTTTATATACTATTGTTTGTTCAAAATATAATTCTTCTTATATTATAGATAAGCCTTTATTATTAGATATCGTATCTTATGAAAATAAAAATGATGCTTTAGAAGAAGTTCGTTTAGCTATAGAAAAAATTGTTATAATCTATAAAAAACCAGTTGAATTATTATCTAGGTTAGCTTTAGTACGTAAGATTCAACATCAGTTAATTCAACACTATAAATTAAAAGCTCGTAGTATTGGTGAAGAGCCTTACCGTAGATTAAGAATTTTACCTCCATAATTTAAGCTATTCTTTTATAGATACAGAGAAAAATTATTATGACATATAAGTTTTATATATTTTAAATAAATTAAGGTTTATTATTAAATGGAAGAGCAAGAAACTTTTAATAAAGTGAAACAAATTGTTTCAGAACAATTTGGTGTTGAATTAAGCCAGGTAACAAAAGAAGCTAATTTTGCTAATGACTTAGGAGCAGATTCTTTAGACACTGTAGAATTAGTAATGGCAATAGAGGAAGAATTTAATATAGAAATACCAGATGAAGCTGCTGAAGATATATCTACATTAAAGCAAGCAGTAGATTATATTATTGATGCTCAATCTAAAATATCCGAAAATAAAGTAGAAGTTTAATACAATGAATTTAACTAATTAAAACTAAACTTTAAGTATCGGAGAAGGTAGGATTCGAACCCACGGAGCTTTTGATAGCTCATCTGATTTCAAATCAGACGCGATAGACCAACTCTGCCACTTCTCCAAGAGAAAATAATATATTTATAATTATACAATATATATTTATAATTGTATAATTATAAATATATTATTTTATATTATTTATTTCTTAAATGTATAACTTTTTTATATAGCTGTTTATTTATAAATATCAATAAAATTTAGTGTAATTATTTAATTATTTATTTATTTTATAATATAACTAGCCATAATATATTTAGATAAAAATATAAATTATTTTTCTGTAAGTAGTAATCTTAGTATAAATTCTTACAATTTTATACTATAATTTTTTTTATAGAATTACTACTACACTTTTATTTAGCTTTTTTATATAGAATTAATTATTATGGCTGCATATCAAATTCGTTTAATTCAAAAGTCAGATGACAATATAATATCTGATACAACAATAGAATGTAAGGATGATCTTTTTATTCTTGATGCTGGTGAGGAAGAAGGATTAGATTTACCTTATTCATGTAGAGCAGGTGCCTGCTCTACATGTGCTGGTAAATTAATCTCTGGTACAGTTGATCAGGGAGATCAAACTTTCTTAGATGATGATCAAGTTAACAGTGGGTATGTATTAACTTGTGTTGCATATCCTAAGTCTGATTGTGAAATACAGACTCATGTTGAAGATGAGTTATATTAACGAGAAATTGTAAAGTTGTTTACAAATAGAATAATAGGAGAATTAATATAATTCTCCTATTATTCTATTTGTAAACAACTTTACAATTTAACTTCTATATCAACACCAGATGGTAGAGTTAATTTCATTAAAGCATCAATTGTTTGATTAAACTAGATAATTATTATCTTTTGTTAAACTAGACGAGCTTTTTTTAAAGCATCCAGCTTATATACAATATCTATGTATTATATTATTGTATATTAATCATAAGTTTAACTTATCCTAATTCTGATATTAAAGTTAATATCAATTAGATTATAGTAGTTATTTTAAAAAGAATAATAGGTTTTAATAGTTTTGCAAAATATTAGATTTTAACAATCATCTCTAATGTTATTACATTAATTTTAAATCATATTGTGTTATTCTACTATTTACTATTAGTATATAAATTTTAACCTTAACTCTTATTATAATGTTATATAGTATAATATGCTATTGTTCTTAAATCTATTAAGGAAATCATACTTAACTATAACTATAGATTATCTAATCGCAAAGATGATGGTTGATAAATATCAATTATACGTCTATGATAGCGTATTTCAAAATGTTCTCTAGAATCTTTATCTACATGAGGAGAACGTAGAACACAATATATTCTACGTTTAGTAGGTAAAGCAACCGGTCCTATAGCTACTGCTTTTGTTCGACCTGCAGTATCAACAATTTGATCACATGATAAAGTAGATATATGTATATTAGATAAAATCTCTTTTCTAAACTAAATGAGTATATTTCTACACGTTTAGCTTTAATAGTTATGAAATCTTTAATTATTAAAATAATTATTATAATTTATTAATAAGATAATATTTAAGAATTATTAGCACTCTGCTAAAAATTTAAGCTTATTCTCAATTTAAATGGTTATAAGTTGTTATAACTTAAACTAATTTAATTAATATAGATACACTTTAATATTAAGTATTTTATTTATATTGAATATTAAACTAAACTAATAGCTTTATAATAGCTTATTAAAGGCTAAAATTTTATATATTTACATGTATCTAATAAACCGTAATTATACGCAGAAAGACGTATTCGAATTTTTTGTTGTTCAGTAGTCACTTTATATGTTTATATATCTAATGTTATAGTTAATAAGGATTAATAAATTTAATTCGACTATTATAAATTGGATTATTAGTCTATGATTTGTGATACAATACCTGCTCCTACTGTGCGACCTCCCTCACGAATTGCAAATCTCATACCTTGTTCAATTGCAATAGGATTAATTAATTCTGCTTTCATTTTAATACGATCACCTGGCATAACCATTTCTGCTTTTGTACCATCATCAGAAGTAAATTCTTGAATAATACCTGTTACATCTGTAGTACGAACATAAAATTGAGGGCGATAACCAGGAAAAAAAGGAGTATGGCGACCTCCTTCTTCTTTAGTTAATACATAAACTTCAGCTTCAAATTTTGTATGTGGTGTTATAGTTCCTGGCTGAGCTAGTACCATACCTCTTTCAATATCTTGTTTTTGTATACCTCTTAAAAGTATACCAATATTATCACCTGCCATTCCTTCATCTAAAGTCTTTTGGAACATTTCAAGGCCTGTTATAGTAGTAGAACGTGTATTTGATATACCTACTATTTCTATAGTATCTCCTACTTTTATACTACCTCTTTCAATCCTACCTGTTGCAACAGTACCTCTACCTGTAATAGAGAAAACATCTTCGACTGCCATTAAAAAAGTTTTATCCATATCTCTTTCTGGTGTTGGTACATAGTCATCGACTGCATCCATTAAAGAGTAAATTTTATCTACCCATTTATCTTCTCCTCTGACAATATTTGGATTATTAGTCATTGCTTCTAAAGCTAATAAAGCTGAACCAGTTACAAATGGTATATCATCTCCAGGAAAATCATATTGAGATAGTAATTCTCTAACTTCTAGTTCAACTAACTCAAGTAATTCAGGGTCATCAACTTGATCTTCTTTATTCAAGAAAACTACTACATTAGGTACACCTACTTGTTTAGCTAATAGAATGTGTTCTCTTGTTTGTGGCATAGGGCCATCAGCAGCAGATACTACTAATATTGCTCCATCCATTTGAGCAGCTCCAGTTATCATATTTTTGACATAATCTGCATGTCCTGGACAATCAACATGAGCATAATGTCGATTAGCTGTTTCATATTCTACATGAGCAGTATTAATTGTAATACCTCTAGCTTTTTCTTCAGGAGCAGCATCAATTTCATCGAATTTTTTTAATTCTATTTCTCCCATACTAGCTAAAGTTGCGGAAATAGCAGCTGTTAAAGTAGTTTTCCCATGGTCAACATGTCCTATAGTACCAATGTTTACATGAGGTTTATTACGTTCAAATTTAGCTCTTGCCATTTAATAGATTTCCTTGTATAAAAATTATGTACAAATTTTACTTTTGGCGATTGTAAAATATAGCTAAGTATTAATATCTATAATGTGCAAAAGCTTTATTAGCTTCTGCCATTCTATGTGTTTCATCTTTTTTTCTAATAGAATTACCAGTATTATTAGAAGCATCTATTATTTCACTTGCTAATTTTAGAGACATATTTTTTCCAGTTCGCTCTCTTGCAAATTTAATTAACCATCTTAGAGAAAGATTAGTTCCTCTATATGCTCTCACTTCCATAGGTACCTGATAAGTTGATCCTCCTACTCTTCTTGCTTTCACTTCTACTAAAGGAGTAGTGTTTCTCACAGCTTTTTCTAATAAATCTAATCCATTAATTAACTTTTTTTCTTTAATTATATCTAATGCATTATAGACAATTTTTTGTGCTAAGGTTTTTTTTCCACTTTGTAAAATTCTAACGATTAACATATTTACAAGATTTAATAGATAATATTTATCTTTAATCAATACTATAAAAAATAATTTAAAATTTTATAGCGTTTAATTAATATCTATTTTTAATCAATAATATTTCTTAATTAATAACTATATATGGGTAAGAGTTATTTAAAATATAATTGCTAGTAAGTTAAAGATCTAGTAACTTAATCGATTATCTTTTATAGTTTTAAATTTAATAATATTAAAGAACTATTCTATTTATGAAGTTTTGAATTTATGAATAAAATATTTAATTATAATTTTATTGCACTTGAAAAAACATAATTCTATTATTTATAGTTTTTTTATGAAATATACTTATAATTATTAAAAAATATAAAATTACGTGTATCCATATTAAATTAGATATTGATATTAAGTATCAAATGTTTTGATAATCATATATTATTATCTTTTAAAAAACTATACAATCTATTTTAATGGAATATAGCTTACATACATATCATTAATACATATAATATAATTCATTTAACTTAGAATATGATATATTGCAAAAAATTATTTATATTTAATACGATTTTAGAGATTAGATTAATATATATATAATTTTTATATTATTAACGAGAAGCCAACCGTCTATTATTATAAATAATAATTATATTAAATTAAACTTATAATATCTTTCTCTAATTGATAAAATCTTGGCATGCTAATTTTTCTATTTTAATTTGATTAGCCAATACTTAATAATCTAATATAATAATTCGCTCTCGGCTATTGTATATTGGATCAGGGGAGCATATACGTTTTTTTGCTGTATTTCTACGAGACATAAATTATTGTTATAAAATTATATAGTATAAATTCAATTTTTAGGTTTTTTTGCACCATATTTTGATCGACTTCTCTTCCTATCTTTAACCCCAGCAGCATCTAAAGTTCCTCTAACTATATGATATCTAACACCAGGTCAAAAGGTTTTATTATCATTAAATTGCAATGAAATATTATATATTTAACAATAATAAAATTTTTTTGTAAACTATACATGCAACTTTTTATTGCATATAGCTTTTTAATAAAAAAAATTTTTACTTTAAAACCAAACTTATTATTTTCATTTAATTATTTTAGAATTTTGTATTTTTAGATATTAAGCTAAATTGATATAATTACTGTAGGATTTAAACGACATACCATTTTAAATCTATTAATATAGTTCACTAATTTATTAGCTACCTAACCTGAATAGTAAATATTATAAATTTAATTTTGCTGGTATTTACGATATATTTAAATTCTTTTATAATTCGCAATTAAATCTTTAACTCTTCCTCCACGGATTAGTACTACAGAATGCTCTTGAATATTATGTCCTATACCTGGTATATAAGCAGTTACCTCAAATCCTGATGTTAATCTAACTCGTGCAACTTTTCTTAAGGCAGAATTAGGTTTTTTAGGCGTTGTAGTATAGACTCTAGTACATACTCCCCTTCTTTGAGGACAGCTTTTTAAGGCTGGTGACTTTGTTTTTTTAATAACTTTTAATCTTGGAAAACGATTAAAGTAGGAATAAATTCCTCTTTTTCAAAAAACTATAAAAGATAATTTTTTATCATATAGCTTATGAGTTTAATTTTAGTGTATTGTACTAGATTCTATAACTCAAAAATTTTATCAAAAACAAAATAATATTTATTTAACATAAATTAGATTACTAGCTCTAGTTTTAAATTGATAATCTAATTTAAATGTACTTTTAACTTTAGTCTACTCAGTTATATATTCAATAGTAATCTTGTTATATTTTTAGATAATTGTAGTATATCTATTTATTGTAATTATTTTAAATTTAATTAATTTATCCTTACGACCAATTGTTGAATTGTTGGCATATAATATATAAAATTATGAATTATTAATTTTTATCATTAATATTATATTTTCTCATAAATCTTTCAACACGACCTTCTGTATCTATAATTTTTTGCGATCCTGTAAAAAATGGATGGTTACCAGACCAAATATCAACATGGAGTTCTGGTTTTGTAGAACCTATAGTCATGATTAATTAAAGTAGATAAAATTGATCTCTTTTTTTTAAAACTATAGAATTTAATTTCTTTAATTTATAGCTTAATATTTTATATATTATTTAATATTAAAATTTATTGTATTTTATTTAATATTAGAATTTATTTAAATACAATATCTAAATTTTTGAATAAAGTACGTCTTTCTTAGAGTATAGGTATATATTTTATTTAAGTAGTCAATATACATAGGTCATAATAAGCTTCTATAATAAAAAAGGAGAAAATATGATGTATATATTATAAATTAGATTACCTTTGATTTTAATGAACTTTATATGAATATTGATATAATTTATTAACATTGACCATCGCAATATTTAGATAGATAGTTAGCAATTATCTTCTTTTAAAAAACTGTAGAAAGATATTTCTATCTATACAGCTTGATTAGTAATAATTTTAATATTAATTATCACTACTAATTTTGTATCATTGATATTTTTTATTAATTTTGTTTATCACATTACAAAAGCAATAAGCGTTTATATTCATTATGCGCTTTTTATCTAATAAACTTATATTAAATTAATATAGTAAAATTCTAAAAAATCTTTAAAAATTATTTTATTTAAAATAAGTAGATTTAAATAAAAATGATAGTAACTAGATTATTAAAATAATTTTATATATATTTGTACTGAATTTATTAGAAACTTTAATAAATCTACTTTACAATTACTGTACCATTCTGGATGAATATTTGTTTTAGGCATTTTAAATATTAAATTTAAGAATTAATAATAATTTAACGTTTTGAAAACTGTGGTGCTTTTCTAGCTTTTCGTAATCCATATTTTCTTCTTTCTTTAATCCTAGCATCTCTTTTTAAAGTACCTTCTATTTTTAAAGGTATTCTATAATCAGGATTTACTAAGCATAATGATCTTGCTAAACCTAATTTTATAGCTTCAGCTTGACCTGTTAATCCTCCCCCATAAGCATTTACATAAATATCATATTTAGACTGTAACCCTAATATACTTAAAGGTGATATTGATTGTTTTAAATAATTAGGGTTATACTGTAAATATTCTTCACCTAACTTATTATTAATCAATAATTGCCCAGTACCAGGTTTAATTCTAACTCTAGCTATTGCAGATTTGCGTCTTCCAGTGCCCGTGTATATTAATTTAATTATTCCTGTCATTTTGTAGTGATAAATTAGCTATTAAATATTTATTTAAATAGAATATTAATATTATCTGGTTTTTGTGCTTCATGTGGATGTTGAGAATCATTATACACTTTTAATTTTGTAAATAGCTTTCGACCTAGTGTTCCCTTAGGTAACATCCCCTTTATAGCTTTTTCTATAATTCTATTAGGTAACCTTAATTTTAATTGTTGTAATGATTCTGTTCTTAATCCTCCTGGTCTACCAGAGTGATAATAATAAATTTTTTGCTTATCTTTATTACCAGTAGTTTTTACTTTTCTAGCATTAATGATTATAATATTATCACCTTCATCAGAATGTGGTGTATATATAATTTTATCTTTACCCATTAATTTTCTTGCAACAAAAGTAGCTAAACGTCCTAAAGTTTGACCATCAGCATTAATTAGATACCATTTTTTTTCTTTAGTTTCTAATTCTTTAAAAATAGTTTTATTCATATATAATATTTTAAAAGTAGTTGCAAATATTAGAATTTAAAAATATTTAATTAAATTTATTATCTTAAATTCAAATTAGATATAATAAATTAATTTAACGAATTAATTTGTTTTACTAGCTTTCTCTTTTGGAAGACTAATACCTAGTCGTTTTTCTAGAGCATCAATAACTTCTTCTGCTGATTTTTGTCCAAAATTTTTTATTTCTAATAACTCTTCTTGTGAATAAAGTCGACATTATCTCTTTATTAAAACTAAAAGGAATTATTTCTAATTATTTAGCTTTAATTTGTGAATTTAACTATAAAATTTTAAATTTACAAATATTTTTATAAAATATCATTTATTTAGAATATTAATAAATATTTAGTGAATGTCCCTTAGCTTTAGATATCAAATCATATTTCTTACAAGTAAAAAATTATTAATAGTTTTAAGTATCTACTATTATTAAGCTTAGTACAATTTTAATTATTATAATTATGAAAAAATAATTTATTATCTATTCTAAGATAATAATCTAATAAATCAATTAAAGTAGAACTTTGTATTCTCTTTTACTAAACTATACAAGTTTATTAATTAAACATATAGCTTATAATAGTAATCAACTATTTATTACAATATTTTCAAATTTAAATTATTATATATTTTCTTTATATTATGTAATTATCTGGATATGAATTGTAAAAACTGTTTTGTATTATATATAAACTATATAATATAGATTTTTAATAAAAAGTTATTTGAATTTTTTTGTTGGCTTGTTACTAGTCGAACAATAGTGAAGTAAATATTTGAAATAGAAAGTTTAATCATTTTATTAGAATACAAAACAATTTATTATATAGTTTTTAGTAGCAACAGAATGAATTTGAGCCCTTTTCAAACAATTATATGCTCTTACCGATAGTTGAAGTTCTTCTATTAATACTTGACTAATTTTTTTATCTTCTTTAGTAACATTGTTATCGATAGTTTTTAAGTTTAAATATTTTAATGGAGTAAATAAATCTGTTAAAATATTTGAGGCTTGAATAATAGCTTCTTGAGGCATTATACTACCATTAGTCCAAATTTCTAGAATTAATTTATCTTTAACTAAAGATGGACTAGTTTTTAACTCTTCTACTGTGTAATTAACTTTTTTAACAGGCATAAAAACTGCATCTATCTGTAATAGATCTAATGAAAAAATTGGTGTAGTACACCATTTATTAATAAACTGAACAAAATAATTTCATATTATACAGCTTTTTCTACAGGAAGTAGAGTAAATAATACTAAATTGATTAACTAAGCCGCTAATTAATTATGTAGACTTTTATTCTATAGAGTGAAATTATAGTTTAATTTATACACGCAAATAAATATAAACTTAGTAAAATCATCAAGAAATTTTTACAAAAATTTAATATTTAGTCCTTTATTAAGTATTAATTAATTATTTTTTTTATACGTGTTTTCATAACCTTTTTCAATTAATCGATAACCATGATTTTTTTCTATATGAAATTCCATTTCAAATAGTATATTATTACATATTGTTGCAATATATTGATAAAATATATGAAAATTATATCATTTTTTTTTAAACTGTATAAGAATATTGATGTTCATACAGCTTGTAGATTAATAAAAATTATATAATATTAATACTCAATTCTAACAAAATTGTCAATTCATAATGTTTAAAACAAAAGTTTTTTATAAATATAATTATTTAATTATTTAGAATTTTAGGCAGCTCAAAAATAGTTTTGATTGTATTAAGATAAGTATAAAATTATAATATTAGCAAGCTTCATCTACTTACATAAAATTAGATTAAATTAATCATTACCTTAATTCTATATTTATTAATTACATTTATAAATATAACACGAGGATCAATCAACTTAATTTCATTAGGTAATTCAAGTAGTCCTGATGTAATTATTGCTGGACCTTGGACTTTAATACGTCCTATATATTTTTCTTTAAGGGTACTTTTAAAAACTATTTCTTTTAAATTTAATAAAATTTCAAGTACATCTTCTTTAATACCAGATATAGTTGATCAAAGTAATAATAGATATCCATTTAAAACTATACATGCAATTTTTATTGCATATAGCTTCTGTTATATATAATTATAAAATTTAATATATTTAGTCACGTATAACTTTCCTATATATAAAAATATTTGTATTCTTATTTTAATATTAACAATGCATAATATTATAGAATTTAGGCAAATAAATTATTTATACATATGTATTTCTTATAATATAAAGAAGAATTGTCTATCAATATAATAACATCAATTAAATAGTGAAAATTAATCTAGTTAAATTTTTATAGCCTTATTCTCTAATTTTATTAAAATTATTACTTTTATTAATATATTTAATATGTTAAAATTCCACTAAAATTGTGTTTTTTTTTAAATAATTAGTATAGATTTACATTGAAATACTGCACACAAATTCATGATTTACTCCCACTATTTTTACAGCTACAATTGATAAGAATAAATACTGAATTATTTTTCTTATAAAAACCAATCGATTAGATTTCACTATAATAATGGCTTAAAAGTATAATGCTTAAAGATAAAGTTAATACAAAATACAATAGTTATACCAATGATTAAAATAATATAATATATAAATAGTATAAATATCATTTTTTATACTTAAATTGTAATATTTCAATTAGTTTAATTACCAAATCTTATATAAATAATAAAGCTAATGAACTGAAATTACTTTCCCTATATATTATTTATGAGTTTATATTATTTTATTGATTAAATAAATTTTAATATTTCACTAATTATAAATACAAATTAATATTACAATTTAAATTATTAAATCAGTTCCTTCTAAATCAGATAGTATAGTTCTTCTTAAAGCATTGTCAATGTAGATTAATATTTAATTAATCCCTTATAATAACTATAGAAGAACTTTTCAGTTCGTATAGCTAAAGTTGTTAATTATTATTATAATATCAACTCATCTTTATAAATAAACTAATAAAAATATCCTAGATTAAAATCAAGTATTTTAATTATATAATCAATTAATATACTACTAAATTCTAAACAATTTATTAATAATAATATTCTCTTAATTTAGATTAATGAATTATATTTAGCAGTAAAAATTTTTAATTATTAAATAGAGAACTTTAGATTAATATTAGATTAGATTATTATAGTAGACTATTGTATCTATATTATTCAAAGTATTAAAAAACACCAATTGTAACACCCTGACCCTGATTTAAAGGTTCAATAATGAATTTAGAATAGTTTTCACGTGTTCCATTATTGTTTGACTCTACACATTCTATTTGAAACTGAGTCATAAATTAAAAAAACTCCTTTTAATTTAGAGTTAGTTATATATAAAAAATAAGTATAATAATAATAAATATATTAATATTTTTAAATGCGTCTTTTTTTAGGTGGACGACAGCCATTATAAGGAATAGGTGTTATATCTTTAATTAAAGTTATCTCTAGTCCTGCAGCTTGTAAAGCTCTTATAGCTGTTTCTCTACCAGCACCAGGACCAGTAACAGTTACTTCAACTTTTTTCATTCCATAATCGATAGCTTGTCTTGCTGTTTTTTCTGCTGCTGTTTGAGCAGCAAAAGGCGTACCTTTTTTAGCTCCTTTAAATCCGCCCATTCCAGAAGATGACCAAGAAATAGTATCTCCTTTTAAATCAGTTATTGTGATAATTGTATTATTAAATGTAGATTTAATATGTGCTACTCCACTTACTACATGTTTTTTAGTTTTTTTTGTGTTAGTTTTCTTTAATTGTCTTGCCATATAAATATAATTCTAATTATTTTCTAGGTGCTTTTTTCTTACCAGCAACAGTTTTTTTTGTACCTCTACGGGTTCTAGCATTAGTACGTGTTCTTTGTCCTCTTAGAGGTAATCCTAAACGGTGTCTTCTACCTCTGTAGCAACCTATATCAATAAGACGTTTAATATTCATTGATTCTAAACGTTTAAGATCGCCTTCTACATCATAATCGTTTTCTAATACTTCTCGTAGATTAATAATTTCTTGATCAGATAAATCTTTACACCTTTTATTTTTATCTAAATTAGTTTGCTCTAGTATTTTATTGGATAAAGAAATACCTATACCATAAATATATGTTAGCGCAATTTCTATACGCTTGTTTTTTGGTAAATCGACCCCAGCTATTCTTGCCACTTTAAGTTGTCTCCATAATATATAATTCTGGTTTCAAGATTGAGTACTATCATTACAATAATTTAATACAATTTTAAACTTCATATTATAGTATTATATTATTTGTGATATCTATCTATATTAATTAACCTTGTCTTTGCTTATGTTTTGGATTTAAACAAATTATTCTAACTTTTCCATGTCTACGAATAATTCTACATTTTTCACACATCTTTTTAACAGAAGGTCTAACTTTCATATTATATAAATTATTAGCTTTAACTAGTCTTTTAAGAATAAATTTATTAATGATCTTTAGAATTTATAATCTATTATAACTAATTTTAACTTATTGTTTCATATTTTTGAGAAATTTTATATGTTTTTATCTCTTTAACGGTATCTATAGTAACATTAATTAGAATAAATAAAGTTGTTACACCAATACCATTAACATTCGGAATATTCATAAGTGTTGATATAATTGAAGGAATACATGCAATTATACATAAATAGTTAGCTCCCAGAAAAGTTAACCGATTAAGAATTGATCTAAGATATTCAGCAGTAGCTTCTCCTGGTCTCACTAATGGTATACTTGTACCCATTTTATTTAAATTTTTAGATATTTCTTGTGGGTCAAGAATAATAAATGATTGAACATAACTAAATAGTATAATTAAAATATAATATAAAAATAATGATATTATTTTACTATAATAAAACAAATATAGTATTTTATAATTTAAAAAATTCATTATAGTAGATGATATTATAAGAGGCATTACTCCTAAATAATTAAATTTTAAGGGTAAATAATTATTGATTGTGATTTCCTTGCCTAATTGTCTAGTAGAAACTAATATAATTTTTCTTTTAGATTCCTGAATAAAAATCGTAATTAAGCTCATAAACACAAAACTAGCACCGAGGCCAATAATAGTCTTAAAAGATGTTCTAGTATAGTTTAGTACTAAACTAGAATATAAATTATTACTCATAGATGCTATAATATTTTGAAAAATCAATAACGATTGTCCATTACCGATTCCTTTATCTGTAATTATTTCTCCTAGCCACATTATAATTATTGAACCTGTTGTTAAACATATTATAGTCTCTAATATAAAACCTATATTCCAATCAAAAACATATGGTTTAATCCAAATTAATATTCCAATACTTTGTAAAATTGCTAAAAATATTGATAAGTACCTTGTTATTTGATTAATCCTTTTATATCCATTTCCACCTTCTTCTTTTAATTTTTGTAAGCTTGGTAAAATTTTTGTTAAAGATTGAACCATAATACTAGAATTGATATAAGGTCCTATACCTAATGTAAATATTCCTAAGGTTGAAAAATTACCTCCAGAAATTATATTTAGGAAATTCACTAAACCATTATTAGAAGCATGATAATATAATGAAGCATGGTCCAATCCTGGAATTGGTATAAATACTCCAATTCTAGAAAAAATTAATAAAAATACAGTAAAAACTATTTTATCTGTTAAAATTTTAATATTGATTGATTGTTGCATAGATTTTAATCTAAATACTATTGAAAAACTTAATAAAACAATTAATATATTAATAAATTGAATTTATTTGTTTATAGTATAAATTTTATTAATTATATACATATGAATATGTAACCTCTTTAATCACTAAGTATGTAAATACTTAGTGATTAATTAAATAGATTTATTATATGAATAAAAATGCTCTAATGATAAATCTCTCTCTTTATAGACCTGTGACAATGTTTTTAATTTAGATAATGCATTCATAGCTGCTCTAGCATTATTTAAAGGGTTAGATGATCCTAATTGTTTAGCTAATATATTTTGAACACCTGCTAGTTCTAATACTATTCGTACAGAACCACCTGCGATAACACCAGAACCAGGAGCAGAAGGCCTCATAATAACAGAGGCAGCACCTGTTACACCATGAATAATATGAGGGATAGAATTAGATTTTGTTAAAGGCACTTCAATAATATGTTTTTTACCATTAGCGACACCTTTCTTTACAGCTCCCATAACGTCACTTGCTTTACCAACACCAATAGCTACTTGTCCTTTTTCATTTCCTATCACAACAATCGCTCTAAAACTTAATTTTTTTCCACCTTTAACTACTTTAGTTACTCTTCTAATTTGAACAACCTTTTCTTGCCAATTTGACTCTTTTTCTTTCGTTTTTCGACGATTTAACATATAAAAATTCAATTGTTAATTAGATATACCAAAAATCAATATTCTAAAAAATCAACCCGTTTTGACGAGCAGATTCTGCTAGTGCTTTTATTCTACCATGATATAAATAGAATTGAACAAAGCTAGAATGTATTTGTCTCAAAATACAATAACTTAGAACTTTCTAATAAAAACTTGACAAACAACTTAAAATTGTATCAAGCTTAAAATTTTTCAAATTATAGATTATCAATTAATATAATTTCAAAAAACTTGTTTTAAACATCTACAATAAACATATCAGCCTGAGAATATAATATAGTTAGAATTAGCGCTACAATGAATAATAGTCTATATTGATTATTAAAAAAAGAAAATTTAGAATAATCTATTATTTTTATATGCATATCTAAATTTCGTATATCTCATTACTAATCTGATTAACATTTTCCCCCTCTATCAAAAACAACTTTAGTTATTCCTAAAGATATTGACTTTGTAGCTATTATTTTGCCGACAATACTAGCTGCCTCACAATTATTACCTGAAGATATAGTATTTTTAATATTTTTGTCTTTTGTTGAGCTTGATACTAATGTTTGTTTTGTTACATCATTAATTACTTGCACATATATATGCTGATTAGATCTAAATACAGCAAGTCTTGGTCGCTCTTGAGTTCCATTAATTTTATGGCGTATTCTAGTATGTTTTTTTGCTGTAATAGATTTTCGATTTATATTCATTATATTATTTACCTTTACCTGCTTTACCAACTTTTCTTTGAACATATTCACCTTTATATCTTACCCCTTTACCTTTATATGGTTCAGGACTCCGTATAGATCGAATCTTAGCAGCTATTTGACCTACTATTTCCTTATCGATACCTTTTATATTAATATTAGTATTATTCTCTACGCTTATACTTATACCTTCAGGTGGCTCAATTTTGACAACATGGCTATATCCTAAACTAAGAAGCAAATTTTTTCCGTCTATTTGAGAACGATATCCTACTCCTTGAATTTCTAGTGATTTTTCAAAACCTTTAGAAACACCGTCTATCATATTACTAACAATAGTTCTAGTTAAACCATATAACTGATTAGATTTTTTTGTTTCTATTTTTTTACTTACATATATACTATTATTATAGTAGTCAAGGGCTATTGTCTGATCTATATTTTTAGTAAGAGTACCTTTAGGTCCTTTAACAATTATTTCTTGGCTATTAATAGTTACTTCAACTTCTTTGGGTATTGTAATATTTTTTTTACCTATTCTAGACATATTACCTCTGTAGTAATTACCAAATATAACATAATACTTCCCCACCAATACCATTATAACGAGCAGTCCTATCAGTCATTACTCCTTGAGATGTAGAAATAATAGCGATCCCTAAGCCTCCTAGTACACGAGGTAGTTCTTTATGATTCGCATAAACTCGTAATCCAGGTTTGCTTACCCTCTTTAAATAAGTTAAAACAGGTCTTCTATTTTTTCCTTTATATTTTAAAGAAACTAGTAAAAATAATTTTAAATTCTCTCCTATTTCCTCAAAATTATCTATAAAACCTTCTTCTCTTAATAAAATTAAAATTTTCTTTTAAAAACTAAACGAGCAACTTTTATTGCATATAGCTTACTTATATGTTTATGAAACATATATATTATCATTAGTTATTAGAATCATAATTTAGTTATTTTAAATCGTATACATTATTAGAAATTAAAACAGTTATTATTTTAAGTTTGTTTATATTTTTATAATTTAAGAAAAATAATAATTAAGCCTTATAATTTTTATTCTCTTATAAATTTATTATTTACTATTCATATTCTAAAAAAATAATATTATCAATGAAATTCAAATTGTTTAATTTATATTTAACCGATTTTAATAATACACAAAAACTTTGATAATACTTCTTGTTACTTTGGTTGACGGTATTTGTACTATTTGATGTTTTGCTAAATTAGCATTTCGAATACGAGTCAACATATCAGCGATCCTATCATTTACCACTTTTGCATCTCCTTATTAAGTATAACATCTAAATTAAAGTGTCTTTAAATGGCATGCCTAATGCTTTTAGTAACATAAAACACTCTTGATCTGTTTTAGCAGTTGTTACAACAGATATATCAAGACCATCTATTTTATCAACTTGATCATATTGAATTTCTGGGAATAATAATTGTTCTTTTAATCCTATATTAAAATTACCTCTACCATCAAAACCTTTAACATCCACACCTCTAAAATCTCTAATTCTTGGTAAAGATAAATTTATAAATTTATTTAAAAAAGTATACATTCTATATTTTCGTAGAGTTACCATTAAACCGATAGGAAGATCTTCTCGAATTTTAAAACCAGCAATAGACTTTTTTGCTTTAGTAATCATTGGAGCTTGACCAGTAATCAAAGAAAACTCTAATACACTTTTCTCTAGAATTTTTGCATTTTGTGAAGCTTCACCTAAGCCACGATTTAAAGTTACTTTGACTAATTTAGGAATTTGGTGAATATTCTTATATTGAAATTTCTCCATTAAAGATTTATTTACTTGTTCTTTATATACAGTGTATAATGTTGTTTGATCCATAATTATTTATTAATAGTTGAAATAACTGTACCATTTTTTTTATTAATACGTACTGTTTTTTCATGTTCTCTTTTATAAGCTGGTTTAATACATTTATTAGTATTTTTATCATAAAGCATTACATTTGAAGCGCTAATTGGCGACTCAAATTGAATTATTTGACCAATAGTACTAGAATCTTTTGATTTACTATGTTTTTTTCTTAAATTGATACCTTCTACAACTAATAAAGATCGTTTATTATCAATTTTTTTTATAGTACCTATTTTACCTTTTTCCTTACCTGATATAATTTGAACTATATCATTTAAAAGAAAATATTTAGATACTTTTTTTTTTTTATTTACTTTAAGTTGCATATATTAAATTATCTAATATTTTTTTATTATACCTAAAGTTTATACTACTTCAGGTGCTAACGATATTATTTTTGCAAAATTATGATCTCTTAGCTCTCTAGCTATAGGTCCGAAAACACGAGTACCTCTAGGATTATTATCTTGATTAATAATCACTACAGCATTATCATCGAAGCGAATAGACATACCATCTTTTCGTCTTAATGTTTTTTTTGTACGTACAATTACTGCCCTAACAACATCAGATCTTTTTACAATCATATTAGGAGTAGCATCTTTAACAACACCAATAATAATATCACCGATACTAGCATAAGAAGGATTACTGGTTCCTAGAACTCTTATACACATTAATTTTCTAGCGCCGCTATTATCGGCAACATTTAAACAAGTTTGTGGCTGAATCATAATTACTTTTCCTACAATAGAAAATACTAATACTTTATCTAGAGATAATATCAATTAATTTCCAGCGTTTTGTGCGACTTAATGGTCTGGTTTCCTGAATTTTAATTATATCACCGATTAAACATTCATTATTTTCATCATGAGCCTTATATTTTTTTGTTCGTACAATAATTTTTTTATATTTAGGATGAGAAATTCTGTTTTCTACTGCGACTACTACTGTTTTATTCATCTTATCGCTAACAACTTTACCTATTATTTCTTTTGTTGACATAATTTTAGTAATTTTTTATATTTTTTATTGTATAAAGTTGAGCTAAAATACGCTTATTATATTTAAAAAGATGAGGCTTAGAAAGTTGATTTGTAGACTTTTGTAAACGTAAATTAAATAATATTTTTTTTATTTTTACTATTTCTAATTCAATTTCTTGTTTTGTTAACTGTCTAATTGTAGAAATATTTAATTTATTCATTAATTTTTTCTTCTCTCATTACAAATTTTGTTTTAATAGGTAATTTATATGACGCTTTCTTCATAGCCTCCATAGCTAACTTTTCTGTAACACCACTAATCTCAAAAATTATATGACCAGGTTTAATTACCGCTACCCAATATTCAGGTGTACCTTTACCAGCTCCCATACGAGTCTCTGCTGCTCTAGCAGTTACTGGTTTATCCGGAAAAATACGGATCCATAATTTACCTCCTCTACGAACATATCGAGTGATAGTTCTTCTAGTAGCTTCTATTTGACGAGCACTTAACCATACAGGTTCTAGAGCCTGTAAAGCATAATCACCAAAAGATACAGTATTCCCTTTTGTAGCTTTACCTTTTAAGCGACCTCTTTGTTGTTTTCGAAATTTTGTGCGTTTAGGGCTTAACATATCAATATTGATAATTTTAATAATAAAATGTTAGTTTTTTTGAGTTTGAGACACTAGTTCTCCTCTAAATAACCATACTTTCACTCCTAATATACCATATGTAGTTTGAGCAGTTTTATGCGAATAATCGATATCTGCTCTTAAAGTTTGTAAAGGTACTTGTCCTTCTCTTACCCATTCACTTCGAGCAATTTCCGCACCGTTTAAACGACCAGAAACTTGAATCTTTATTCCCTTAACATTAGCTCGCTGAGCTTTTTGTATAGCTTGACGAACTACTCTTTTAAAAGCTACTCTTTTCTCTAATTGCTGCACTATAAAGTCTGCAATTAAGTTTGCTTCTTTATCTGGATCAGTCACTTCGATAATATTTATTCGAATTTGTTTATTATTACCTAACTTTTGTTGCAAATCTTTCCTCAACAACTCTATACCTGTTCCTAGACGGCCAATAATTAAACCAGGTCTCATTGTATGTATTTCTAATTCAATTTGTTCAACCTTTTTATATATTTGAATTCTTGCAACCCCTGCATTACTAATATTACTTATAAGATAAGAATAAGATAGGTCAATAATTTTCCCTTTTTATAACTATGCAAGCAACTTTTTTTGCACATAGCTTTTATTAAACTAGTATTGATTAACAAATTCAATATTATACTTAGTAAATTTCCTAAAAACTTAATTATATTGATAAGATTAAATTATTTCTGAATTATTTTAATTTAAGGTTTTAGAATAATATTTTTATAATTTAAATAATTGCCTACGCTCTAGGTTTAAGTATATTTAATCAGTAAATTAAATTCATAATACTTTATTCTTAACCTTTTAAAATAGAACAACTATAGCTATAAATGAATTTTTTAAATAATTTTTAATAATCCGCAAAACGTATATTATAGTCTTCTTCCAAACATATTGAGTAATCTTTTGGTGAAGAAAACCATGAAGAACGATGAGTTTGAGTAATTCCTATACGAAAACCGAGAGGATGAGTCTTTTGTCCCATAAGTTATATATATAAAACTTAGTAATTAATTAATGACACCTAATATTATTGTGATATGACACGTAGGTTTTTGAATACGATAGCCTCTTCCCTGGGCCCTAGGTCGAAACCTTTTTAGTCTAGGACCTTCATCAGCGTAAGCTTCTTTAATTATTGATAGTAGATTCTAAAAAATCTCTTCTCAAAACTAAATGAATATATTTCTATATATTAAGCCTATATATTAAGTCACACTTAAATTTTTATTTTAAGATTAATAATCATTATAAAATTTTATATCTTTAAAATAAAATCTACATATATCTTTGAAAATTAATATCTTAAATATATCTTTATAATTTTAGATAAGGACTTTTTTTTCAGTTAAATTAAATTATAATAAATATTTAAAACCTATTAAGATAAAAAACTATAATAATAAAAATTAAATTATTAGCCATTCTATTTTAGATATATAAAACTTTTACTTAAATCTTTTGTATTAAGTTTAAAATTATTTTCGGCATTAGCTCTAGCAGATTTTAAGGTTTTTAAAATATATGAGCAACATCTGTAAGGCATAAATTCTAAAATCATATTAGCTTTTTTATAATCTAGTCCCCTAATTTGATCTAGAACTCTTCTTACTTTATTAGGAGATGTTCTAATATATTTACTAATAGCCTTAGTACTTAAATCTGAATTTATCATAATATTTATCTCTGTCTTGCTTTTTTATCACCTTTAATATGTGTACGAAACATTCTAGTAGGTACAAATTCACCTAGTTTATGACCAACCATTTGATCAGAAATAAATACAGGGAAATGTTGCTTACCATTATAAACTCCTATAGTATGACCAACCATTGAAGGAATAATAGTAGAAGCTCGAGACCATGTTTTTATTACATACTTTGTACCATTTAAATTCATTTGATTGATTTTTTTTATCAAACTTAATGCAATAAAAGGACCTTTTTTAATTGAACGAGACATTTTTTCCTTTTTTTAAAACTAATATAAATTTAATACAGTCAATTTTTATTTCTTTTTACGAATAATATAAATATTACTATATTTTTTTCTATTACGAGTTTTCATGCCTAATGCTGGTTTGCCCCAAGGTGTAACAGGTCTTGAACGACCAAATAAATTAGATTGATTAATTATTAATCTATTTTCAAACTATTCGTACAATTTTAATCATAAATAGCTTAAAATCTACGTAAATACTATAATAGATTCCTTTTAAAAGTTGGTCTATAATAAAATTTTAAAAAATATATAAAATAATTGATATTAAATAAAAATAATTAAGAAATTTAGGTTTTAGTTATAAAATTGTTTATATTCTCCTATTAAAATACTTTATTATTATCTTTATCTATTAAAAAAATAGAAAATTAACAAGTAATTAAATATAAAAACCATCTTTTCTAACAAAACAATAATTAATGGATGAATGTTTAAATTTCTAAGAAATTTTCTTCCAACTCTATTTTACTATAATTTCAATTCACAATAGGAGATCTACCTTCTCCTCCTCCATGAGGATGATCAACAGGATTCATAACTATTCCTCTAACAGTTGGTCTTTTACCTAACCAACGATTTTTACCTGCTTTACCAATAGTAATATTAATAGCATCAACATTACCTACCTGACCAATTGTTGCGTAACATTCCTGACGGACAACCCTTACTTCCCCTGAAGGTAATTTTAGAGTAACAAAATTACCTTCTTTAGCAATAATTTGAGCATAAGTACCAGCAGCCCGTACAATTTGACCCCCTCTACCACATTTTAATTCAATATTATGAATTGCTGTTCCTAAAGGAATATTTTTTAATGGTAATGAATTACCTAATTCAATTGGAGCATTAGGACCAGAACTAACTATAGAACCAATTTCTAAAGAACGAGGATGTATAATATATCTTTTAACTCCATTAATATAATGCAATAATGCAATTCTAGCATTGCGATTAGGATCATATTCTATTGCTGCAACTTTAGCTGATATACCATATAGATTCCTTTTAAAGTCAATTATTCTATATCTTTTTTTATGTCCCCCCCCCCTATGCCTTATTGTAATTACACCGCGATTATTATGACCAGTTGCGGAATGAATTTTTTTTAATAATGATTTTTCTGGTTGATTTTTTGTGATTTCACTAAAACCTGATACATTACGATTTCTTGTACCTGGGGTATATGCTCCGTATAAACGAATAGTCATAATCTTATATATCTAAATTGTTAAAAAAAATAATTAATTATCAGGACTAATTAGGTCGAAACCTTTTAAAAAACTATATGAACTACTTTATATAGTCTATAGCTTCAAACAAGCTATGAATTAAGCTTGCAATCATAATCAAGAATCTAGTAATATTTAAGATTAATATAGTCTATTGTGAGAACTTAAATTATTATTACATCTAAATATATAAAAATAAAAATGATTATTCGCTTTTCCATCGAATAAAAAAATCATAAAAATATAATTCAATAAATTAAATATTCTCATTTAATTAATTAAAACATCATATAGTCTTTTATATTGTCACGAAAAGTTTAATCGATGATCCTTTAGCTAATCTTATATAAGCTTTTTTGTATTGAGAACGATTACCTATAAACTTACCTATTCTTCTTTTTTTCTTTGGAGGATTAATTATATTTACTGAAATTACACTAACTTCAAACAAATATTCTATTGCTTGCTTTATAATTAATTTATTAGCTTTTATATCGACAGCAAAAGAATAACAATTTTCTTCGATTAATTTAGTACTTTTACTTGTAATTAATGGGTAATAAGAATTGTTATATTAATAACACTCTTTTATAACCGTACAAAATCTGATATGATTATACGGCTAATATTATTATTAGTAGTTACTTTTAAAAAACTGAAAATTATCAGAATATAATTAATTACTAGTAAAATTAAAAGTTTATGTAAACTATCATATAGATTATTATTTTAAAGTTGAATATATGAATTAAACTTATTAATCAGATAACTAAAGATATTGATTTAATTACATTTAATATAATTAATATTATTTTCAAATAAAAAATAGTTCTTATTTTTTTATTAAATAGAATAAGGTTAAAACTTATTCATAATTATTAAAAGCTTGATATTAATTCTTATATTAAGTTATGAATGATTAGCTAATTTTTATTAAATAATTCTAAGAGAATTTTGAATATATTCTAAATATTAATTATAAATAAAAAAGGATTTAACCAATAGCTTAATTGATTAAAGCATTTTTTACAACAAGAGGTAACTTAACGTAGTCAGCCAAATCTATTTTAACCATTATAGATATCACCTATTTCTTTTAATGCTTCTGTAGTAATTACTAAAAATTTATTGTTTAATAGATCCATTATATTTAAATTATTAGCAGCAATAATATCTATATTTGGAATATTACGTACTGATAAATATAAATTATAATTTTTCTCCTTTACTATAATCAGAATTTTACTTTTAATATCTAACTGCCAATTTATTAAAGATTGTAAAACTTGTTTTGTACTAGGAGTATCAAAGTAAGTATCAAAATTTTCAACAATTAAAGTATTATTAAATTTATTCAATAATACACTACGTAAAGCTAATTGCATTTCTTTTTGATTAATTTTTTTTATATAATTAACTGTTGGTTTAGGCCCAAAAATTACACCTCCACCTTTCCATAAAGGTGATCTATTTGAACCGGCACGTGCCTTACCAGTGCCTTTTTGTTTCCATGGTTTTCTTCCTCCTCCTCTAACCTCACTACGAGTTTTAGTAGATGCACTACCTTGACGACTAGATGTTTGCTGAGCAATTAAAGCCCTATGAACTACATAAGCACTAGTTTTATCCGCTACTGTTAAATCTAAAGAAATTAATTCTTTTATATTATTTTCCCAATCATAGACAGCATAACTAATAGTTTTGTTTAATACCATAACTAAATTATTATTAATAATAGATACAATTAATGAGAACAAATTTTAATAATGTTACCAGATTTACCAGGTACGTTACCCTTTAATATTAATAAATTATTCTCTACATCTATATGAACAACTTCTAAATTTTTAATTGTAGTTGTCCGGTTTCCTAAATGTCCAGGCATTCTTTTACCTGGAATTACTCTACCTGGCGTTGTTCCTGCTCCTATTGATCCAGGCTGACGATGATTCTTTGAGCCATGTGTCATAGGACCTCTACTAAAGTTATGTCTTTTTTGACAGCCTGCAAAACCTCTACCAATTGATTTAGCTGTTACTGTAACTTTTTGTCCAACACTAAACAGATCAACTTTAATTAATTCACCTATAGTTCGATTACTAGGACTATTTAACTTTACTTCAAATAAATATTTTAAAGGAGCTAAACTATTTTTTTTAAAATGTCCTAGTATAGGCTTTTTTACATGCTTAGGAGAAATATCTTTATAGCCTATCTGCAAAGCATTATATCCATTTTTATCAATATTTCTAATATCAGTAATAATACATGGACCAGCCTGAATTATCGTAACTGGAATAGCTAGTCCTGTATCATTAAAAATTTGAGTCATACCAATCTTTTGTCCAAGAAAAAATAGATAAATTTATTATAATTATCATTTAAAAGTTACTGTAAGTGCACCTTTTAATGCATACAGCGACTTAATTTAGATTACTTAAAATTGGTTTGATTAAACAATATAAACGCAACTATAATATATTTTAAATATTATAAAAATTGATAAAAACGATACAAATATAGAAAAATTAGGTATTTATCCAAATTTAAATTGTCGAAATAAAAAAATTTACTAATTAGCTTCAGTATTCATAAGCAATTATTAGAATTAAAATTTATATAAATCCATATCTTCGATCAAATGTTAATATCGCATGTTATTGTCCAAAATCAACTATTTTGTTAGCGATAATTACTAGTATCATAATATTCAACACACACAATACTTAAAACCATTAATAGTACTCCATACTATTTTTTATTAAAATTATATACAAGTAGGCTACAATTAAGAAAGAAATAAATAAAGAAATATCATAGATCATAATATATTATTATAATGAAGTTGTCAACAAAATCATATAAACAAAAAATATTAATAATTAACTTATTATTTAAACTATATACTTTCTTTAAATAAAATTTTAGCAACTAATAATATAATAAAATTATCATTTTTTTTCTTAAATACCTTTATCAATATAGCTAGATTTAATACCATAATTCAATAATATCATCGCTGCTATTAGAGAACGAGATTGTGTGCAACAATAAAAAATAAAATTTTTATCATTAAAAAAATTATTTAGAAAAAAAATGAGAGTAGTAAGCTTTTTCATATTAGATAAAGGTATATTTATAGATCCTTCTATATGTGCTAGATTATATTCAACTATTGTTCTTACATCTATAATAATATAAGTTTTATCTAAGCCTAATACATTAGCAAAGGATATTTTATCTACTATATGATTAAAATTATTTAATATAGAATTTATAGCTTTACTAGAGAAATTACAAATGGGTGCTAAGATAATAAACTTTTTTAATTTTTTAATTGATATATATTTAAATTTTAAATTTAATGCATCGTAAAGTAAAAGTTTTCCACTTAATACATATCCTAAACCTAAAATAATTTTTATAACTTCAATAGACTGTAATACTCCAATAATACCTACAACAGGACCTAATATACCTATTTGAGAACAAGACGGAATATCTGTTAATATTATGTCTTGAGCATATAAATCATAGTAACTAGGACCTCCTCGATAATTAAAAACACTTAATTGACCATTAAATTGAGATACAGCACCATAAACAACTGGTTTATGTAAAGATAAAGCTATATTATTTAATATATAACGTACATCAAAATTATCTGTACAATCAATGATAATATCGTATAAACATAATATATGTAATGCATTAGTCTTATTTAAGAGCTCTCTATATACTTTAACGTTACAATTTGGATTCAATTTATAAATTTTCTGCTTTATAGCATCAACTTTTATAAAATCGATATCAGATGTATCAAAAATAATTTGTCGTTGTAAATTAGATAAATCAACTATATCATTATCAACAATTCCAATTTCACCTACTCCAGCAGCTGATAAATATAACACTACAGGAGAGCTTAAACCACCAGCACCAATACAAATTACCTTTGCTCCTTTTAATTTTTTTTGTGCATTAGCATCAAATTTAGTTAAAGTTAAATGACGAGCATAGCGCTTATATTCTTCTAGTGATAAATCAATATCTGTAGTTCTAGGATTTAACATAATTTAATATTTAAAAATAAATTAAATAACTGCTTTCCATGTGAGAATACAAAATAATATTGTCTAAGTTTTTAATTGACAAAGAATAGTTTTTATATTACTATTCTATTGTTATAAACATATTAATAATATAAACATGGCTAAAAAGAATATGATAGAGCGCGAAAAAAAACGAGCTCAATTAATAAATAAATATAAACAAAAACGTATACATATAAAAAAAGAAATTAAAAACACTACATCTTTTGAAGAGAAAATAGAATTGCAGCTAAAATTACAAAATCTACCTAGAAATAGTGCTGCGTGTAGAGGACGTAATCGTTGTTGGCTAACAGGGCGTAGTAGAGGATATTACAGAGACTTTGGATTATCTAGACACGCATTAAGAGAAATGGCTCATAACTGTTTATTACCTGGTGTATTAAAATCTAGTTGGTAAAAGGATTATAATTAGTTCATCTATAATTAAATATAGACTTTAATTAATATATTAGAGTAATATTCAATCCCCGTATTTTCAACGGGGAAATTTAAAATTAGTTAGTTTACAATTAATTTTTAGAATATTCACATAATTTAGAAAATGCTAGAGTATCTAAAATTGCTAATTGGGAAAGCATTTTTCGATTAATATCAATATTAGCTTTTTTTAAACAAGATATCAATTGACTATATTTTAATCCTTGTTCATGAGATGCTGCATTGATCCTTATAATCCATAAACTTCGAAAATTACGTTTTTTTTGTTTCCTACCTATATAAGAATATCTTAAAGCTTTCATCACTTGCTGATTAGCAACTCTAAATAAATTAGAGTGTGCACCTTGAAAACCCCTAGCACACTTTAAAATTTTTTGACGTCTTTTACGTGCTATGTTTCCTCTTTTAATTCGTGTCATAATTTAATAATTTTAATTAAAAGAATATATTATTGTTGTATATTTAACTAGAATACAATAGTAGATAGGATCTTTTTACAATATGTTTTTGTTAATAAAACTGCCTTAAATAAATTCTGCTTTCGTTCTGAATTTTTCTTTTCTAATAAATGATTTTTTCCCGCTCTTTTCCTTAGAACAGTATGATTATTTACAATCTTAAACCTTTTTAATATAGACTTTTTAGTTTTTAATTTTGGCATATATTCATTAAATTAATAATATAGCTTCTATAATAATAACAGATATATTAAACTAATATAAGGATTAAGTAAAGAAATTAGTAATATAAAAAAATATTACACCACTATTTCTTTTTTATATCTATTACGTAGTTTATTAAAATTATTGATTAATAGCATTACTAAAATTCTCAAAAAGCTTGTATTTAGTTCTTGAAATATCTTCATATTTAAATTAAACGAAATATTTGCTTCAGCGATTATTTGTTCTATATTGTCTTGGCTCAGTGGCAAGGAGTTTAATGCTTCTCTATATTTGTTCTTAAAAATTTTTTCATCATTAATATTTTCAAAAGTATAAAATTGTGTACCTTCAGATGAATTTAAATTCATAGCATTCTGAGCAATCTTTTTTAATATCTGTCCACCAGATAAATCACCTAAATAACGTGTATAAGCATGAGCAACTAATAATTCCGGCTGATTAGTTCCTATAAGGTGAATTCTATCGACATAAACTGTTGTAGCTAGAGATGGTTGAATTTCTTCTTTCCAATTATAGGAGTAATAAAAAGATAAATCTTTCTCTAAACTTTGTTTTCTTTCTAGTGCTGGGAAATAAATTGGCTTAATAGCTGGATGATCTTTATTTTTTTTCATTTCTTCTTCTATTGAAGAATATACAAAATATAGGTTCGCTACAAGTTTTCTATAAGAGTTTTTGTCTATTACTCCACTAAGGAACGATTTAACAAAACTAACATTTTCTGCCATACTATGAGATTTCGCTGTTTTTTCACGAAGTTGAGATGCTAGGTTGGTACTCATTTAATAATTACCTTCTCTTATTTATCTTAATAATATAATTTTAATTATTTGATTAAAAACTTACTAGTGCACTATAATTATACTACACTAGTAAGAATCTTTGATTATTTTTGAAGAAAATAATCTTTAGATTTAATTGGATCTTTTGAAATTGTTAATTCTCCTGGTTGCCAATCTGCTGGACATAACTCATCGGGATGAGATTGTACATATTGAATTGCTTGAAGAATTCTTAAAGTCTCATCTACACTTCTACCAAAATCAAGATTATTTACAGTTGAAAGAATTAGTTTTATAATCAAACCATTAACTAAACTATACGAGCACATTTTTGCGCATACAGCTTTATCAATATTAAAATATTTAATTTTTTTAATATTAGTTAATTTAATTTTTATTTTCTATTTTAGCATTATTTAAATAATATATTAAATTGAATAATTTAAACCTTAAAAGTAAAAATAGTATTAAATAATAATTAAGACAATATTCTTCTTAATCAATCAATAATGTATTTTTCTATAAAATAATTGATTTATAAAATATAGTTTTTCTTAGATTTTGTTCTTCTAATCTACGAATATTCTTCACGGCTTTTTATTATTTAAAGAATATAATTAATAGATTATTAAAAATATTATTAATAATTCACAAATATTGAATAATACCATTTGGATCGATAATAAATAGTCCTCTCATTGCTGCTCCTAACGGAGATAAAATATTATAGGAACTACTAATTTGTTTAGTTAAATCAGATAATAAGGGATAATTTAAATCTCCTAAACCCCCGTTTTTTCTATCAATTTGAATCCAAGCTAAATGAGAATTAAATTAAACACTATATTTTATTTATTGAACTATACATGCAACTTTCATCGCATATAGCTCAGAACTTAAGTAATAAAAAAAATACTGAACCAGTATTATATATTAATATATCTGCTATGTATAAGTATAGATTAAGAATTCAGAAGAATAAATTAATATCACCATAAAAACGAATATTCAATTTTTACATATATATTAATTTAGATAGTAACTATGCAGTATCCTTCATATTCATTTTTTAAATACTAAATTCATAATTTAAAAGCTTAAGAATTATTATATAAACTTATAATTTAGCAAGCCCGCACATATTCACTATCTACAGAAACACCTAAAATTTCTGTACCTAAATTCTTAAAAAGTGAATAATGATCACTAAAAGCTGTTATCTCTGTTGGACATATAAAAGTAAAATTCAAAGGATAAAAAAATTAAAAGTACAAAATTTATCTTATTGTCTTTTTTCTAAACTCTACAAATATCTTAAAATATATATAGCTTTAACTTTATTTAAGAATAAAGTATTATTTTCAAAATAAAATCTTCAATACTGTTTTAAACAATATGAATTTTTATATTTTTTTGCGTTGCAAGATAGCTTTTTTAATTTTGAGTACTATAAGTATAATAATCACTTCCTTTTAAAATTAAAATACATAGTTAACAAATAATCTTTATAAACTTATAAGAAAATTTATTTTAAGTTGATATTTAAATTGTATATCACTTATTCGAAACTGTAAAAGTAGATTTACCTACATACAGCTTGGATAAAGATTAGAATTATATATAAGAAGCCTATTAACAATTTTGTTATTAATTTTTTATTATCTTGTATACGTTTATTTAATTTAATTAATATTATATTTAAATTAAATAATTAATTATTAGCACTATAGATTGACAATATTAAAGACTTAAAATTTAAAAATATTATACATATACAAGAAATAAATATTGAGTAATACTATTAATATTATTTTTTTTTCATTATTAAATAATTTTAGTCTTTGAATATTTTACTATTATTATAGTAATAATAATATATATCTTTACAATTTAATAGTGCTTTACAACTAGTTTATATCTTGTTCTTTATTATACGCAAAATATATTTAGAAAAAGTAAAAAAAATAATTACTATTTAGTATTTTATTAAAAATTACAAAGAACTAAGTATTTACCTCTATAATCCAATAACTTAATTTGTTTAAATTCTTGATCATAAACACCTACTCCAGAAAATTCCGGTGCTTCCTGACCTACTAAAAGATAATTATTTAAAGACATAAAAAAATTACTAATTTGGTTAAATTTCAATTTGACGTTTTACTAATAGTATATATATTATAAATATATAAATTCAGTTTATTTATCTAACGGAATCCCACAGAACTTGGGTATTAATAGGTTTCATAAAATATAGTCGTGATAAATTGAAAAATAACTTAGTATAATCAGGAATTTTATAACAAAATTTTAAAATACTATTCTGAATATTTTTTTCAATTTCTATTAAACGTTTATTATGACAAGAGCAATTATCTAATAATTGAAAAAATATTGGATGATCTGTATTCAATGCGATAGGAAAAACTCTTGATGAGCTTTCATTCGTTTTTTTGATAACTTGAATATCAAATTGACGAGCATCTAAACCAATTGAAGCATAGAACTCTGATCTCTGAAAATCATTTAAATACATAGTAGCAAAAACACTTAATAAGAAAAATCTACACCACAATTTTGCTTGCCAATTATTTAAAAATTCTGGTTGTGATTTTAGTAAAGCTGCAAAAAAGTCACCATGTCTATTTTCATCCTGACACCAATTTTCGAAATATTTAAAAATTGGATAAACTCTATATATAGGATTTTGATCTAAATGTCTATAAATAGTTATATATCTCCAGTAACCAATTTTTTCCGATAAATAAGTAGCATAAAATATAAATTTTGGAGAAAAGAATGTATAACTACGATTTTTAGTTAATAATCCTAGATCTAGAGATAAATTAAAATCTGACATAGCTTTATTTAAAAAACCTGCATGTCTTGCTTCATCTCTCGACATTAATAGAAAGCATTCTGCTAATACTGGATTAGTTTTATTTAAGCGACGTGATAATTCTTTATATAATAGAAAACCGGAGAATTCAGCAGTACACGATCTTTCTAAAAATTCAATAAACATAGCTCTTGTTTCACTGTCTAAAGAATCCCAAGAATCATCAAAATCTTCATCTCTTATAAAATGCTGCTTATTATAATCAACTCTAAATTCTTCTAGTATAGCTTCAAATTCTTCTTCATTTTTAGAAATATTAATTTTCGCCATCTCATCAAAATCTGTAGTATAAAAACGAGGCGTTAATAGAGTCTCTTTAGTTTCTGATTTAATTTGAATTTGATTCATTGATAATAAATAATCTATTGATTGATTTAGTAAATAATATGATAAATCTATTTAAATCTATCCTAACCTCAAGATTATAAAACTTATTATATATGCTGTTAAATTTTACATTTCTTTATTAAATTATACTTAATGAAATTAATTAGTAAATTGATAATCATTAAAATAATAATCATATATAGAATAATATTTGTTTTTTATTATTTTTATATTATTATAAGTAACATAAGACTAATAAATTAAATGTAGTATAGTTGTAATAGAATATATAAAGGGATATATAAAAATATGAGTAAAATATACGATTGGTTTTTACTTAGTTGATTTTACAAATTTTATTATTTATAGATTATAAAAAAAACCATATAGAAAAAGATTAAAAAATTATAATAACTGTAATTTTAACCAAAGTCTTCAGAATCAAATTTAATTAAGAAATGGAATCAATATATATTATTTTTTGATTAAAATAATTAAAATTTAAATAATTTTTAGTAACAGAGATAACTATAATAATTAAAATAATTTTATATTTTAATTAAAATATAATTAATCAATATTCTTATTTATAGTGTTTTAAAAATATTCAATTTTAAAATTAAGCTAAACAATTATTTAACTAATTACATTTAGTTTAAAGGAAGGAAATTAATTTAATTATAAATAAAGTTTACCTCTATGATGAAAGATTAGAAATTCAAGCAATAGCAGATGATATTAATAGTAAATATGTACCACCTCATGTAAATATTTTCTATTGTTTAGGAGGAATTGTATTTACTTGTTTTGTAATGCAAGTAGTTTCTGGATTTGCTATGACATTTTACTATAGACCTACAGTAACAGAAGCTTTTTCTTCTGTTAAATATATTATGACAGATGTAAATCTTGGATGGTTAATTAGATCAATTCATCGCTGGTCTGCTAGTATGATGGTTCTAATGATGATTTTACATAGTTTCCGTGTTTATTTAACTGGAGGATTTAAAAAACCAAGAGAATTAACATGGGTAACTGGCGTTTTATTAGCTGTACTAACAGTATCATTTGGAGTAACAGGTTATTCTTTACCTTGGGATCAAGTAGGTTTTTGGGCAGTTAAAATTGTAACAGGTGTACCAGAAGCAATTCCTGTAGTTGGTCCAAGTCTTGTAGAATTATTAAGAGGTGGTGTAAGTGTAGGTCAAGGAACCTTAACACGTTTTTATAGTCTACACACTATGTTACTACCATTATTAACAGCAATAGTTATGTTAATGCATTTTTTAATGATTAGAAAACAAGGTATTTCTGGTCCTTTATAATACAATTATTAATAATTAATCATAAAATAAAATAGAATAGAATAGACTATTATTCAATACTAGGAGCATCTAAAATATGGCCACTATACTTAAAAAACCTGACTTAAACGATCCTAAATTAAGAGCAAAACTTGCAAAAGGTATGGGTCACAATTATTATGGAGAACCTGCATGGCCTAATGATATATTCTTTACATTTCCAATTGTAATTTTAGGTACTATAGGCTGTTTAGTAGGATTAGCAATTTTAGAGCCATCTGCTATAGGAGAAAAAGCTGATCCTTTCGCTACGCCACTTGAAATTTTACCAGAATGGTATCTTTTCCCAACATTTAACTTACTAAGAGTTATACCAAATAAACTATTAGGAATTACAGCAATGGCTGCTGTACCAGCAGGTTTATTAACTGTTCCATTTATTGAGAGTATCAATAAATTCCAAAACCCTTTCCGCCGTCCAGTAGCAAGCATAGTATTTTTAATTGGTACTGTTGTAGCTATTTGGTTAGGTTTTGGTGCTACAATGCCTATTAATAAGGCAATAACACTAGGATTATTTTAAATAGAGGAACTCTTTATTTATGTTCTAAATTAACATAAATAAAGAGTTCCTCTATTCGATAAATTTATTTTACTTAATAAGCATTTTAGCGCCTGCTTCTTCTAATTGTTTACTTAGAGTTTGAGCATCATCTTTTGATATACCTTCCTTAATTACTTTAGGAGCTGACTCTACTAAGTCTTTTGCTTCTTTTAAACCTAGTCCTGTTACACTACGAACTACCTTTAATATAGCAATTTTTTTATCAGCTGGTACTTCTTCTAAAAGAACATCAAATTCAGTTTTTTCTTCTATAACATCAATAGTAGGATTAGTCTGCGCATTAGACATCATTACCATGCTTCCTGAAGGAATAGAAGCATCTACGTTAAAAGTTTCTTCTATCTCTTTAACTAATTCAGCTGCTTCCAATAAAGTTAAAGATTTTAACTGATCTATAATTACTCCAATTTTTTCACTCATAAACTAAATTAATAAATAATAATAGAATCCAAATATGATAAGCCTAATAAAAATCTTTAAAGATATAACTTTATAATATACAAATAAATATTTATATTTACATAATAAATAAGATATACAATGCAAAACTTAGAAATAATACTATAATTTAATTACTTAAAACTAGTTATATCTACTTCAATAGAAGGTCCCATAGTTGTACAAATATAAACATTTTTCCAATACTTACCTTTTGCTCCAGGCGGACGGTTTTTATCAACAGATAATTGAATAGATTGTAAATTTTCTAACAAGTCAGACTCTGTAAAATTAACTTTACCAAATGGTATATGAAGTATACCAGTTTTATCAATTTTATACTCTAACTTACCTGCTTTAAATTCTTGAATTGCTTGATGTAAATTAGTCGTTACTGTACCTGCTTTAGGTGAAGGCATTAGTCCTTTGGGACCTAATACTTTACCCAATTTTGCAATTAATGGCATAATGTCTGGAGTAGCTATTAACTTATCAAAATCTAATCTTCCCTTAGAAATTTCATCAATTAGTTCTTCTGAGCCTACTATATCAGCTCCACTATTTAAAGCTTCCGTGATTTTTTCACCTCGAGCTATAACAGCCACACTAATAGTTTTGCCTGTTCCTTTTGGTAAAATCACAGTTGCTCTTAACTGCTGATCAGCATATTTCGGTTCTAAAGCTAGAACTATATGAACTTCTGCAGTTTCAATAAAGTTAGCAGTAGCTATAGATTTCATTAAGCTAATAGCGTCTTGCATTTTGTATATCTTCGTTTCAACTAATTGCGCAGCTTTTATAAAGCGTTTAGATAATTTACTCATTAATAATTAATAATTAATAACATTAATATATATTTTGATTATATTTTTTAAGAAGTAAAATAATATTACTATTCTACTAATATCCCCATATTTCTAGCAGTACCCTCAATAATTTTCATCGCAGATTCTATATCTTTAGTATTTAAGTCAGGAAGTTTAGTTTCTGCAATACCTTGTAGCTGTTGTCTAGTAACGGAACCAACTTTTTTATTATTTGGATTACTAGAACCTCTATCGATACCAGCAGCTTTAGCTAATAAAACAGAAGCAGGTGGAGTTTTTAGAACAAAAGTAAAACTCCGATCCTCATAGACTAATATCTCTACAGGTATAATCAAACCTATTTTATCAGCTGTTCTAGCATTATAATCTTTACAAAACATAACAATATTTACACCATGCTGGCCTAATGCAGGTCCAACTGGTGGAGCTGGGGTTGCTTTCCCAGCAGAAAGAGCTAATTTAATAATAGCGACAATTTTTTTTGCCATAATTTCAGTACTTAGTATTATTTTATATAATGTACTCTCAAATTAATTTATCTCATTAAAATACCTAAATTATTATTATAAACTATAAATATAGTAGGAAGTTTAAAACTTTTATGAGTAACAAGCATGTATTCTATTTACTGGGAAATTATTATATCTATAATAAAAATATAGACAAAATAAAGACTAACTATAATCTAAAAAATATTTATTTTAAATCTGTAAATGAGATAATAAGAGACTAAATTGGAAACACAAGATTAGTAAAATCATATATTAATATAAAAAAATTATATATTGATTTTATTTTGAATACAATATCTTACTAAATCAGAACGGCTTCTACATTTAGTTTTAATAAATAATCGACTTATATAATATTCGATATTTCTTATACCCATATTTGTGTTTTTAGCAATTTCTTTATTCATCAAACCTTTTATTAGATAATTTAACACATTTTGTTCTTTAGGAGTTAATTCAACCATTTTAATTATAGATTTATCATCAATATAACATAAATTATTAACAAGACTGTGATAGTTCATATTATGATTATAGGTAGTATAAAATTAAAAATTAATCAAAATTAAAAAAAGTTTAGAATTAGAATTAGACTTATAACTTAATTCTAATTTAGAATTATACTAGAGATATATTTTAATTATATAAATATATAAATTATGCTATTCAATTCAAAAGTAGAAGCCAATAAAATTGTCATCAAAATTAATGGACAAGCTTTTTCCTGTCTTTCAGATATATCTTTAAAAAATTTACTAGAATACCTTGATTTTGATCTTCGTCTTATAATTATTGAATACAATTCAATTATTATATCAAAGAATAAACTGTCTTCAATAATTATAAAAGAAGGAGATCAAATAGAAATTGTAACAATTGTAGGAGGTGGTTAGTAAATTATCATATTATATTTATTTTAATAATATAAATATTAGATTCACTTTATAAATATTATAATTAAGTTAATTTTAGGTTAAAGAGTATAACACTAATTCTTCATATTATTAAAATACAATTTTATTTAAATAAAACGCTGTTTTAAACGGGTAGCTTTACCTGATAAATTTCTTAAATAATATAATTTAGACCTTCTTATCTTACTTTTTCTAAGAATTTTAATACTAGTAATTTTAGGCGAATGAATTAAATAAACTTTCTCTACACCAACTCCTTGTAATATACACCTTTGAGTAATAGTTGTCGCAACTCCAGCATTATTTTTAGAAATAATTACACCCTGAGAAAATTGAGTACGTTCTTTATTACCCTCTTGAATCAAAAGACCTACTCTAACAGTATCACCTATATTAATAGATGGAAGATCTCTTTTAAAATAGTGAGATTCTACATATTTAACTAAATTAATTTGTGTCTTAATAAATAGATCCATAACGTTTTACCTAAAATAATTACTCTATCATCATTAGTATTTAATTAATATATAGCATAATTTTTTTACTAACCATCTGATATATAGTATAATAGTATGCACATTTAAAAGTCAATTTTATTTCAAGAATAATTATTGCAAATAATACGAGACAAAATATTTATTTAATCTGAATTAAATAAATATTTATACAAACTAAAGATTTTCTAATATTATATAATTAAATAATTAAGAATCATGGAGATAATTAAAACACTAAGAGGAACATATGATATTACAGCTTCAGAAATTAATTACTGGCATTATATTGAGTCAGAAATAATAAAATTATTTGAACAGGTTGATTACACTGAGATTAGAACTCCTATTATAGAGTTTCAAGAATTATTTCTACGTGGAGTTGGACAAGGAACTGATATAGTTTCAAAAGAGATGTATAGTTTTAAAGATAAAAATAATCGTTATATTAGTTTAAGACCAGAAGGTACTGCAGGAATTGCAAGATCATTTATTGAGAATAAAATGTACGCAATCAATAAAATTCATAAACTATGGTATAAAGGTCCAATGTTTCGTTATGAGCGCCCACAGCAAGGTAGACAAAGACAATTTACACAAATAGGTATTGAATTACTTGGTGTTCGAGATCCAAGAGCAGATGCTGAAGTCATAAGTATTGCATATAACTTATTAAATAGACTAAGCATTAAAAATTTTATATTAGAAATTAATTCAATAGGTAGTTCAAATGATAGAATTAATTATCAAGAAAATTTAATTAATTACTTAAATAAGTATAATGCAGATTTAGATGAAGATAGTAAACTAAAACTTCAATTAAATCCTTTGAGAATATTGGACACTAAAAATGAGAAAATAAAAGAAATACTTTATTATGCACCTAGTATTCAAGATTTTTTAAGTGATGAATCAAGAACTCATTTTACAAATTTAGAAGAATACTTAAATATTATGTTAATACCATATAGAATCAACTTACAATTAGTTAGAGGCTTAGACTATTATAACGATACTGCATTTGAATTTAAAGCTAATCAATTAGGAGCACAAGATACTATCTGTGGCGGCGGACGTTACGATAGTTTAATTGAAAAACTAGGTGGACCAAGCACTCCTGCAATTGGATGGGCTATTGGTATGGAAAGAATACTAAATATTATTAAAAATAATATCACTCTACAAGAAAATTACATTGACTTTTATATTATTAGTGATAACTTCGCACAATCTCAGAAAGAATCAATAAAACTTTTTAGTCAACTAATTAAAAATAATTATAAAATTGAAATAGACTTAACAAATGACCAATTACAAAAAAAACTAAAAAAAGCTAATAAAAAAAATGCGCAATTTTGTATTATTATAAATAGCAGCGACTTAGATAATAATCAAATTATCAAAAAGAATATGATTACAGGTGAACAAGAAATCATTCATAGGAATAGTATAATGTGATGTAATTAAAGTAATGCCAGGAACCAGGTTTGAACTGGTGACACGAGGATTTTCAGTCCACTGCTCTACCAACTGAGCTATCCCGGCTTACTCTTAGTATATCTCATAATTAATTAGATATCAAACAAACAATACGCTTTATTTATAATAATCTGACCATTTACCAGGTGATTCTACAAAGGACAAACAATAAACAATATCCCAATCAATTTTTACAGTTAAATCAGATGAAGCTATACTAACATTAACGATTGGAGAATTAGGAATAAAAAATGGTTTATTATTTAAATGTATTTTATTATGCTGCATCTCAATCATATAATAAGTAGAGCATTTATCTACATACAAGCAATTAATACATATACACATAAATATAATTAATACATGAAATTATTTACCTCAAATATCTTTTTATATATAAAAGAAAATAATATCGAAATTTATTTATACCATTACAAACAGTATTTAAGTCATATATTTAACTTACAAAATATTCAAAATCATCAATTAAATCTGTATTTCGTTTTTTTTATTGGAATCATTGGAGGTTTATCACCCTGCAATTTATCTATAATTCCAATTTATATGTCATATATTCTCAAATCAAGACTAAAAAGTAATTTTATTTTATCTAATATATTATATTTCATAGGTGGAAATGTTGTAAGTACTTTCCTATTCAGTATAATTTCTATACTTTTTAGTCAATTATATTATAGTTTAAATAACCATTTTATAATATTATTTGAAATACTTAAAATTATCATTGCTCTCAATTTATTAAATATTATTAGATTACAAATATTCTGGCCAAATAAATATACAGTTAAAGCTAATTATAACAATTTTAATGAACTTTTTATATTAGGTTTAACTAACGGTTTATCTACTATTTCATGCAATGGACCAATTATAATAACAATAATGATATCGTTAATAAAATACAATAATTTTCTATTAAGTGTAATAATATTCTCTGTTTATACAATTTCAATGACCATTCCTATAATTTTATCTACAATATTTTTACAAATTCAAAATCAACTTTCAATAATAAAATCATTATCTGAGTCCTTAATTTTATTCGCTGGATCAATTTTGTTATCTAATAGTATATTTCAACTATTGTCAATTCTGAAATACTGAATTATATACAATAATTTAAATTGTGAAGACTTATTATAAAATTTCATAATCTGGTTTATGAATCAATGACTTACCCGTCATTTCTATTGGTTGTTTTAAACCCATAATATCCAGTATTGTAGGAGCAATATCAGCTAATGAACCATTGCTTTTTAATTTAACTTGTCCTCCATGCCCACTAATTTTATTTTTCTCACTTTCGATTAATATAAATGGTACTAGATTAGTAGTATGGGAAGTATGAGGTTTATTATTAGCATCTATCATATATTCAACATTACCATGATCAGCAGTTATAATTAATAAACCTTTATATTTACCTATAGTATCCACTAACTTACCAATAGATTGATCAATTATTTCCATAGCTTTTATAGCAGCATTATAATTACCAGTATGTCCTAGCATATCAGGGTTCGCATAATTAATAATAATCAATGAATAAGTTTTCTTATCTAACGCTTTTATAACACTAGAAGTAAGATCATCTGCAGACATCTCAGGTACTAAATCATATGTAGAAACTTTTGGACTAGGGACTAACTCTCTGTCTTCTCCAGATATAAATTAACAGTAGAAACTGTTTTTAAGAAAAACTGTAAAAGCAATTTTAATCACATACAGCTTAATAAGACTTAAAATTATAAATCTCTATCTATTGTATTGGAACTCTTAGTTAAATTGAAAGAATTTTCTCTATTTATTTGATTTAGTGCTATAGTTTCTAATAAAGAAAGAATAATTAGGTTTAAACTTATTAAACTTCATTTCCTAAAACTTAATAAAATCTTTTAAAATAATTAGTGGTACTTTAAACCATATTTCTTAAAATATTATTAATGATTATTAAAATTTAATAATACTATAATAATAAAACTATTAGTTATATTTACTAAACTAAATTCATAACTATTACATAGAATATATATTCTAAATCTTACGAAATGGTTCTTCTACTCCCCCATTGAAAAAATAAGTTACATGAGCATACTTTTCTGTCTCCGCTATACGAAACTGCTTTAATCTATTTTTTGAAATAATCTCACCTAAAAAATTATTAACAGAATTAGGTTCAAAAATTTCATAGACAGATAAAGAATTATCATACTTCGTAAATGTTAAAATATTTAAATCAACTATCTTATTTCTAATAAAACCCTTAAAATCGTCTTTAACTAAAGCTTGAAGTAACTGGCGCATCCTATCAGATCGATAATTAAAAAATAAAATACTATCATGAGACTTAATATTACCTTTAGATATGCGAGTTGGTACTATAAATTCATCAGAGAATGAATTATTGTATTGATCTTGAATAAAATTAATTGGATTTAAAGGAGAGATACTATGATTATTAATTAAAATATTATACGCTTTTTCAATTCTAGACCACCTCGAATCTCTATCCATAGCATAATATCTACCCATAATAGTAGCAATTCTAATATTAGAAATCTTTTCTATATATACAGATATTTGTTTTATAAAATCAATACCAGAATATGGATTAGTATCTCTACCATCAGTAATTACATGTATATATATATTATTTATAGACTTATCCTTAAGAAAATTAATTAAGTCTAAAAGATGATTAATATGAGAATGAACACCGCCGTCTGAACATAAACCAATTAAATGAAGATCTGTATTTGTAGTTTCTAAATTTAAAATTAACTTAGTCAAACGCAAATTATTAAATAAAGATTTATTGTTAATAGAATCTGAAATTTTTACTAAGTCTTGAGGAATTATTCTACCTCCACCGATGGTTACATGACCAACTTCTGAATTACCCATTTGATTTTCAGGCAATCCAACATGATTCCCAGAAGCATGTAGTAAAGTCATTGGATAACTACTCATTAAACTATCTAAAACAGGAGTAAACGCATTAGCCATTGCATTGCCATGTACTTTATCACTATATCCCCATCCATCTAAATAAAATTAGATTATTGTTGAATACAATTATACTTTTAGGAAACTATACGTGTATTTTATCAATACATATAGCTTAATCAATAAAATTATTTATTATATTAATATAATTTATATATATCTAGATTATTATTATTAAACCTAACTGTATAAGAGGATAAAGACAATAAATTATTCCGTGAATAGAATACACCAGATACTATAATTTTTATCTAGTAGGGTAAATTATTATGTATATAATAAATAGATTATTTTCATAAAAATTATCATAACCTCAGTATATAATAATATAGCATGCTATTGTTTTCTCACTATATGAGAATTAGCTATTAATTAATTAAATTTATATATAATATCGCGCTATAGTTAAAACTGTTGGATAAATTTCTTGTGCTGACATATTCTGATAATATTTAATATTGTCAATTTTTAACTTAATTTTCTAATAAATAAATAAATAAAAATTTTAAATTATTATTTTATCTTAGCATAATCGATAGTATATGTCCAAAGATATATTTCTTTGTTAAAGAAAAAATAATATTTAAATTAATGTTAAAAAAACTTTTATTATAATAAAGAAAAATAGATTTAAAGTATCTCCCCAGGTAGGACTTGAACCTACGACCAATCGGTTAACAGCCGACCGCTCTACCACTGAGCTACTGAGGAATATAAATATATTATATGATAGAAAGGTGCATATATCAATATTGTATAAAAAAATAATTATAAGCTATAATTCATTTAGTGCAGTTACAGCGGATGTGGTGAAATGGCAGACACGCTAGATTTAGGTTCTAGTGAGAATTCTCATGAGGGTTCAAGTCCCTCCATCCGCATATAAATTAATCAATTAAATCAAAATTCACTCTATTTTTAATAGAATATTTTATCATATTATCTTTAATCATCATTAGTCTCAGTAATTCTAATAAATATAAACGAGATTGACTTATATTTAAATTCTGTAACTTTTTTCTAACAACTGCTAATTTAAACTCTTGCTCTAAAGTTAAGTTATTGGACATATAATTATATAAATTCATAAAAATCTAATAATACATTATAAATTAATATACATATTAATAAAAATAGTCTAATAATTTAGGAGAAAATATTTCTAAAAATATAGCTACTGCTTGTTTATCGAGATACAGTAAATAATATCTAGACCAATATGGACCTTGCTTAAAAAAAATTGTTCTGTAATTGTCTGAATATAATAAATGTATTGATATAATATCTTTATAAAAATCTATTCTATTTTCTATAAAATACTTTCCAATAGGTATATTATTAATAATATAATCGATATTATGTATATGTATATTACTAATCCACCAAGAGACTGCATATACTAATTTATCTCCATCTCTATTAATTAAATAAATTTCTCTAATTACATTACAAAATAAATCCTTTTTAGCATTACTACAAGAGATATCAGAATTAAGAGTATATAGAGTTTGTATAGAAGATTGTGTTAATATTTCAAGTTGACGAGTTAAAGAACCATCACTAACCATTAAAATTGGTAATAAAAGATTATATATAGAATTAGGTTTTAGAATATACATTGTAAAAAAAAAGAAACAAGCTTAATATAATTATTAGGAATAATAATAATAAACTATGTAATAAAATTATATACTAAGAAAATATTTATCACTAGTAAGACAATAAGTTAAATAAACAGGATTGTATATAGTAATTTTTTGCTTAAAAATCATAATAAGTTTTTTTTTTAACTGATTGATTAACCTAGTAACAGCTATTCTACTAGAGCCAATAATATTTGATATATCTAAATGAGATATATTAATACTAATAGTAATACCGAAAGGATATACTATACCAAAATTCTTACACATAATCAATAAAAAATTTAAAAATCGATTTTTAAGAGATTTATGATATAGTAAACTAGCAAATAGCTCCATTTGCTCTAATTTTATTCTTAAAGACTCAATCTCTAATATAAATATATCTACATATTTCTTTTTATACTGTAAAAAATCTTCAGTAGATATAATCATTAAATGACTTTCACTAAATGCTTTAGCTTCTAAATAATAATTAAAATTATTTTTAGAAGAAAAAATTATGTTATTTAAGTTTATAAAGCAAAAAGTAACTAACCTATTTGATAAATATCTCTTAGAAATACTTACTGCACCATCAAGTCCAATATAAACTAATGAGACTTTATCAAATAAAATAGTATCACCTCTATCTAACTTAATAATATCATAAGGAAAATTTAAATTCTTTAATACTAAACTCCAATTATTCATTGTATATGATTTATTTTAATAAATTATTTAAACAATATAAGATTATAAATAATAAGGACTTATACTGATGGCTACAATTCAATTTATACCTGGACTGGATGAAGAAGTAATTCCAGATGTTCGCTTAACAAGATCAAGAGATGGTAGCACTGGAACAGCAACATTTAGATTCGCGAACCCAAAAATTTTAGATATTAATACTACTAAAAATGGCGAAATAACAGGAATGTATTTAATAGATGAAGAAGGAGAACTAGTTACTAGAGACGTTAGTGCAAGATTTATTAACGGCAAACCTCAAGCTATTGAAGCAGTATATGTAATTAAAAATCCAGAAGATTGGGATAGATTTATGAGATTTATGGAACGCTATGCAAATAATAATAACTTAACTTTTACAAAAGCTAATTAATTTGTTCCCCCGTCTAAGATGAGGGGAATATTAACATTTAGTAAAACTATTCTATTCGTTCATATTTCTATAAGTTGCAACTGCTGAAGGTGAAACCCGATTTAAATATCTAAATATCCAATATTTAAAAATTGTATCTAAAATTACAGGGAACGTAGATATAAACAAAAAAATAAAATCACGGCTTTCTGGTAAACCAAAATGACGTAAAATACTTTCAATGATAACTTCCCAACCATGAGGAGAATGAAAACCAACAAATATATCAGTAAATAAAATAATTAAAAAAGCTTTAGCTGTATCACTTAATCCATAAATAATTTCATTGATGAAAGATTTTAAAATAGAAATTTGTTTTTTTCCAATAACTATTAAAAATACAAAACTAATAATTGAACAAGTTTCAGATAAAATATTTTTGATGGCATTAGCACTTTCATTAGAATATTGTTGGGCTAATTCTATTGCTTTAATTTTAATTTGCTGATTAATAATTTTATAATCAACATCATTCTTATCTCCTATTAAAATTTCAAAATGAATTTTCTCTTCAAATTGTTCTAATTCAGCAAAAGCACGTTCTTCTTGAGAAGAATTTAAAAAAATATTAGGTTTATAATGATTCCAGCAATAATCGACACAAGGTCCAACAATTAAGCTCTTAGATAATTGACCTATTAAAATAGGAACTACAATTAAAACTAAAAGGTATTTAGTTGAAGCAACTGTTAGATAACGAGATATTCTAAATTCTTCTACACTTTCTATCTCTGCATTAGGATCTAACTCTTGTTTGAATTTGTTAAAAATTTTTGTGATTGATCGAGGAATAGGACCTAATTTATCAAAACTAGACTTATTCAGCTCCTCTAAATTCCAATATCTCATTTTTGCTTCTATCCTTAAATTAGTTAATAATTAAAAAACTAATAATTATAAATCATAAAATATATTATACATTTTAATAATATATTTTATCCTGTATTTATATTGAAATAAATACAGGATAAAAGTATGAATATAAAAAAATAATAATATTTAACTAAAAATCGATAGAATTATATTTTATCACTATAATGATCTATATATTTAATCAGGTCTAGCATCTGCATCTATGACCGTATTATCATCAGCAGAAGAAGTTTGATTACCTGATTCACTAGCATTTTGATCTTTATTTTGAGAATATATATTTTGACCAACTTTCATTAGAGCTTCTTGTAACTGTTTATTTAAAGAAGTCATATCTGTATAATTTTCTTTATTGATCGCTTCTCTTAATTTTTCTATTAAAGATTCTATATTGATTTTATCTGTATTATCAATTTTATCTTTTAATTCACTTAATTGTTTCTCAGATTGAAAACACAAAGACTCAGACTGATTTTTTAAATCAATTTTCTCTCTTTTTTCTTTATCAAATGTAGAATTTTCTTCTGCTTCTTTGACCATACGATCAACTTCTTCTTTTGGTAAAGTAGAAGCTCCAGTTATTGTAATAGATTGTTCTTTACCACTACCCTTATCTTTTGCTTTTACAGATAAAATTCCATTAGCATCGATATCGAAAGTGACTTCAATTTGAGGTATACCTCTAGGAGCTGGTAGAATACCATCCAAACGAAAAGTTCCTAAGCTTTTATTATCTTTAGTTAATTCTCGCTCACCTTGTAGAACATGTATTTCTACATTAGGTTGGTTATCAACTGCTGTCGAAAATATTTCAGATTTTTTAGTTGGTATTGTTGTATTACGAGGAATAATTTTTGTCATTACTCCTCCTAAAGTTTCAACACCTAAAGATAACGGGGTTACATCCAATAATAAAATATCTTTTACTTCGCCAGCTAACACACCTGCCTGAACAGCAGCTCCAACAGCTACTACCTCATCTGGATTAACACTTTGATTGGGCTGCTTATTTAAAATTTTTGTAACTAGAGATTGAACGGCAGGTATCCGTGTAGAACCCCCAACTAGAACAACTTCATCAAGTTTATCAATACTTAAATCTGCATCTTTTAAAGCATTATTAACGGGTATTGTACAACGATCAATTAAATCAGATGTTAATTCTTCAAACCTAACTCTAGTAATAGTCTTTTCTAAATGTTTTGGCCCTGTATTAGTAGCTGTAATAAATGGTAAATTTATATCAGTTTGTGTAAGAGTAGATAATTCTACTTTTGCCTTTTCAGCTGCTTCAGTTAACCTTTGTAACGCTTGTCTATCTTTTATAAATAGAAATTAATAAATTTCTTTTAGAAAAACTGTACATGCACTTTTCAATGCATACAGCTTACAATCATAACAATATAATAATTTATTGTAATTAATTCTTTTATTACTTAACTTGAAAAAAAATATTTATATAATACAATAAAGAATTTCGTACCTTTTAATTTTAAATGAAAATGTTTAAACGTTTTTATATATTTATTAAATAAATAGTGTTCTTAGAATTTAATATTATTAATGTTTATTTTTTATATTAGAAGTGAAGATAAAAGATAATAAAGTATTACAATTCTAAACACTAGAACTCTATTTATTATTAATTCTGAATAACTTAAGACTAAATTAATTACTTAATTTACACTTAAAAATTTTTAGTTATAAAACTATATATAGACGTCGTTTCGCAAACTTAAATCAATATTTTCTGTATTTTGAAAATCTTTTAAGAGCCACTCTACTATTTTTTTATCAAAGTCATCTCCACCTAAATGAGTATCTCCTGAGGTTGATAATACTTCAAATACTCCATCTCCAACTTCTAAAATAGAAACATCATTAGCCTAAGAATTAACAATATTTGGCTCAAAAAGACATACGTAGCAATCTACTTGCTATATATCTTTATAATATTAAGTATATTTATTTTATATTTTATTTATAATGAAGATTTTCTACGTTTTCTCCAATATATATAATCACCATCATATGGAGATTTATTAGGAGAAACTGCAATATAATTGCATTGAGGAATCCATTGCATCCTAGGTAAGAATACTTTATAGGATGAATCTGTATCTAAGCTCGTCAATACCCAGGACGAATTATATACATTATTAAAAATATAATAATTATAATTGTCTGGGAAATATTTCTTTTTTAGCCAATCTCTACTTTTATTACTATGTCTTCTCGCAATTAAAGATTTAATCTGAGAAAATAATACTCTATCCATATTTTTAAAAGTCAATTGAGAATCACAAGTATTATAATAAATACCCCACTTAATCAATCTAGAACTAAGTTTTTTAATTAATTGTTCAATTGAATTCGATTTAAAATTTTGAATAAGTTCTCTATTACCTTGAATATATAGTTTTATAGACTGTATACAAGGAGTAATTATACACTTAGAAATTTGTTGATTATTTGAATCATAATAAAACAAAGTACGAATATTGTAACCAAGAAAATCGAATCCATTTGTAGTATGATAAATTTCTATTAGAATATTATGTGTAGAATTACTTAAGTAAGTTATGTAAGATTTTATATCTTTAATAGCTTGAACAACTAATGTTTTTTTGTAATTCATAATTAAAATTATATGACTATATCTAATTAAAAAAATATTCTTTAATAATAAAGGATTTAATTGTAAGTAACTATGTATATCATAAAAAATAATATTGATTAATAAAGGACTTAAAATAGAGATACAATTTAAATCAATTTTAGGTAACTCAAAAGTTTGTGCATATGAATAATACTCTTTTAGAATTCCTAATTGTAACCAATTTTCTAAATTTAATTGAATTATAGGAATACTATCTATTCGATGTAACAAAAATGAATTATTTACCTCTAATAAATTATTTAATAAATTAATAATAGTCACATAACTAGGATAATTTTTTAAATAATCTGAAATTAATTTAATAATATCTTTAGTACTTTTTCCAGGTCGATAGCCATAACTACTAATTTCGAATTTAGCCTCCCACTCTGGCTCAAGTACTAACTTAACCATCATTTGTTTCGATAAATCTATTATTAAGTCTACAATATCAACACTTTGATCTAAATTAATAGAAAAAAAATTTTTTTTATCCCAAACTCTATTTATTATATCTAATCCAGAGTTTAAATTTAAATTAACAGCGAGTATTTTTTTATCTATAGCAATTAAATTCTGTCTTATTTTTTTTTAATAGTAATGTTATCTGTAATAAGCTTTAAAGATAATAATCGTAACTCTAATGCATTAATTAATTGTATTTGTAGTAATTGCTTTTTTTTAACATTATTATATTTAACTGTACTATAAATGTTTTTTTGGTAATTAAAAACATAGTATTGAATTTGCCTCCATGGTAACTCATCCCAAGATACATTTTTTAGTTCACTTAAAGAAAATCTTCTAATCATAAAATAAAATAAATAAATAAATATATTATATTAAATACTACAAATCTATATACTTAAAGTTATACAATAAAAATTATTATTTGCTATATAGCAACGTAGTTGAAATAGTAGCGAATTAATAAAAATCAGCTTGTAACTACGACTAATAATATGTCAATGCAAGAAAAATCAATACGTTAGGAACATTCATAAAAACAACAAAATTAATTAAAACACTTAGTTTAATTAATATTTATATATTATTGTCAAAATTAGTTATAATGATAAGTTATTCCTTTTATTTGTATTAAAATAAAATAATTATAAATATTTTAATGTAACAGAGAATATAAATTTAATAACAAATGATTAAAGTTGAATAGTACAAAAAAACTTAATTCACTTTTCATAAACTTAGCGAATACTTTATAAATATACTAAGCTTAAAGTATAAAATCAATATTTATATTTTCAGAATAATTTACTATTCTCTATAACTTCAGATCATTATATTAATTAAAATCGATAGGTTTAATTTATTATCTCTATAAAATGCTTATGATAATTTTTACTATAATAAATATGCCATTATATTTTTTCTTTGGTGTAGCAATATAATTGTAGAACTTTAATAATAGACAAAATTAATTATAATATGAAGTAAAATACCACCACCTAAATCAAATACTAAAATTGTTTCATTATTTTTCTTATCTAAACCATAAGATAAAGATGCTGCTGTGGGTAAGAATTGACTTAATATTATCCTTCTTGCAAAACTTTACGACTAACTTTAATTAGGGAAAGCTTTTAAATATACAATTTATTTAATAGTTGATATAATTGTATTTCAAATTCAGTATTATGTTTAATAATTTTAAAATTTAAGCAGACTAAAAAACTATTTTAAGTAGATATCATGAGCAAAATAAATAATATTTGAAAGTATAAATAACTTTATTGTTTTTTTAATGATATTTAGCCCTAAAAGATAAAATATAATTAAACACTTTAACGATTTTCGCTCATTAATAATTCTTAATACTTAGTAAGATTGGATTAATAATATATTTAATCCTTCTTAGAGAAACCTAACAGAATAATTTTTTATTAGTAGGCTTTGTTTAATTATAGAATATAATGTTCTGATATACCAATATGATAATTTAAGTATTAAATCGACTATAATAATTATAATATTGAGGTAGAATTCTTCTTTGATTACTAATTGGATCTGTATGAAATTTTAATAATATATAAGTCTTAGATAAATGATTATAATATGCTATAACTTTTTTACTATCTACAATCTTGTTCCAATTAATAAACCATTTTTGATATTTTGCTGTTTTATATTTTTTTATAGCATATCTATAAATAATTTCATTAAGTATCCAGTCAATTTCTTTTAAAATTCTAAATGGTACAAAATAGCGATAATACATAGAAAAATTATAAATAATCGGATTCAATTTTTCAATTACATCGTCTTGACGCATCTGAGAATTAGCTCTCCATCTATTTAATTTATCTTTATGATATAAACATTGTTTTATAGAACGAAAATGTTTTTTAATATTTTTACTTGATGGTAAAATTATAATTCTAGACATTTCTAAATTCCAGCTTTTATAATTTTTATATCTTTTAAAATTATATCCAAGAAAGTCAAATCCATTATTAACAGACGATATTGTGAAAATTGAATTATCTAATGGAATATCTATAAGCTCTAAAAAACGTTTTATTGCTATTATAATAGAATTAACTATATCTAAATTATGATTTTCGAGTAAAATTAATATTTGATTAGCACACCGAATAAACTTAAATTCAATATTGCTAAATCTTGAATATTTATCAAATTTATTTTTACAATACCATTCAATAGAATATTCTAATCCGTATAAAATGATATCAGCTATTAAAAAAGCTATATTATTTTGTCCAAACGAATAAATACAAGAGTATTGAAATCTATAATTTAAATTTTTTTCGTAGATTTCTAAATAATCAGCACTTATCCAAGCAGAAAGTTGATTAACAAATAATGGTGAAAATTTAGCTTTTTTTAGAATTGCATAAGTATTTAAGTTTGAAGATAATAAATTAATTTGACAATAGATCGAAGTAGCATCTGTATAGTAAGAATTATTAGCTAAAATGCTATGAGTCTTTACAATTGCCTGCCTAATAAAATTACCGTTTTTAAAACTGTATGAACTTAACTCTAACCGAGCTTCCCATTCTGGTTCTAAAATAACTAGAACTAAATTCTGCAATACTAGATCTTTAAATGTAGCTGTTTTTTTTTTTAGATTACGGTATTTTAAAAAATTAATATAAGATAATTCTGCTAGATTATTGAAATTTAAATATTCAATAGATTTCATTATTGAATATAAGTCATCTAAATGACTGAAATCGTTATTAGAATAAATAAGTTTTTTTAATGAGTAGTATTTAGTAGATTTGCTATTAATTAAAACTTTTTGATAATCATGCAATTCTTTACTATTACCACTTAGAGATGCTTGATAAATTTTTTGTTGCACTCTTTTTACAAAAATGTCTATTTGTCTCCACTTATAGTCTGAAAATTTTATTTCTTTCTTAAATAAACTAATCTGAATAGACTGATTCATATAACTCGTTTTTTTATATATTTACCATATTGTATTAACTCAGAACATTACTAAATAATTAAATAGAATTAAAATATAATCTTCTTTAAACAACCAACTAGAATAAATTTTTTGTTATTACAATAACTTAAAGATTAGATAAATATATAATTATATTAATTTGTCTATAAAGTATTTAAACTAATAAATAGTAATTAAACTATATTTCTATAAATTATCTTACTTTAATTTAGAAAGTTAAAGTAGAATTATTATTCTTTCTAATTATAAAGTAATAACTTAGTAAAGTATTACCTAGACCTGCAATTTTTCCTGCATTTTTTGTGGCTTGTCTTTGGGCATCATTAAAACAAAATAGTATTATAAACTTTTTAAAAACAGATCAAGCCTTATAAAAGGCAATCTAGCTTCAATCTAAACTAATATATAAGTTTAAATTATTAATTTTAAATATCGATTTAATAAATTAGTTTTTTTTAACAATATAAATAAATTTTAGATAACTATTATTAAATAGTAATTCTATATTATAAACAGTAGCATATTAATACTAATAGTAATAAGAATATTGTGAGTAACTAAATTAATTAGAATTATCGTGATTTACTGAATAAATAGTAATTAATATATGCTGAAAATATTAATAATTAATTAAATTAATCGTGTTAATTAGACTAATACGCAAATATGCTGGTACAGTTATTACTGTTTGATTAACAGACTCTCCTAAATATTTGGATGTATCATTAACTAACTTACGTAATAATTACAGTTGATTATATTAATCACTTTAAAAAACTGTAGAGATACTTTTCAATATGTACAGCTTATTTATTATAAAAATATAATAATTTTAAAAAAATCGATTCAGTCTCTATTACAATAATTTATAAATATAGAAATTAGATTTTACAATAATTTTAATGTTTTTTAGATGATATAAATATCAACTTGTAATACAGGTAATTTTAGTGGTTATCTTATTCTAATAATTTATATAAATATTGTTAATAAAGTTAACCTGAGCAGAAATTTCTTCAGGAGCAAAATTTTTATTTAATGCTGGACATTCTATTTTTACGGTATCATTTTGACTAGTAATAACATTATAAGAGACCTGTTTTAGTTCTTCTGATACTTCATCTGATTTTCTTCCTATAAAACGTTTAATTGAATAATAAAATAATTTTATTTTTGTTTTTTTAAGAACCATACAAGATAATTTCTTATCATATAAAATGTAATTTTTTTATGGCTCAGTAATAGTAAGTCAAAAAGAGTTACTAAAAATATTTTTAGTAAATATTCACTTTATAGAATACATAGATTATCTATAAACTATATTTGTTTAAAATATGGGAACAAGGTTAGTTAGGCATTAATTATATTCTTAGTTATATTATTTCAATTTACATCTTAAATAATTGAAAATAATAATTATAAATCGTAAGATTAATAATTATTCAATAAATTTATTCTATTTAAATTATCTTATAACCATTAAAAAAATAAATGTTCTTTAAACTTCTAGCATGCTATTGTCCTCATTCAATGAGTAAGCTATAAAGTGTAACCCATATTTATAAAAGAACATGCGTAATAAACACATGTCACACTTCAAATCCGCACAAATGTATTCTCAGGATTAATCACTGCTTGACGCTTTGCTATTTGTCCTACTAATAAATCTTTGTTTTTTGTATATGCTACTACAGAAGGAGTTGTCCTTAAACCTTCTGAATTAGGAATTACTGTAGGTTTACCACCTTCCATTACTGCGACAACTGAATTTGTTGTAATAAACTAAATATAAAAAAAATATTTTTTTTAAAACTGAACAAAAATAATTATATTTATACAGCTTTTTTATACTATTAAAAACAAAATACTAATCAGTAATTTAATACTCTTCTATAATTAAGTTTTTGAATATCTATTGTAATAAAATTTAGGATTCATGAATAAAAAATCTAGATAGTTTTTTTTAAATCATTAACTTTAAGTATATATAAAATATTTATATTAAAATATTTTATCTATTTTAAAACCATATTTTATAAAATTTTAGTATATCAAATAAAATAGAACTTTTATATTAATACACAACGAATATTTCAAAATATATACATCAACCCTAAATCTATACCAACTACTTTACCCATCGTATAATCCTCAATATTAAAGTTTATTCTGTTAAATATTATTATTTAATTAGCTAAAGTAGTAGAAATATACTTAGCATAATAAGAATATTGCACACTCTAAGAAAAAATGTAAATAAGTAATTGCCGAAATTAAAGAAAAATTAAAATTAAAAAAATATTAATAACACTATAGTAATTATTTAAATTCATGTTTACAATCAATAATATCATAATTCAATTATTAGATTAATAATCTTACAGTCAAAAATTTAATATAAATCAACCACAAATTTAATAATAAATCTTATATTTTTTACGCTACTTCATAAGAAATGTAGCGTAAAAAATATAAGATTTATTAAAGGGATGAACCTACTCCAGAATAAGAACCATAAATAAAAATACCTAAAACAGTTAGCACTAAAATGCCGCCAAAAGTTGCTACAAGCCAAAGTGGAATTCTGCCAGTGCTAGCCATATTACTAAGCCTCCTTGTTTAAATTATAATTTAACTTAATCGAATGAATTATTAATTGAAAAAATAACTCGAAAAAAGAACAGCTAAAACAAAGATTAAAAGTAAACCCCAATATAAAGATGGTCTATTTAACTCTACGGGTAGTTTATTCGGATTAGGATCAGTCATTAAATATATCTCCTTAAGTTATCTCTGAATAAATTGCATCGATGTAATAGCACCAAGAAAAAAAACAGTAGGGATAGCTATACCATGAATTGCTAGCCATCTAAAAGTAAAAATTGGATAAGAAATACTTCTATTCACACTTTTATTCATCTTGACAATACCTTTTTTTATATTTGATTATAAACCTTTTGTTAAATCTTCTAACTCTTGTTTAGCACTATATCTATCATTAACAAGAGGTACTTGCTGACGATCTTGTGTAAAATATTCATTAGGTCTTGGTGTACCAAAAACATCATAAGCTAAACCAGTACTTACAAATAACCAACCAGCTACAAATAAAGCAGGAATAGTAATACTATGTATAATCCAATAACGTATACTTGTTATGATATCAGAAAAAGGGCGTTCTCCAGTTGATCCTCCAGACATAATATATATCTCCTAGCAAAATTAATCAAAAATTTTAGATATATAATAATTTAAACTTAAACTTGCGTTTTTTATAAATTATTACAAAAATAATTATAGCTGATATCAAATATACAAAATAATAATATCTTCCGTTTTTTTATTATGATTATATATCATAACATTATTATTGTTATTATTGACTACTATAATTATAAAACGATAGAACGTTATTCTGACTATTCAAAAAAAATTTTTAATATTTCAAAATTAAAAAAGGATTTAAAATAGTAATATAATAAAATATATATAAAAAAAGTATAGAAAGAATACAATGTAATATTTCTTAAAAAAAAAAACAAACAATTATTATATTATAGAATAATAATAAGTAACCCAATCAATAAATATAATTTTAACTACTAAAATTAATTTAATACCTTAAAATATATTTATTAATTGTAATTACAATATCAGATTTTCCAAACCTAAGGAGATATAACTCATGCTAGACGCATTTGCAAAGGTTGTTGCACAAGCTGACGCTAGAGGAGAATTTTTAAGCAATACTCAAATTGATGCACTTTCTGAAATGGTTGCAGATGGTAATAAAAGATTAGATGCAGTAACAAGAATTACATCTAATGCTTCTTCTATCGTAACTAACGCTGCAAGAGCTTTATTCGCTGAGCAACCACAATTAATTCAACCAAACGGCAATGCTTACACTAATAGAAGAATGGCTGCTTGTTTAAGAGATATGGAAATCATTCTAAGATATGTTAGTTATGCTTTAATCGCTGGTGATTCTAGCGTACTTGATGACAGATGCTTAAATGGATTAAAAGAAACTTATCAAGCATTAGGTGTACCAAGTGCATCTGTAGCTGTTGGTGTTCAAAAAATGAAAGAATCATCTGTAGCATTAGCTAACGATCCAAGCGGTATTACATCAGGTGATTGTAGTTCTATAATAGCAGAACTTGCTAGCTACTTTGATAGAGCTGCTGCTGCTGTTTAATTGAATATAGTAAAGTAAGAAATCAGTTAACTTAAAAATTAATTACATTTATATAAGGATATTATATGAAAACTCCAATTACTGAAGCAATTGCATCTGCTGATAGTCAAGGCCGTTTTCTAAGCAACGCAGAACTACAAGCTGTTAACGGACGTTACCAAAGAGCAGCAGCAGGATTAAGTGCTGCACGTGTTCTTACAAGCAGTGCTCAACAGTTAATTACAGGTGCTGCGCAAGCTGTGTATACTAAATTTCCATACACAACTCAAATGCCAGGTAACCAATATGCGTCTAGCTCAACAGGAAAAGCAAAATGTGCTAGAGATATTGGATACTATTTAAGAATGGTAACTTACTGCCTAGTAGTATGTGGAACTGGACCTATGGATGAGTACTTAGTTGCTGGTTTAGAGGAGATTAACCGCTCTTTTGATCTATCTCCAAGCTGGTATGTTGAAGCTTTACAAAATATTAAAGCTAACCATGGTTTAAGTGGACAAGCTGCTACTGAAACTAACTTATATATTGATTATGCTATCAACACTTTAAGTTAATAATAAATAGAATAATCTAGTTAAGTATTAAAATACTTAACTAGATTATTCTATTTAAAGTATAAAAAGTATATTTAAGGAGAGATGGCTGAGCGGTTTAAGGCGCAGCATTGGAAATGCTGTTTAAGTATTGCTTACCGAGGGTTCGAATCCCTCTCTCTCCTATACTTAGTCAACTAACCTATCTGATCTTGTTCTATGTATATAAATAAAAGAGCCATAGTAATAGCAGGAAAAATAAGACCAACTAAAGGAACTAAAATAGAGGGTAAATAAGTAGCATTCATAATAGGATTATCTGTTTATCAATTAATTTATTCAAGTTATAAATAATATAATAATAAATAAAAGTTCATATGAGAAAAATTTTTGACTATTTTTAATTAAAATAAATATATTTTTATGCAGATAATTCTAAATCAAACCAAAATGTAGTACCATTATTTAATTCACTAGATAAAAAAATTTGGCTATTATGTTTTTCAACAATATTTTTAACAATAGAAAGTCCTAAGCCAGTGCCTTCTAAAGTATGTATATAATTTTCAAGTCTAAAAAAACGATCAAAAATTTTTGTGCGATTACTACTATTTATACCGATACCAGTATCAGTTACTTCTATCCGTATTATTTTTTTTGAATTTAACGATAGATGACTAAATAAAAAATTTTGATTAATATAGAAAAATCTTATAACTAAATAACCACTAGAATAGGTAAATTTAATAGAATTAGTAATTAAATTTATAAGAATCTGTAAAATTAGATCATAATTACCATATAAATTTGTAACTTCTTTTTCTAATTCTATTAAACAAATAATATTTTTTTCTTTTAAAGTAATTTTATATAATCTATTAATTTGATCAATTAATATATAAATATTAAATAAAATAAATTCATACTGTCGATCTGATTCTAATCGAGATAAATCTAGAATATGGTTAACTAGTCGACTCAATCTTTTAGTTTCTTGATTAGCTGTATATAAAAATTCTAACTTTTGATTATTACTTAAAGTATCATTATATTCATAAAGAGTTTCTAAAAATGATAATATATTAAATAAGGGTGTTCTAAGTTCATGTGATACATTAGCAATAAATTTACTTTTTGCCTCGTTTAAATCTACTTCTTTTGTAATATCTTGAATAGTCATTACTATTCCTCTAATACTATCGGTACTATAATCACAAACAGGAGCTAAAAATATTCGGATAAATTTTTGGTTAAATCGTATAGACTCAATACAAAAATTATTATGATCATAATTTAGTGTTTCCTGCTTATGTAACTTAATTATTTGTTTCATAACAAATAATACTTGATCACTGATTTCTAAAGGAAAACAGTCTGTAAATTTTTTACCAATAATAGTTTCATTCAGATTTAAATTTAAAGCTTTTAGAGCATTAGAATTAATAAGAATAATAAATAAATTAATATCCAATAATATAGCTCCATCTGCAATTCTTGAAATTAAAATTTCTAACTTAGCTTTTTCTGCAGTTAAACGATCTAAATTCTGTTCATCATATTTCTCTAAACGCTCTGCCATTTCATTAAAACTATATATTAATTCACCAAGCTCACCACCAAATGGTAGATTAATACGTTGAGAAAAATTACCGAGAGATATATTTTTAACACCTACTAATAATTCATTTAAAGGCTGAGCTATAGATAAAGTAGAATACTATTCCCCTTAAAAACTACACATGCATATTATATATTCATGTAGCTTAAAAAAATAAAAATAATTTTAATATATGAAATTAATTCTCTTTAATATAAATTAGTTATAAATATTGATTTAATAGAAATTAGGTAAAATTAATTTAGTTGAATTATATAATTTCCCATAATAGAATATATATATTTTTGATTACTACATTAAGCATATAATTATTACTTATTCAATTTTTCACCATATTCTAAAATTCTACTAATATGCGATTTAATAAAATTCATAAAATCAACAAAATTTTTTACTAATACACACTAAGAGCATTAAAAACTACTCCAGAAATAATAATTATCCAAATAGAAAAAAAAACTAAAATACTAATTTTAATCGTGACTTCGGAAGAATCAATTACAGTAGGATTTGGATTCAAACCAAGAATAAGACATCCAATATGATTAGTATTAATATATAAATCTACTAACACATTAGTAACTCTAAAAATATTATTAACATCTTTTTTACTAGTATATATAAAATATTCCCAGTTAGAGTTATAATGCCGTGAAGAACTAAAATCGTTAATTAATCTTATGAAATCAATTTTTTTTTTGCTTATTTTAGGAATGCTATAGTATATTTCTTCTTCTTCATCTAAATAGATTATATATCTAATACTAGAAGTACTAGAACAGAAACGCTGAGATACACTAATAAGAGTATCATATTTACCTTCTTGTATTAAGGGTGTAACATTACTAGCTAACAATAAACTTATATCTTCAACAAAACGATTGTCAGTAATTAAAGCTTCTTCTCTTATGCTACTAATAGACCAATAACTTAAAATACTCATAAGTAGTGAAACTAATAAAGTAGCAATAATAATTAACTTAAATTTCAATGTTTCATTCTTCCACCAACTTTTTATCGATTTAAGTATCATACAAGCTCTGTATTAAGTTAGAATCTAAGAATATTTAAATATTTACTAAATCGATACAATAAAATTAACAAACAAATAGATAGACTAGTCTATAATATATTATTATTGAACAACATATAATAATTATATCCTTAATTATTTTTCATACTATAATATAGAATGTTAGCTTATATCTACAGTTATAGAAGCTATCAAAATAATATTAACTAATTCTAGCTAAAATATTATCTAAATTTTTATCATAACATAGTATTATATTTTAATTATCTAAAAACTAAAACTGGGGTGGGAGGATTCGAACCTGCGATGGCGGAGTCAAAGTCCGCTGCCTTACCGCTTGGCGACACCCCAATATTTTTGGCTTAGCTCCAATCATACTAAAAAAGTTTATATTTATTGTCAATACTTTTAAGGATATTTCTATAAATTAGATTACATAAATTCTGAAATAATAAAAATATAAAGAAGTTATACTAATACAAACTTTAACATTATGTATACAAAATATATAATATATTAACCAAAAGCTACAGTTATGTTATTATTGATTATTATCAAAGGTAATTAATTTTTATTCATAATTAATTAATTCAAATATGTTTGAACGCTTTACAGAAAAAGCAATAAAAGTAATAATGCTAGCCCAAGAAGAAGCTCGCAGACTAGGTCATAATTTTGTAGGAACTGAACAAATTTTATTAGGTCTAATCGGAGAAGGAACAGGAATTGCTGCTCAAGTACTTAAATCAATGAATATCAACTTAAAAGATGCTCGGATAGAAGTTGAAAAGATCATAGGTAGAGGATCTGGTTTTGTAGCTGTAGAAATTCCTTTCACACCTAGAGCAAAAAGAGTTTTAGAATTATGAAAAGTTATACTTTAATAATATAACTAAATTTAAAATATTATTATTAAAGAGATCAATCACACAATTAATACATTGTTAAAACTAGAAAAATAATAATTAAAGATTAAAACAGTAAATTAATGCATATAATAAAATAGAATAATAATATAGTTTTATAACGTGATTTTTTATACTTATATAAATTTTATGCAATGATACAAAATTTAATTTAGTGCAAATCAGACAATGTATTTATTTTATTGTAAATCAGTTAAATGCTTTCATAAAATTTAATCAAATAGTAAACACTTATCAAGAAGTATTATGAAAAATTATTGATTAATATAATAATTATAAGCTGTACAATAAGAAATTATTATATACAGTTTTAATGAAAAGAACATTTACTTCTATTTCTAACATTAGAAGAAGCAAGACAACTAGGTCATAATTATATAGGAACTGAGCATCTATTAATGGGCTTAGTTAGAGAAGGCGAAGGAGTTGCTGCTCGTGTACTAGAGAATTTAGGTGTAGATGTTGCTTCTATTAGAGCGGAAGTTATACAAATGCTTGGAGAAAACTCTGATTCATCAACAAGTAGTAGTACTAATTCTACAACTAGAAGTAAAACTCCTACTCTTGAAGAATTTGGCTCTAATTTAACACAATTAGCTATAGAAGGATCCCTAGATCCAGTAGTAGGAAGACAAAAAGAAATTGAGCGTGTAATTCAAATTTTAGGAAGACGAACAAAAAATAATCCTGTTCTCATCGGTGAGCCTGGTGTAGGTAAAACTGCAATAGCAGAAGGCTTAGCACAAAAAATAATTACAAGAGATGTACCACCAATTTTAGAAGATAAACTAGTAATTACATTAGATGTAGGATTGCTAGTAGCTGGTACAAAATATAGAGGAGAATTCGAAGAAAGATTAAAAAGAATTATGGATGAAATTAAATCAGCAGACAATATAATTCTAGGTTCAAATTTATTAAATATATAAAATACTTTATAATTATAAAAAATTAGCAATAATTTAAATATAAATAGATTAGATCTATTATCTATATAATAAAAAATTAATTTAATATATAAACAATATTAGAATTTTATATATTTTTTTATTGATCTAATACGAAACAAAAAAATAATAGTACAATATAACCATACAGATAATTAATTTACAAAATAATAACAATACAATCTAGAATTGGAAAACAAAACTATGTAAATGAAAAAATGGTATTTCAAAATTAATAGTAAAATTATAAGGTAAAATATAAAATCGATATTATTGACATTTACTAATAATAAGAAAAGATTCAAAGAGTAGCATATCATTATAGAATATAATAATAAATTTTAATATAAAATATAAGATAGTATACAAAAATATTAGATTTATAATATTAATCCAATGCCGTGTGATAACAAGTATCACGCACGGTATAGATTAAAGAATTCAATAATATTCTATTAAAATTAATCGATGAAGTGCACACAATTATAGGAGCAGGTGCAGCGGAAGGAGCTATAGATGCAGCTAATTTATTAAAGCCTGCTCTAGCTCGTGGAGACTTACAATGTATTGGAGCAACTACTGTAGAAGAATATAGAAAACATATAGAAAAAGATCCTGCTCTAGAACGCAGATTTCAACCAGTTATGGTTGGTGAGCCTTCAATAGAAGAAACAATTGAGATTCTATTTGGCTTAAGAGATCGCTATGAGCAACACCACCAATTAAAAATAGAAGATAATGCTCTAGCTGCTGCTGCAAAATATTCTAGCCAATATATATCTGATCGTTTTTTACCAGATAAAGCTATTGACTTAGTAGACGAAGCAGGATCTAGAGTTCGTTTATTAAATTCACAACTACCACCAGCAGCTAGAGAATTAGATAAAGAATTAAGAAATGTTCTTAAAACAAAGGATGAAGCTATTAGATCACAAAAATATGAAAAAGCTGAACAATATAGAATTAGAGAGATGGAAATAAAGGCTCAAATTGCTGCAATAGCACAAAATAAAAAAAATGAGCCTTCTCCTAGCATAGAAGATCCAAGAGTAACAGAAGAAGATATAGCTCAAATCGTTGCTGCTTGGACAGGAATACCTGTAACTAAACTGACAAAAAGCGAATCAGAAAAACTAATGCATATGGAAGATACATTACATAAACGTATTATCGGCCAAGAAGAAGCTGTAGCTGCAGTTTCTAGAGCAATCAGGCGAGCAAGAGTAGGTCTAAAAAATCCAAATCGTCCAATTGCTAGTTTTATATTTTCTGGTCCTACCGGTGTAGGTAAAACAGAGTTGACTAAAGCCTTAGCTTCTTATTTTTTTGGTTCAGAAGAAGCAATGATTAGATTAGATATGTCTGAATATATGGAAAGACATACTGTATCAAAAATTATTGGTTCTCCTCCAGGTTATGTTGGATATAGTGAAGGAGGATATTTAACAGAAGCTGTGAGAAAAAGACCGTATACAGTTATTTTATTTGATGAAATAGAGAAAGCACATCCAGACATTTTTAACTTACTTTTACAAATTTTAGAAGATGGAAGATTAACAGATGCTAAAGGACGTACTATAAGCTTTAAGAATACACTATTAATTATGACTTCTAATATAGGATCAAAAGTTATTGAAAAAGGAGGTGGAAGTCTAGGTTTTGAACTTTCAGATAACGAGACAGAAAGTCAATACACGAAAATTCGATCACTCGTTAATGAAGAACTAAAACAATATTTTCGACCTGAATTCTTAAATAGAATAGATGAAATTATTGTATTCCGTCAATTAACTAAAGATGAAGTAAGAGAAATTGCAGATTTAATGTTAAATGAAGTTTTCAATAGACTAAAAGAAAAAGGTATTCAATTAGAAGTTACAGAAAGATTTAAGAATAAACTAGTTGATGAAGGATATAATCCAAGCTATGGAGCTCGACCATTAAGACGAGCAGTCATGAGATTATTAGAAGATAGTTTAGCAGAAGAGGTATTATCTGAAAAAATCACAGGAGGAGATAGCGCAGTAGTAGATATAAATGAAGACGGGCAAGTAAAAGTTTTATTAGGAGAAAAACTACAAGCAATAATATAGAAAATAAAATTAAATTAAATTAAATTAATTAATCTAAGGAATCAAATATGCAGGATGCAATTACTTCTATTGTGAATAAATACGATCTAACTGGTAAATATCTAGATAAAATAGCTATTAACGAAATATCTAATTATTTCCAAACAGGAATAGAGCGTATTCAACTAACTAAATTAATTAATGAAAAGACATCTTTTTTTATAAAAGAAGCTAGTGCTCAATTATTTAGTGAAGAACCAGAACTAATAAGACCAAGTGGAAATGCATATACAACTAGAAGATATGCAGCTTGTTTAAGAGATTTAGAATACTATCTAAGATATGCTACTTATGCTTTAATTGCAGGCAATAACAATATATTAGATGAACGAGTATTAGATGGTTTGAAAGATACATATAATTCATTATGTGTGCCAATAGCTCCAACAGTTAAAGGTATTCAATTATTAAAAGAAGTAATAATTAATAATTTACAAATTACAGATTTAGATTCGAAAAACTTAATATGTGCTCCATTTGATCATATGATCAGATCTTTAGGAGAAAATAATATTTAATATTAATTTTTAACTTATATAAATATAATAGTAAAAACTATTTTAAATGACAATTAATATTAATATAAAAAAATGGCAAATAGAAAATCTAATTATTAGTTTAAAAATATGGTTAATACAATAAAAATTTTATTTAGCGATTAAAGTAATAAGTAAACAGGATAATAATAATAATAATATAATTTACGTATAAAATACAGTGATTTTTTACCATAGAAACTAAGTATAAAGAAATCAATAAAATTTAAATCTAAAAAATATTACCTTAATTGAATTATAAAGAGAATTAGTCAAAAAATAGAAAAAAGAATAACTAAATATTTATAGAATAATTAAAATGTAATGTTTTCACAATAGTTATAGTTTTATTTTTTAATATAATAAAAAATTATATTTAGAGCTTTATAAATTGTAAAATCTACATCAAGTTCTAATGAGAATTAATGAAAGTTTAACTACTCTAATATCTTATCCTTTAAGCCAACTAGCTTTTAATATTGTTTTTTTACTAATAGGTTTTTTTGCTGCTACAGTTTTAGCTACTTTAACAGGTCAAACTGGAGATTGGGGAATTGTTGCTGGAGGCAGAAATAAATTAAATAAGGCTATAGTAATAGTATAAATTAGTTAAGATAAAATTTATTATATTAAAACTATCTTTATAAGATAAAATAAAAAATCACTATTGTTTCATAGTTATTAATATTATTTTAAGATAGAATAAAGTATCTAATACTAATTAGCTAAATAATTTCTTTATTAAAATTTACTAATTGAAGTACTATAAATACTTAACTAAAATATTATTTAGATGATCAAGCGATATACAATTAAAAATTGTTCGTAGCGTATTTTAGAGGGTTGTTTGTACAAAATTTAATTAACTACTCTACTTATTGATTGCTAGTTTTGAAATTATCAGTTTAATTACTTATAATAGAAAAAACTATAAAGTAAAAATAATAATTTATATATAAATTATATATTAAATTAATAAAAAAGATATCTAATAAAATAGATTAAATTTTAAACTTATATTTTTCTGTATTATATATTTTTAACATAATCTTAAAATAATAAATTAAATTTAGTATTTTCTTAACTTTATTATGATCATTTAATTCTATAATAATGAACATATAGAAATTATACAGTAATAGTCTCAATTACAAAAATAAATATATATATGTAGAACAGGAATATTTTATAATTTATTATAATAATAAAAATTTTATAGTTCAAATATCATTTTGAATGATAACTATAAGCCGTATATACACAATAGTATTTTTACGGTTTAAATTTAAAAGATTAATAAACTTTAATCAATTTTAGTATAGACAAAACTTATTTGAAGTGACAATTTATAGTATAAATACGATAAAAATAGGCATAATATATGGTTTATTTGTAGATGCATTCAAACTTGGAAGTTAATTAAACGCATCTCATCTTTAAAAAGATGAGATGCGTTTAATTAATATAGATAGATTTAAGTAGTAAATAATCTACTCAATAAAATATCTTCCGGTTCAATCGTAACAAGATCTGATTTTGTTAAAACTTTTCCTTCACTAGCAAATATTCTGTTAGCTTGACGCATCCGACCACGATCTAAAGCATTTCGAATACTTCTAGCATTTGCAAAGTGAGGTTGCTGCGTTCTTATCTGAATATAATCGAATAATACTTTCTCTGCTTCCTCTGTAAGACGATATTGCTGCTCTGCTAGCATCATTTTACCAATTTTTACTAATTCATCTGGTGTATAATCAGGAAAATCGACATGATTAGCAACTCTAGAAGATAAGCCCGGATTAGATTCATAAAATTTATCCATACGATCTTTATATCCAGCAAATATAACTACTAAATCCTTTCTTTGGTTTTCCATCACTTGTAATAAAATTTCTATAGCTTCTGCACCGTAATCACGTTCATTATCAGGTTTATAAAGATAATAAGCTTCATCAATAAATAATACTCCTCCCATAGCCTGTTTTAAAACTTCTTTAGTCTTAGGCGCAGTATGGCCAATATACTGACCAACTAAATCATCTCTTGTAACAGTTAAAAGATGACCTTTCTCAATGTAACCTAGTCGATGTAGGATATCTGCCATCTTAAGAGCTACTGTAGTTTTACCTGTTCCAGGACTACCAGTAAAAGACATATGTAAACCTGGGCTTCCTGCTATTAATCCTAAACCTGTACGGAGCCTATCTATTAATAATAAAGCAGCTATTTCTCTAATTCTTGTTTTTACAGGTATTAATCCAATCAATTCTTCATCTAACTGATCTAAAACATCTTGAATTTGAGTTTTTGAATACTCTTCTCGTAAATTTACGAGAGTATCATTAGAAAAATTTTTAAAATTCATAGTATAAAAAAATTGAATCAAATATATATTTATAGAGTCTAATAAAGAAAGATTCAAAGTGAAATATTTCACTTTGAATCTTATCTACAGAATACTAAGAAGAATTAGTATCTAGATCCCTCTGGCTTATCACAAGCATAGCTAGTAATAGTATAACGGATGTTACGTCCATCTACTTCTTGACGATCAAGCTTAAAGCCTGGTTCTGATGCAGGTCTACTAATGATAAAAGATAAAGAACAACTTTCAACACCTCTAGTATTATCAAAAGCATTAACTTTAATATAACAATTAGTTTTTGCTTTACGGCATGCATCAATTTCAAATTTCACTGCTGCAGGATCTTTAACGTCAAATAAAGGTAATCCCCATAATTCCCAGAAAGCGTTTCTCGGATGTGGATCTTCAGTATATTCTACGTTTAATGCCCAACCTTTAGAAATAGCATAAGTAATTTGCTTATTAATTTGTTCGTCTGTTAAATCGGGAAGAAAAGAGAATGCTCCTTGTGTTAGTCTCACTATTTATGCTCCTTTTATAATTAAACGTTCGCTGTCGCAGTTGAAACAAAGTCAGCTGTATCAGTAGAAGTATAGTTGAAAGAAATATCTTTCCATAAATCTAAAGCTGTTTGAAGAGGACCACAAGTTTTTGCAGCATCTCTTAAAATTTGAGGACCTTCATTAACATAGTCACGCCCTTCGTTACGAGCTAATACCATACATTCTAATGCAACTCTATTAGCTGTTGCACCAGCTTGAATGCCATCTGGGTGACCGATTGTACCACCACCAAATTGTAATACTACGTCATCACCTAGATATTCAATTAACTGATGCATTTGTCCTGCATGTATACCACCAGAAGCTACTGGCATTAATTTACGTAATGAAGCAAAATCTTGATTAAAGAAAATACCTTTTGGTAGATCAATCTCTAATGTAGGCTCTAATAAAGTATTATAAAAACCTTTGATCATTAAAGGATCACCCTCAAGTTTACCTACTACAGTACCAGCATGAATATGGTCAACACCTGCCATACGCATCCACTTACAGATTACGCGGAAATTCATACCATGATTCTTCTGACGAGAATATGTTGAGTTACCAGCACGGTGTAAGTGAAGAATCATATCATTCTTACGAGCCCATTTAGCCATTGATTGAATTGCAGTATAACCAATTACAAGGTCAATCATAATAATAATACTGCCAACCTCTTTACCAAATTGTGCACGTTCGTACATATCTTCCATTGTACCTGCAGTTACGTTTAGGTAATGACCTTTAACTTCACCTGTTGAAGCACTAGCACGGTTAACACCTTCCATACAGAATAGGTAGCGTTCTCTCCAACGCATAAATGGTTGAGAGTTGATGTTTTCATCGTCTTTTAAGAAATCAAGGCCACCTTTTAAACCTTCATAAACTACTCTACCATAGTTTCTACCAGATAAACCAAGTTTTGGCTTAACAGTAGCACCTAATAAAGGTCGTCCAAAGTTATTCATACGTTCGCGTTCACATATAACACCCGTAGCTGGACCTTGGAAAGTTTTTAAGTAAGCAACTGGTAAACGCATATCTTCTAAACGTAAAGCTTTAACTGCTTTAAATCCAAATACATTACCAATAATAGAAGCTGTTAAATTAGCAATAGAGCCTTCTTCAAATAAATCAATATCGTATGCAATATAAGCAAAATATTGATCTCCAGCATTAGGAACTGCGTCTACACGGAAAGCTTTTGCACGATATAAATCACAAGCTGTTAATAAGTCAGTCCAAACAACTGTCCAAGTTGCTGTAGAAGATTCGCCTGCAACTGCTGCTGCTGCTTCTACTGGATCAACACCTGGTTGAGGAGTAATTCTGAAAAGAGCTAAAACATCAGTGTCTTTAATTGCATAATCAGGATCCCAGTAACCCATTTTAGCATATGGAATTACACCAGATTCATAACGTTCATTTTTAATCCTAGTCCGTTCTTGTACGGATTGAGACATGTATTCCTCCTTAAATTTAAGACATAATTAAAAAAATAACTTTTGCCTTGTAATAAATATCTAAGTATCCATAATTGGTGGTTTTGAAATCTATATTATTTATAGAATTTATTAACCTTAACCTTACTTATTAATTTATCATCATCAGGCTATCAATCAATCAACTGTTTATTTATATTAGTGATAAGTTTTTTTAATGTTAATAATTAATATTACAACTGGATAACATATTTTATTTTTTGACTCATCTTAATATATATTAGCTTAATAGAAAGGAACTTTTAATAATATAAATATGGCTATAACTACTGAAGTTAGCGATTGTCCATTTTAAATATCTTGTTCTGAATAATTAATAGTAATTAAGGTTAAATTAAAATTTAGCTGATTACAAATCTAATACAAAATAATACAAAATTGAGAGAGTCGCAAAATATTATATTATTTAGATAATATTAAATTATAACCTATATTATAAATTACAGAATTAAAAACAAGATGAATTTAAAACTAAATTAGAGAATTAAATATATTCATACTATAAATAGTGGTATATAAGCTATATATACTGCAAAGTATTTTTATAGTTTACAAAAATGCATTATATATCAATTAGATAGATAGCAAATTTTATCTTCTTTTAAAAAAGAAGTTTTAGACAGTTCTGTATTGCGAGTTAATTAAAGAATTAAATATATTTTTATAAAAAAATAGTTAATTATAGCAAATTAATAGATAACTATTATATTGAATTTTAAATAAGGATTGAATAAGATTGTAAAGCTTATATATAGAAATATAATAATTATCAATATTTTTTATTAAATAAAAATTTTAGTTGTTACCGAACTAGTATACTAAACTACAATCTAAACTTTCAATTAATAAAATATTTTTAAGATTAACAATTAAATTTATAGAATCATATTAAAGATCATAAAAACATTAAGTTTATAAATAAGCTTTATGCATAGCAATATGCTTGTAAAATTTAAAAATATAGAAAATAACTATAATTTACCCTGTCTTAGTAGATTTTTGGGCCCCTTGGTGTGGACCTTGTCAAAAATATTATTTATAGGATTAAATAAAAGGTTATAAAATTAAAAAATTTTAAATAAAAGATAAAAAATGGACGCTCAGTCAAAATTCAAGGTAATATAGACTAACTCAAGAAATAACCATAATAAATAATTAAAATAAATACAATAAATATTAATAATAGATTATGAATGTAAAATAATTAAAATATAATAATAATATAAAGTAATATTTTCATAACTTGTAATCTAGAGAAAAGCTTTAAAATAAGTAAACTATTTCATAAAGTTTTTAACGAGAAATTAGTAATAATTTACTCTGAATAGAATGGTTGGACCAGTAGTTGATGAAATTGCTGAAGAATATAGAAATTTGATTAAAGTTGTTGTGCGATCTAATAGATTATCATAATAGCAACTAATAAAAAGCAGCTAGTTTACAAAATTATAAAAAAATCAAGATTAATTTAATAACAGCAATATTTAATTATAAATAAGAAATCAAATATTAAATAATTAAATAATAATCTAATATTTTATCAATATAATAGAGATAATTAAATTAGAAAAAAATGATAAATAATTTTAAATTGTAAAGTTACAATATAAGCTATATGCACATAAAGGTGCTAGTATAAGTTTTAAAACGAGTGATTTAATTAATACTTATTTTATAAAATTAATACAGATAAAAACCCAAGTGTATCAACTGAATATGGTATAAGAAGTATTCCTACTTCAGAAGATAAAAAGATTAAATCAAATTTATAATACTGTAAATTAATTTTCATGAATAATAGAATTAAACTCATAAAATTTATTAACTTTTAATCGTATTTAGGATAGATTAATTAATATATGGTAAATATTTACATGATTATGAAACTCTGATAAGATTAATAGAATTATAGCTTATAAATAATTTTACAATATATTAATTAAAGAATTAAAAAGACAAGATATATAAATTGTGACCTAATTAATAGATATGAAATCAATTTTCTTCATTAAAGCTATATGTATAAAAATATACTCTTATAGTTTTTCTAGAGGTCAAAGTTTTAAAGACCATCTATTATTAATGATTTTTAAAAAAGGACAAAGAGTAGATACAGTAATTGGTGCTGTCCCAAAATCGACTTTAATTAATACTCTTGATAAATATATAAACTAATTAATCAAAATTTACAATGGTCAGAAAATGTTCTATTACTGGTAAAAAGGCTAATAATGGATATCAAGTATCTCACTCTCACATAAGAACAAAAAAATTGCAACAGGTTAATTTACAAATGAAAAGAATTTGGAATCAGAAATTACAATCTTGGCAAAAGATTAAATTATCAACAAAAGCAATTAAAAAACTAATCATTAAATCATAAATAATTTTTTTGTGTAATTTATACAAGATAAAAGTATAAATTACACAAAAAAATTAATAATCATGTTATTATGTAAATCAAGAACAGCTAGTATAGCTCAATTGGCAGAGCTACTGATTTGTAATCAGTGGGTTATGGGTTCAAGTCCCTTTACTAGCTTATCTTATTATATTTCTTGACAATTAATATTCAAGGCGGTATAGCCAAGTGGTAAGGCAAGGGATTGCAAATCCTTTATCCCCCAGTTCGAATCTGGGTGCCGCCTAAAGTATTGGGGATGTGGTGGAATGGTAGACACGACAGACTTAAAATCTGTTGATTTTCAAAGATCGTGAGGGTTCAAGTCCCTCCGTCCCCATTAGATAAGAGTAAAAATTTTAACAACTTTTCTGTTTACAATTCAATATAATAGCGGAGAATGGATTTGAACCATTGGCCTTCGGGTTATGAGCCCGACGAGCTACCAGGCTGCTCTACTCCGCGTATACCTAATAAATACTAACATATTATATTAATATTACAAAACATAGTTGAAAAAAGAGAGAGAAAAATAAATATATATTTCTAATAATAATTTAAATGATATACTAATAAAAGTATTTCTAATTTTATTCAATAGTGGAATAGATGTATTATTAGCAACTAATCTATCTTTTAATAATACTTCTGGTGTTTTTACCCATATTTCCCCATCATACCAACCAGATTCTTCATAATACACTACTGAGTTTAATAATCTTTGAGTAATATAAGACCAAGCTGAATAAAGAAATAATAAAGTAAATATAATAATAGAATCTAGTAATATTAAAATTAAAGACATTAAAGAGAGAGGATGTACTAGTACTAATACATTATAACAAATAATCAATATAAACAAAAAAATCATAAATATAGATATTAGTAATAAAAACTGAAAAAAATACGTATAAGAATAAGTAGGTAATTTAAAAAAGATAGAGTTAATTAAACTTTTATATTCTTCTAATGGTTGTTGTTCAATTGGCACGGGACATAATTTACTATATTTAGACATACTGTATTAAATATAAATATAATTTCAAAAAACCATATTTATATTTAAATTTTTATTATTTAAATACAAATATGGTTATACTATAGACTTAAAAGTTTTTCTTATTAAATTTCATAAGTAGCTTTATCGGTAAACTTTATTTGAGCAGGTTGAGCATTTTTGCCAATAGAATGAGAAACATTATTTACAATAGATCTTCCTTCGTTCGCTTTTTCAGGAAAAACTCCATCTTTAGGATGTAAATACTGTACTTCTCCGTTTGGGAAAATTCTGTAAATTTTATAATCATCAATTTTAAATTTAGTACGTAATTGAGTACCTAACGCTAAGCACTGTTCTTTACGAGCTAAATATAATAAATTTTCTCCAGATAGCATAATTGCTGCACCACCTGTAGGCATCTCAAAAATTTCTTGCGATTTACCAGTCCAAGTAATTGCATATTTTTCTTCAATTTCAGCAGCTCTCAACCAACCACCTGTGCTACCACTAAAAATTGGAGAAGGTGTTTGTAAATTAATACTTTGAGACATATGGCTTAATATTACCTTGTTTTATTTTTGATACTTTAATTATTATCTTAAAGTAAGATAATAATTAAAGTATCAAAAATAAAAAGGATGCAAGAAAGCTTTATATTTAGAATATGAATACTTAAAAAATGACTGCTAAAGAAGTATCTGTACTTATATCTTTAGTTTGTACTAAAAATTCATTTGTGCCGCCTGTACCCTTTCAAATTGTTTTTTCTTTAATACAAAGAATGTTTGACCAAGAACAATACTGAAGAAAAAAGCAATCATTAATTTAATTCTAGTAGGATTCTGTAATACTATTTCCGTTTCTGTCTGACCAAAACCACCTATATTAGGATCTTTAGTTAAAGGTTGATCTGCTATTATTTTTTGACCTTCTTTAACTATTAATTCTAAACCAGCTGGAATTTTTTCTATTAATTCATCACCATTAGTATTTTTAATTGAAATCTCATAATTACCTTTTTCTAGTTTTTGAATGTTTACAATTTCACCAGTATTGACTGCATTATAGATATTATTATTACTTTTCTCACCAGTTGGATATAATTGTCCTCTACCTCTATTACCACCTACATAAATAGGATATTTAATAAAATATACTGATTTATCCTTAGCTGGATCAGGTGCTAAAATAGGAAATATTATCTCATTAGCAGCATTACTTGGCATAGGCCCAACTACTAGAATATTACTATATTGCGTACTATAAGGCTGAATATAAACATTTTTTACCTTCTGCTTTAATTCTTCGTTTAACATATCTTTGGGAGCTAATTTGAAACCTTCAGGTAATATAACAATAGCTCCAATATTCATAACACCTTTACTACCATTAGCTAGTACTTGCTGAGACTTAGTATCTAAAGGTATAGTGACAGTAGCTTCAAAAACTGAATTAGGTAATACAGATTTTGGAAGTTCAATAGATACTGGTTTCTGAGCAAGATGACAATTAGCACACACAATTTTACCAGTTGCTTCTCTAGGATTTTCATATGCTTGTTGAGCAAATATAGGAAAACCAACAGCAATCTGAGGTACAGTAGTAATTATAATTAAAAACAGAAAAAGAACACTAGCATTATTTTTCAATGAGTTGAAAATTTTATTAAAATACATCGCTTTAATTGTTTAATAAGGGATTTGATATTGGTAAATAAATATCTTTTGTTTATTAATAAAATTATAATTCAAGTAATACTAATCAGAAATAAAATAATAATATTAATTAAACAATCAAACAAAAATTATGTTTTCCTTTCTTATATCATCATATCATATTAAATAGATAACTATTACTAATTCAAAAAATATAAATATAATAAGCGTAAATAAAAATATAAATTATTATTTTTTATTCATGAAATGCTGTTGTAAATATTGTAGATAAATAATAAAATAATCTTAGAGCAATTTCCCTATTAATTATTAATAATAGTCAAACTGATTTAATAATTAAATATTAAAGCATATTTATTTATAAATTTATAAAAATGAAAATTTCATGGAATTGGCTCAGAAGCCTAATAAATATTGATAACAATAATCCTTATAATATAGCACATCAAATAACACTAGCAGGTTCTGAAGTAGAGAATATAGAATATGTGAATATTCTAGGTTATAAAGATATAGTATTAGATATAAATTCAACCCCAAATAGAAACGACTTATTAAGTGTTGTAGGTATAGCAAAAGAGATAGGAATACTTATTAATAAAACAGATCAAAATATATTTGAATCAGTCTCAATAAAACAAGATTTTAGTATTCAAAGAGAATACAATAATTTACCTCTATATTATAAAAGCTATATTACTAATTTAGTAATAACAGAATCACCATTATTTATTCAACAGAGACTAATTACATCAGGCATAACACCTGTTAATAATATTGTAGATATTATTAATTATATTAATATTAAATGGGGATGTGGAATAGAAATAATAGATATTTCTTATATAGAAAATCAAGACTTTAATGATTATTATATGAAAGACTTTAGAGAAGTCTACATAGAAAATAATATCAATTTTATAATAGAATCAGATAAAGAGTTATGCTTAAATAAAGGGAATATAATAACAATGTATAAAAATATTCCTGTTTATCTTAGTGGAATTGGAGCAGCCTATAATGTTAAAATAAATAAAAATACAACAAAAATTTACTTACAAAGTATAAATTTTAAATCAGAAGATATTAAAAAGAATAGTTTATCAACAAGTATTCGTACTAATAGTTCAATAAGATATGAAAGAGGAATTAACACTAAAAATTTAAAATTAGCTTTTCTAGAGATATGTAATTTAATTAATAAATATATACCTAATAGTATACAAAATACTATATTTAGTAATGATTTAGAAAATTACTTAACAAAAACAATTAAATTCCATCATAATAGACTACAAAATATTTTAGGAAATATTAAAATAAAAAATAAAACTTATAATCTGGAATCTAATAAAATTATAGAAATATTAAAAAAAGCAAATTTCAAAGTAGAGAATAAAGATTCTTACCTTAATATTCAAGTTCCGTACGATAGATCTCAAGATATTTTAAGAGAAGCAGATATTATCGAAGAAATAGCAAGATTTTACGGCTTTGATAATTTTATTGATTCATTACCTATATTTCAATTTAAGAGAGAATCATCTAATAAACAAATTTTCACTAGACAAGTACATATAAGATTAAAATCATTAGGTTTAACAGAAATAATTAATTACTCTTTAGTAAATAATACATCTAAAGAACAAATACAGTTAAAAAATCCACTTATAAAAGAATATGATGCACTCAGATCTAACTTGTTAGAAGGTTTATTAGAAATTAATAAATATAATTATAGACAAACAGGAGAATTTATACAAGCATTTGAAATTGGTACAATTTTCTATAAAATGAATAGTCAAATATATGAAAAAAATATGCTATCAGGAATTTTAGGAGGAAACTTAATCCGAAATTCATGGTCAGAAAATTTACAAAAACCAACCTGGCATCAATTAAAAGGTAAAATTGAAATCTTACTATCAATCATCCAAAAAACACTAGAATGGGTACCATTACAACAAAGTTTAAATAGTAGTTTATTTAATCCAGCTAAATCGAGTACAATACTAATTAATAAAAAAAGCGTAGGCAACTTTGGAGAGATACATCCAAAATTATTAAAACAATTTGATTTAAATAATATCTTTTTTGCTTTCGAGATTAACTTTGATATATTATATACATTATTTATAGAAGAATCATTAGTACAAAAAAATCAATTTATACCTTATTCTATATATCCTACTATTACAAGAGATATATCAATTATTGCACCGTCTGATATATTTGTACAAACTATTATTGATAATATTAAACAACTTAGCAATTCATCAAAAATTTTACAATATATTCAAATATTTGATGAATATAGTGGTGACAATATACCCAACGGTAGTAGAAGTATTGGTTTAAGACTATTTTATCAATCTAAATATAGAACTTTAACTACAGAAGAAGTAGAAAAATTAAACCGATATATTAAATTTAATATAGAAAAACTTTTACCAATCAATTTAAGATAACTTTAATTAAATACGAATAAAAATGAAAGATGGCAAAACAAATTTGGTATGAAGATTTAGCAAGAAATCAATTAAAAAAGGGTATGCAAATAATTACAGAAGCAGTATCTGTAACACTTGGTCCAAAAGGAAAAAATGTAATTTTAAGTAAAAATAATAGATCTCCAGAAATAGTTAATGATGGAGTAACAATAGCAAAAGAAATAGAAGTAAAAAATCATATAGAAAATACAGGGATTTCATTAATTAGGCAAGCAGTCTCTAAAACTAACGATGTTGCTGGAGATGGAACAACAACTGCTACGGTTTTAGCTTACGCAATAGTATCACAAGGACTTAAAAGCTTACTCTCTAGTTCTAATACTATAGGAATTAAAAAAGGAATAGAAAAAGCTACTTTATTTATTATTCAAAAAATTGCTGATATATCAAAACCAGTTAAACAAATTGAAGAAATTACAGCAGTAGCAACAATTGCTAGTGGTAATAATAAAGAGATCGGTAAAATAATTGCTACTACTATAGAGAAAGTAGGTCGAGAAGGCATTATATCTCTAGAAGAATCTAAGTCAACTAAAACTGAATTAGAAATAATCGAAGGAATGAAATTTGATAAAGGATTTATATCACCTTACTTTATTAGTGATACTGATAAAACAGAAATTATTCAAGATAATACATTTATTCTTTTAACAGATAAAAAAATTACTTTAGTACAACAAGAACTTGTTCCTATACTAGAGAAAATTAGTAAATCTGGCAGACCATTACTAATTATTGCTGAAGATATAGAAAAAGAGGTATTAGCTACTTTAATTATCAACAAACTGAAAGGAAAAATAAATGTAGTGGCTGTAAGAACGCCTGGATTTGGTGATAAAAGAAAAGCAATGCTTGAAGATATAGCTATTTTAACTAAAGGACAAATTATTACAGAAGATTTAGGACTAGATTTTAGCCAACTACAATTAAGTATGTTAGGACAAGCAAGAAAAGTAATCGTTAATAGAGATTCTACTACAATAATATCAGAAGGTAATGAGAAAGCAATTACTAATAGATGTAATCAATTAAGACGACAGATTGAAATAAGTGATAGTAGCTATACAAAAGAAACATTACAATATAGATTAGCTAAATTAACAGGAAGCGTAGGCATCATTAAAGTAGGTGCAGCGACAGAAATTGAAATGAAAGAAAAAAAATTAAGACTTGAAGATGCTATAAATGCGACTAGAGCAGCAATTGAAGAAGGAGTAGTCCCAGGAGGAGGATCTACTTTGGTACATATATACAATGATTTACACGAATGGTCTATAGAAAACTTAGATGAATATGAATTAGTGGGGGCAAATATTATTAAAGAATCAATTTTAATACCTCTAAAAACAATAGCTAATAATTGTGGATTGGAGGGATCAATTGTTGTTGAAAAAATAAAAAATTCAGATATAGTAATTGGATACGATGCTTATAACAATCAATTTGTAAATATGTACGAAGCTGGAATCATTGATCCAGCAAAAGTAACAAGATCAGCAATACAAAATGCAACTTCAATAGCAAATATGATTTTAACAACAGAATGCATTATAACAGAAGCCTAAAATAAATAATATAGAAAACTACAATTAAAAATTGCAAACGTGTATTGAATTTTGAATACAAGAAAGTTATTTTAAATTAACTATTAAATATTAATCATAACAATTATTAAATCGATATGTCAAAAAAAAATATTAAAATAATTCTTATACAAGATATAGATAATATAGGGCATAAAGGCACAGTAAAAAATGTTGCATTAGGATACGCTCGCAACTATTTATTACCTAAAGGATTGGCTGCATTAGTAACAAATAAAATTGAAATAGAACTACAGAAAACAATTGCTAATGAAGAAGCAAATAATATAAAAATTTTACAGAAGGCAATACATTTAAAGGAAAATTTAGCTACTATAAATACATTAACTTTAAAAAAGAAAGTAGGTTCAAACAATGTTATTTTTGGAAGTGTAACTGACAAAGAAATTATAGATTTATTACTCAAAGCTATAGGAGAAATAATTGATAAAAAATATATAGAAATACCGAATATCAAAACAATAGGACTTTATACTATAAATATTAAATTACATAAAGATATCACACAGGAAGTATCTTTACAAGTAATACCTGACGAAAACAATTAGATTAATTATCAATCTATTATATAATATATTAGGATAATAGCAATAAAATTTTTCTATTATCCTAAAAATAAATAATACCTTAATAGTTAAATGAATAATCTTATTGGAATAATTTACTTATTGTGCTTACTAGTAATCTTAATAATATTCTGTTTTTTTATTACAAAAGAAATCAATAAAATATATAACGAGCAAAATATGATTAATTACCTATTCTCATTAGGTAATTTAACTCAGGAAGATCATTTACTGAAAACAAACATATATTTTTCTAAAAAAATTTTTGATATTACTATTTATGAAATTAAATTTTTAATACGTTCTACAAATTTAGCTCGTAAAGATTTGGCGAATTTATATAATTTACTAGGCAAAAGTTATGAACTATTAAATAATAACTTACTTGCTACCGATTCATATAAAAAAGCTTTATCTATATCACTAGAAAACAATAATATTATAATAAATTATTTAAATATTCTAATAAAAGAAAGACAGATAGATAAAGCACAAAACTTTTATAATTATTTTTTAAATCAATGTCCTGAAAACTCTGAAATAAAAAAAGAGTTTAAAGGAGTTTTAAGTATCAAAACAGAATAAATATTTTATATGTCTGAAGATTTTAATTATAAAGAGAATACTCTAAATAATATAGATGCTGAAGAAATCATTTTAGGTAGTATTATAGTAAACCAAAATCTAATAAATAAAATTATATACAAGATTAATAAAGAAATATTTCTAAAGAAAGAACATCAAATCTTGTATTCTATTATTAGTAAATTATATAACTCTAACAAATATATTAGTTTTATTAGTGTTATTAACGCAATTAGTAAACAAGAAGGTTTAAAAAATTATAATCATATTGAAATGATTTATAAATTAGTCAATAAAGCTATAAATAGTTACAACTTTGATGAATATGTTTATTTAATAATTGATAAACATTTTCGTAGAAGACTAATTGAAATCAGTAAAAATATGATTTTGCTAGCTCAAGATACTTCATTATCTTTAGATATCATTCTGTATAAAATTAAGTTATTAATATCATACATATATACTTATAAAATTGATCAACAAACTGAGTCTTTTCCTGATTTATTAGAAAATTTATTAGTTGATTTACATAAAGCATCTAATAATTACTCAATAAATGGAATAGAATCAGGATTTAAAGATTTTGATGCTATAACCCAAGGCTTTCAAAAATCAGATCTAATTATTTTAGCATCTAGACCATCAATGGGTAAAACAGCGCTAAGTCTTAATATTGTGTGCAATGTAGCTAAAAATATTAATAACACTGTTATGATTTTTAGCTTAGAAATGGCAAAAATGCAACTTGTATACCGTATTCTAGCTAGTAATATTAATTTAGGAATGATCAAACTAAAAACAGGTAGAATCAATAGAGATGAATGGTTACTAGTTAAATCAGGTATAGAAACGTTATCTAAATATAATATTTATATTAATGATGAAGTAAATTTATCTCCTAGCACAATTAGATCAAAAATCATTTCATTACTACAAAAAGATAATAATTTAAATTTAATCATTATTGATTATTTACAGTTAATACAAAGCGATCAAAAACATAATAATCGAAATGAAGAACTTGCATCAATTACTAGATCATTAAAAATTATTGCAAAAGAATTCAACTTACCAATTATTGTCTTATCACAATTAAGTAGAAATGTAGAACTAAGAAACAATAAAAAACCTATTTTAGCTGATTTACGAGAAAGTGGTTGTATATCTGTAAGAAGCTTAATCAAACGAATCAAATATCATACTAATATAGTAAAATTAGAAACCCGTTATAAAAAAGCAATAATTTATTGTAAAGACAATATTAATAATCGATTAACTTTAGAATTTATTCAAAAGGTTTATATTCAAAATAAAAAAATTCTTTATCATTGTACAACAAAATCAGGATATCATATAAAATTAACTGCAAATCATAAAATCTATACTAACAAAGGATGGAAAAGAGTTGATAAAATAAAATCTAAGGAAAAAATAGCTATTTGTAAAAGAAAACTAAATTTATACTTAAAAAATAATGAGCTATACAAATACAATTTTTATATTGACTTTGAAGAGGTTGAAACAATATATTGGATTAACAAAGAAATTGTTTATGATATATTAGTAACAAAAAACCAAAATTTTATTGCTAATGATATAATTTTACATAATTCAATTGAACAAGATGCAGATTTAGTTTGTATGCTCTATCGAGATGAATATTACAATCCAGATACTCTAGATAAAAATATTGCTGAAATACTCATAGTAAAACAAAGAAATGGACCTATTGGTAATTTCAGATTAGGTTTTAATGCAGTATCTAATAAATTTTTTAACCTTAACTAGTACCTAAGTGTTACACGTCCTGAAGGATTTGAACCATCGGCATCTGGTTTTGGAAACCAGCGTTCTACCACTGAACTAAGGACGTATTATCTATAAATAATAATATAAGACTCACAATCTGTAAATATGATTTACAAATTATTAAAACTACAAAATCATATAAAAAATCAGTTATTTTTTGTAGTATACGCAAGGACCAAATTATTTTTTATTATATATTTATTTTTAGTATGTATAACTAAAAATTTTAACTCTATAATACTCTTAATCTTTATTTTAATAAACTTAAAAAAAAAATTAACTATTTACACTATTCTCAAATAGGCATTCAAATTTTAAATTTAAATATATTATTTTTTTCAGCTTTTTATATCTTTAGACAAATATACTATAATCATGGACTAATAATACAATTATATATATATAATCCTAATATATTAGCCTTTCAAAATTATAATAAAATTTCTGTACATATAATTAACAAGGAAGCAAATTCAACATATCAATTTTACTCAAAATATTTTAAGATAATATGTAAAATCAATCTTATTAATATACTATTTTTACATGCAATGAATATATTATTTAACAGTAATAATTTTAATAATATTTATTTAACTATATCGCGCTACAGAAATAAAGAATATTGGAAAAATACACATCTAAATTATTTAATCGGGTCACAAACTTTTACTATAATTATTGATTATATAAATAAACTAAAAATTGCAACTAATATTAGAAGTTCATCTAATACATTAATAAAGAATATATCTATATTTAGATTTATTATAACTAATACACAATTTCATTATAAATATATAAATGAAACAATAGAAAATATTAGCATATCTTATTATCAAACAAATTTAGATAATAATTTAATCAATCGTAAAAATTCAATAGAATATAATTTTCCCTATATCACTAATTATATTACTATTATTATAATAATATTTTTATTAATTAGTATAGTCATTATTTAAGTAATTTATTAACTTCAATTAACGAATTAAATATCTTAAAACAATAAAAAAAATGAATTTAATTCTAAATGATTTATTATATAAAGCGAATTATAAGTACGTCGATTGTAATAGTAATACACAGTGTAAAACAATTATTAATCGAAAATTCAATATCAAAGGCATCAACAATCCCATATGGCAAAATGAAATAAAAACAATATTTAATTTAAATGAACTAGAAAAAATACAAGGAGAAATGACTCAAACAGATATAAGTTATTTAATTAATAATTTAAGTGCATCTGGTTTTTTTGAAGGGATACAACTAAAAACTATAATCATTAGTAATATACAGATTATTACTCTAAAGTTAAAGTTAAACCCATTACTTCTAAACATTAATTTTCTTAGTAACTCTAATTTATTAATTCCTCAGAATTTACTAATAGACTACTTTTCAGATCAAATTGGATATCCAAAAAGTTTAAAAAAAATACATAATTCAATTCAATCAATTTACAATTGGTATCATAAACACGGATTTAAATGGGTAAAAATTGAAATTAAAAATTCACATCATAGTAATAATAGCATTGATATTAAAATTTCAGAGGGTATTATTAATAGTATTCAATTTAAAAATTCTTTACTTGTTAGTAATATTATTAGCTTATCGAGCTATAAACAATTAATTAATTGTTTACGAAAAAATTTAAACTTAGAAGAAGACGAGTTAATTAACGAAAATAAAATAGAGAAAAGTATTGATTTTATCAAAAATAAAAATATAGTAGATAATTGTGAATACAAAGTTATTTTTTCTAATAAATATTTAAATAAAGTAGATATTATTATTCATGTATATAGTTTACCAGATAAAGTAACATATCTTATTGGTAAAAATATTACATTGACTACAGATCTAATTGATACAATTGAAGCTAATTTATTTAACTCTATTAACAGAACAATGAGTAATTATATATGGAACAATCTACAAAAACATAGTATAAAAATAGCTATGAATAATATCAATATTGCTTCAAAAATAAATTCTTTTTTATTATATACTTATAATCATAACCTTATTGATATTATAAAATCTATTATTAATGATCGAAAATCTCATATATTTATTGAATTATATGAGTGGTATATTAGTCCAACTAGACTCAATACAAATAATAGTATTAAATTAAGACAATACATAAGAAATTTAGGTAAACAACAAGAATATTTTCATTTAGACTTAGAAATACCTACTGTAAATCAAGAGTTTTATAGCACATTATATTTTCCATGGTTATATTTTTTTAAAAAATCTTCAAGTGAACTACAACTAAAAATATTACAATATTTCGAAGTGATTAAAAATAGTCCGCTAACAGAATTATTAAACCAATTTACAAATTCAAACTTTTTACTAAATAATTCTATCCTAAAAATCAAAAGTATTGAAATTATTTTAAAACATTTAATCAATAATAATATAGAAACAAATACAAAAATTAGTACGAATATAATTAATAATAAATATAATATAATAAAATCTCAAGAATATAAACAAAAAATATTAAATTCAAAATATCAATATAAATATACTCCTAAACCGTGTGTAGTATATAGAATAAAAAAGAATATGTCTTACGAATATATTAGAGGAAGCTTAGATTTAAAATATAAATCATACAAAAATCATAGTAATATTTATCAATATAAACAATTTTATATTCAACTAATATCTGACTTTTTTCTTCCCTTAAAAATATTCAACTTTAATTTAAGTAAGTTAGAGTATAGCAAATTTACTCAAAAATTAATATTAAAATCTACATTTTATATAAAACAACAAATAAGTAAAATTGAAAATCATCAGACTATATTTATTAGTAATATAGAGATAGGAAGTCTATTGGGTTCTGCTACTCTTTTACCCCCAATAGAAGATTTTTGTTTAACAATACCGAATAGTATTAGAGGATATAATGAAACATATATAAGTTTACCAAAAACATTTTATAAAATTAACTTAGAATATCATAAGCCATTTACTAATATTAATAATTTTTTTATTTTTTTTGATTATACATATATAATTGCTAGAAAATCGAAATTTATAAACTCAGATATTACAAAAGTGTTATTTAGTAATAATTATTTAGATAAATCTAAAATTAATAGTTCTACAGGTATAGGATTACAAGTAAAACTATCGATAAAACAAATACCAGCTATACGATTAGAGTATGGCATAAACATATCTAAAGAAATACATTCGCATTTAAGAGTATCACCAGAATTTAATATAAATTAATCTAATTTTACCTATATTTAATACAAAGACAAATTTGTTTTATTGATAAAAAATAAAATACAAATACCTATCATATATAGTACAAAAATAGCAATTGACATCAAAAGTTGTGTAATTGGATCTGTAGATGGTGTTAATATAGCACCAATAATAGTAGATAATAATATAACATATTTCCAAATTGATATCATTTGTGCAATAGAAACTAATTTGAATAAACCTAGTAGAATTTGAATAATAGGAATTTGAAATGCAATTCCTGTACTAATTATTAATAATAAAATAAAATCGAAATATTGTTCAAAAGACCATAAAGGTTCTACTAAATTTGCCCCATATCTAATAAAAAAATTCAATGCAGCAGGAATTAAAATATAATATCCGAAACCTATTCCAATTATAAATAAAACAAGAGAAATAAATAATATAGGGATGATAATTAATCTTTCTTTTTGAGTTAAACCAGGCAAAATAAATAAAAGAATTTGATATAAAGTAAATGGTAAAGTAGCAATTAAAGCACAATAGAATGTTATTTTAACAGTAGAGAAAAAATACTCACCAGGAGCTAATTGTAAAAATTTTACACCTATAGCAGGCAATTGTAATAAAGTTACGATTGTACTTATATTATAAAAAACGATAAAAGTCATTAAACAAAAAAATCCTATAGAATAAAAAATTCTTTGCCTTAATTCTTCTAAATGTTCAGTAATAGACATTTCTATATCTTCCAACATTAAATTCTACCTTTTTATGATTATTTTATTTTTAAAGAATAATAAAAATTAACGATAATAAAAAAAATCATAAGAAACTTTTTATCATCATTAATTTTTATTAGATAATTAAAATATAATTCATCTATTATTCTAAATCTTTTCGATTAGGATTCCTAGATGGATCATTTGACAAAAAGCCAAAAACAAATAAAGAAATAAAGAATATAACAGCTGTGTAAACAAAAATTTTCAGCGTAAACATTAATTTTATCCTAAATATATATTTTTGCAAAATTATTAGGTTATTTTCTTTCTATATTAAAATGAATTAGATAAACCTAAGGATCTAACTAAATTAATAATTAGTTAGTTGAAAACAATTTTTAGATATTTATAATCCTAATTGATTACAGGCTAAAATTTAAATATTAATAATTATAATTTCGCCTCAGAACCATAAAAACAACTTTAATTGTATATAGCTCTCTAAATTAAATTATTTTATAAATTTAACGTAATTATGAATATTAAAATTTGATTTATATAATAATTAATATTATAAATTCGATATAGTTATAATTAAGATTAAAATTATAAAAATAACTACTAATTCTAATTAATAATATTATTTAAAATCATATAAAATATATTACAAATATTTTTATAGCATTAAGAAAAATACAATTTATAAGAAAAAGTACAAAAGTTTTGCTAAGTCTAAACTATATGTAATTAAAATTTATATTTTATATATAATATTAATATTAATTTTATATTTTAACCCCTCTACGAAATTGTAAGAATGCAGCAATAATCAAAGTAGATAATTTATCTCTTTTAAAAAGGCAAACCGAGACTGTTTATCTATAAGCCTTGATATAATATCATATAAATATTACTAACTTATATAAAAAATATTCTTTATTTGTAATATTTAGTAAATATACATTATATAAATTTTACAATAATATTTTTTAATTTAATATTAAAATTGTAGATTTGATACCTTAATAAAATCAGTAAGTTTTATTCTTTAATTGTGAATAGTTATATTATTAAAATTCCATTATTAGAAAATCAGTATAATAAATTCAAGAATAGTTATTAAAAAATTCATAAAATTTAAACATAATTATTACTAGTTAATTAAGTATACAAAACTAAGTATTTTTTTAATTTCAACTAAAAATTACAATAATCCAGACAATGTAACAGGTACTAATCCTAATATAATACCAGAATTAAATAGATAGATAAATAACTAACTTTTATATTAACTGTAAGAATATATTTCAATATATACAGCTATTATTAAAATTATATTGTAATTTTAATATTCTTATTATTTTCATAATTTTATTATATAAATTTTATTATCGTACAATAAGCAAATCGATCTCTATACAATTAAATAATATAGATTACTAGAATACAATAATATCGATATAAATAAATTGATTAAATTTATTACTCAATTAAATATTTAATTTAAAACAATTTTTCAAAATTATTCTATTATTTAAAATAAGCTTTTATTCTAATATAAATCAATCGTACTGAATTAATAATATATTTTTAAAAAAAGATATAGACTTAAAATAAAATCTGTATTATTGCATAAATCACTATATACTAAAAGAGGTTCTACCATAATATAGTCCATTTATATAATATTCTTTTATACTCTAAATACTCAATGTTAATGAATTTAATTTCTTAGATGAAATTATATCGCTAAAAATATGCTAATTAAGCCTATCTAAACCCTACTGCAGCTTGCCATACAAAAGCAAGTAATAAAAATAAGACAGGTATTACAGGAAGAATATCAATTAGTGGTCTAAAAATAGCATATGTTTCCGGTAGTTTACTTAATAAAAAAAATGCTTCTGTCATATTATTTTTCTAATTTGTAGCTTAATAATAATTTAAATTATAAATAATAAATGAGTATATTGTCTAGTAAATTATAATATATAAGATAATTTCAAAGTATTATAACTATACGATTACTCATAATATAAATTATAATATAGATAACTAATTTCCATTCATAAATTCTTATACATTGTCATAAAGAGAGATAATCAAATATCAAACGAATAATCATAATAAAAAAATGTATCAATAAATAATAAAAATATTAATTATTTTGATTTTATTGAATTATAATATCTAAAGATCTAAAGATATTTAATAGGATAGTTGTAGGAGAAAATCGTGTCACTTATACCATCTATAATTTCAATCGCTCTTCAATTACTTGTTTTAGGAATAATAATCTTATCTGCTATTTTAGTAGTAGGAGTACCAGTAATATTAGCTTCTCCTGGAAAGTGGGAAGAATCTAAAAATTTAATTTATACGGGTGCAGGGTTATGGGCTGGACTAATTATATTCACTGGAATTGTAAACTCGTTTGTAATATAGTTTATTTAAGTCAAATTAAAAAAAATTATTTTAATAAGTAAATACACACAAGTAGTAGTAAAATATAATTTATTATTACTTGTGATTAAATAAAAAAAATGTTATTATCTATTGAGTAAATAATGCAATAAAAAGTTATGCGGGTATAGTTTAGAGGTAAAACACCACCTTGCCAAGGTGGATTCACGGGTTCGATTCCCGTTACCCGCTTTACAAAAATAATTATAAAGATCTATAAAATACTTCCATATTTTGCAAAATTACATTATTATTATCAATATAGAATATAGGTAACGAGTATATATTATTATTGTTTAATTAATATAAATATTAATTTAATTATCATTTTTTAATATTATACAGACTAAAGATTAAAAAATCTGTGAATTATATTAAAGTAAAATATAATGAGTTTATGGAGAATATAGATTATGACAAATCAAAGTAATACAAATTTATATAATGATAACGAAATTTATGATCTAGACAACTCTAGACCAAGAGGATGGTCAATTACTTGCTGTGCAACAGAGTTAATGAAATAGCTACAAAAATAAATAAGAAGATATAGAATAGATTAACTAAGAGAAAATATTTTATTAGATGTATTAAACTTATAATTTAATTCATGTCGCGAATTAATTATATTAAAATATATCTAAAAAATTTTTAATTAATTTCTATAAAATAGATCTATTTTAGTTGTAGGCTCACTCATATTCAGAACATCAAAAATTAAGTTTTACTAATATAGTACAATAATATATAAAACACTAAGCCTTATGTTATGAAAATAACTAGTATGGTTTTTTAAAAAAGAGTTTTAATTCTATGAGTTAATTCAACTTTTAATTTTAATAAATTTGACTTTAATAAATAATTAGCTTGATTAAAATATACAAAGATAATAAATTTCAAAATAATTATTTAATAGAGAAATATTTTAGCAAGAATAACAAGAATTTTATATCTAATGTAACTAACATTATAATTTATCAAAAAATTATAAGTTTGATAAAAACTAGGATAGTATATTAACGACAATTAATCAATACAAAATCTATTTATACTATATTTATACTTAGTTTTATATTTAATAATTAGCTAAAGTCTAATATATAAATTCAAAAATTAATAAATAAAATAAAGAGCTATTAAGATTTAAAAATCTATACATAGAACTGAAAGGAAGAAAATATATTTTTCTTACTCTAACTAGATGAAACAATTTTTTATTATGTAGATTGTAATTATGTAAACATGTGTAATATTGATAATAAAATCAATGATCAATTAGATAGAGAATAATTATTTGTTAAGTGCCATAAGGATTATAATTTTATAATCCTTATGGCACATTAATATAGTAAATATTAATAGAATAAAAATATTATGAATATAAAAGATTTTTTTAAATTAAGTGAAGGATCGTGGATTTGTCAGAAAACTTTTTATAATTTATCTAATTATAAATATACAAGCTTTAAAGATACAATCTGTATTAAAAAATTAGAAAGTATTAATCATTTATTAAATATTGAACAAAATATTATAGGAGAGTCTTTAATATATGAATATCAATGGAAAAACTTCAAAAAAGAACCTATAATCATCATATGGAATAAAAATTCTCTGTATTCATATCAAAAAAATAATGGTAACTTAGTTAAAGCGAAGCAATTTATTATCAGTTCTAATAGAATAAATATTTTATTAGAACAAAATAACTTAAAAATAGAAGAAAGTATATTCTTTCCTACAGCTAATCTAAGATTAAGTACAACTATAGTTAAAAATCAACTAGAATGTTTATTTATTTCTTTTTCATCTGAAATCAAATTAAATTAAAAAATATAAGCTTAAAATAATAATTAAAATGGATAATCGAAGTATAAAAATAAATAGATCAATAAATTCTATATTAGAGTTAAAACAACCTATGATAATTTATAAGGTTAATATAAAAGAAATATTTATATATAATCTTAAAGAGCCGAAAATATTAGAAACAATTTCTCCAAGTATTATACCCAATACATTTAATGTTGATACAACACTAAACATTACAAAAAATGAAAAAAAATATAAAAACTTTGAACGTAGCGAAGAAATTTTAGAAATAAAAAAAAGTAAAACTAAAGTTAAAAAACGAATTAAATCAAAAATAGATCTGCATGAGGAGGATGATAATTTTAACGATTTAGAAATCAATAAAAATAATAATCAAACTAATGATAAATTAATGCTTTCTTTAATGCGACCAGCTCGACCAGAGAATAAAAATCCAGAAATAACATATCAATCAAAACAAATTAAATCTATAAATAAAAATAGAAATATCAACAATAATTTAAATAGAATAAAAGAAGATAAAAACAATGTAGAACTAATTTCTCCTGAAAAAATATATCTTGAATCAGCAGTAACTATAAAGCAATTTGCAGAAATCAGTATGATTTCTCCACAGGAAATTATTAAATTTTTATTTTTAAAGGGTAAACTTGCAACATTAAACGATATTATTAATAAAGATATTGCATTAGAGATAGGAGAAAAATTTGGTATTGAAATAATTTTTAAGTCAATAAACAATAATCATCTATTATCTAAAAATAGTTATATTATAGATCAACTAGATTTAGATCAACTAGTAGATAGACCCCCTATTGTAACAATTATGGGTCATGTAGATCATGGAAAAACAACTTTAATAGACTCTATCAGGAAAACACGCTCTAAATTAGTAGATAAAGAAAAAGGTGGAATTACACAACTAATAGGGGCTTATCAAGTTGAAATATTATATAAGAATGAATTAAAAAAAATTACATTTTTAGATACTCCTGGACATGAAGCTTTCATTGGTATGAGAGCTAGAGGAGTACAAATAACAGATATTAGCATTTTAGTCATTGCAGCTGATGATGGGATTAAACCTCAAACAAAAGAAGCAATAGAATACTTACAAAAAAAAGGTATACCAATTATAGTAGCGATTACAAAAATAGATAAACCAAGCGCCAATATAGAAAAATTAAAAAAAGATCTAACAAACTATAATCTAATCTCAGAAGATTGGGGAGGCAATACTCCAATCATACCAGTCAATGCACTTACCGCAGAAAATATTGATACTTTATTAGAAGTAATATTAATTACTGCAGAAATCTATAATTTTAAAGCAAATCTAAACAAAAAAGCTAAAGGAACCATTATTGAATCATATATAGATAGAACTCAGGGGCCAATTGCCACTGTACTAGTCCAAAACGGAACTATTAAAGTAGGAGATATTATAGTTGCTGGAGATAGTTTTGGAAAAATTAGAGTTATTAATGATGATAATAATAATAAAATCTTAGAAGCAGGCCCTTCCTCTCCAATTAAAGTGTGTGGATTATCAAAAATTGCTCCTATAGGTGAAAGTTTTAAAATATGTGATACAGAAAAAGAAGCAAAAGATATGGTTAATATATTCAATATATCCCATTCAAAAGATAATACTCTATTTTTTAATATTTCATATGAATACAAAAAACAGAATAACGAGAAATGTTTAAGAGTAATAGTTAAAACGAATACTCAGGGATCAATAGAAGCAATTCTTTATTCTTTTTCAACTATTCCACAAAATTTAATTAATTTACAAATAATTAATATAAGTACAGGAGAAATAACAGAGAATGATGTAGAATTAGCATATTCTAGTAAATCATGGCTTATTGGTTTTAATACTACTTTAGCTCCAGGAACAAAACAATGTGCAGAAAAGAAATCAATTAAAATTTCGGAGTACAATATTATTTACAACTTAATAGAAGATACTGTTCAAAGGATGGAAGATTTATTAGATCCTAACTATACTGAGGAAGAGATAGGTTCTAGTGAAGTAAAAAACATATTTAGCTTATCAAAAGGTGTGATAGCAGGATGCTACATAAGTAGTGGTAAATTAAAAAAAGATTCTTGGATACATATAATTAGAAACAATAAGATAATACATAAAGGTATTTTAGAATCTTTAAAAAAAATTAAAGAAGATGCTAAAGAAGTAGAAGCAGGTTTAGAATGTGGTGTTTTTATAAATGATTTTCAAGACTGGGCAATTGGAGATATTATTAAATGCTTTAATTTAATCAAACAGAAAAAGTCTTTAATTGAATAATTCTTTAGTTAAAACATTTGTTTATCTTAACCAAAGAATCAATAAGAATCTAATTTTGATTAACAAAAGAAATAAAAGATGCTATTCTAGCTCTTTTAACAGCTGTAGTCATAATTTTTTGTTGTTTAGCTGTTAAACCAGTAGAACGACGTGGTAAAATTTTTCCTTGTTCAGTAATAAATTTCTTTAATAAATCAATATCTTTATAATCTATAATATCACTAGGATTAAGAGGAGAGGCCTTTTTACGATTAATCACCATATAAAATTTTAATTATGTTATTAGCTATTTTACTTCTTTAAATAAAGAATGAAAATTACATTTAGGACAAAACTTTTTTAATTCTAATTTAGAAGATGTATTTCTTCTATTTTTAGTTGTAGTATATCGAAATACACCTGGAGACCTTTGGGTAAAGTTTTTTGACCTACAATTTGATGTACATTCTAATGTTACTATAATTCGAGCTCCTTTATTTTTTGCCATAGTGAATGATAATGATGTAAATAAATAATTAACTTCTTTGAGAATACAAGTATTATTAAAGAAATATTGCTATATTGCTAGTATGTTTAAAAGTTAATATTATTATCACACAATTTATTATCACCGTCAAATTTTATTCCAAACGAGACTGACGGGGTTCGAACCCGCAACTTCCGCCGTGACAGGGCGGTGCTCTAACCAGTTGAACTACAGTCCCTTGTGTTATACCTAGCTATAACCTAGTATGTCACAAAATATAATTGAAGTCAAGCGCTATATTTTTCATAGGAGAGAGAGGGATTCGAACCCTCGGTAAGCAATTCATAACTTACAACAGATTAGCAATCTACCGCTTTAAACCGCTCAGCCATCTCTCCATAAATTTAATTTATTAAGCTTTATCTTGATAGCTCAGGCTGGAATTGAACCTGCGACCTTAGGCTTATGAATCCTCTGCTCTAACCACTGAGCTACTGAGCCATACATAAGTAAATAATAGTATAATTAAATATAAAAGAAAAGTCTCCAAATATAAATATACGAACCTAAATACAAATAATTACTAAATTTTTTATCATTATGGCTGAATTTTGGACTAATGTAATACGATTACTACGTTTCTTTATATCTTCTTTAAGTGGTATTTTACTAGTTATACTACAACCATTAATAAATTTATACAGTAATCCAAGAAATTCTATTACATTTATAGTTATAATAATCACCACTCTAATAATTACTTATAAGATATTAACAGAAATGTTAGGTATAAGCACAGTATAAAACAATAATAAATATATAGTAAACTAATTAAAATTAAAATAATTACTAGTTACATAATAATAGATTAAAATAATTATGGCCTTAATGAATGAAATAGATATAGAAAATGAGAAAACAGGTTCTTTCGCTTTATTAGATAGCTTAGTTAAACATAATGTAGAATATATTTTTGGTTATCCAGGAGGATCTATTTTACCAATATATGATGAATTGTATAGTTGGGAAAAAAAAGGATTAATTCAACATATTCTTGTAAGACATGAGCAAGGAGCAGCTCATGCTGCGGATGCTTATGCAAGATCAACTGGTAAAGTTGGTGTATGTTTTGCTACATCTGGACCAGGAGCAACAAACTTAGTCTCAGGGATTGCGACTGCTCAAATGGATTCTGTACCATTAATAGCTATTACTGGGCAAGTCAGTAGAGCTTTTATAGGAACAGATGCATTTCAGGAAGTTGATATATTCGGTATAACCTTGCCGATAGTTAAACATTCTTACGTAATAAGAGATCCAAGAGATATTTCAAAAATCATTAAAGAAGCATTTTATATCGCAGAACACGGAAGACCAGGACCAGTATTAATTGATATTCCTAAAGACGTCGCATTAGAAAAATTCAATTACAAAAATATTATACTAAAAGAGATCGATTTACCTGGTTGCAGGCCATTAATTAAAGCTAGTTTTCGGCAAATATTGAAAGCTAAAGAACTAATTAAACAATCAACCCAACCATTACTGTATATTGGAGGAGGAGCAATAATATCTAATGCTCATAATTGTATTAGTAAACTTATAGATTTATACAAAATACCTGTAACAACAACATTAATGGGAAAAGGTATAATTAATGAAAATCATGAACTATGCTTAGGAATGTTAGGTATGCATGGAACAGCCTATGCTAATTTTGCTGTTAGTGAATGTGATTTATTAATCGCATTAGGTGCTCGTTTCGATGATAGAGTAACAGGTAAATTGGATGAATTTGCTTGTAATGCTCAAGTAATTCATATAGATATAGATCCTGCAGAAATTGGAAAAAATAGAATACCACAAGTTGCTATAATTGGAGATATAAAAGAAATTATTAATAATTTATTGATCGAACTTAGTAAAGATAATTACTCATTTGAAGAACAGCAAAGATCATGGAAAGCAAGAATAAAAAAATGGAGAGCAGAATATCCTCTTATTATACCAAAAAATCAGTCAAAAATTTCTCCTCAAGAAGTTATATACAAAATTAGCTATTACTCACCGGATTCTTACTTTACAACAGATGTAGGACAACATCAAATGTGGGCTGCACAATTTATTAAAACTTTACCAAGAAGATGGATTTCAAGTGGAGGACTAGGAACTATGGGCTTTGGTTTACCGGCAGCTATAGGAGTAAAAATAGCACATAATAATAAATCTGTTATTTGTATTAGTGGGGATGCAAGTTTTCAGATGAATCTACAAGAATTAGGAACAATTGCTCAATATAATTTAGATATTAAAATAATTATTATTAATAATTATTGGCAAGGAATGGTACGTCAATGGCAACAAGCTTTTTATAATAGTAGATACTCTCACTCCAATATGTCTCAAGGAGCTCCAAATTTTAAGCTATTAGCAGAATCTTACGGAATAAAAGGTATTATTATTGATAATAATATAAATTTAGATCAAAAAATTCAAGAAATTTTGCAATATTCAGGACCTATAGTCGTTGATGTAAGAGTAAAAGAGGACGAAAATTGCTATCCGATGGTTGCTCCAGGAAAAAGTAATGCTCAAATGATAGGAATAAAAAAACAAATTAATCAAATAATCAAATAATCAAATTGACTTCAGAAAGCAATAATTGTAATATATGTATTGAAATGCACTATGATTTAATTATTACAAAATAATATGATAAAAATTCGATTAAAAAGGTGTGGACGTAAAAAAAAGCCTACTTATAGAATAGTTATTATGAATACACAAACTAGAAGAGACGGGAAACCTATAGAAGAAGTAGGATTCTACAACCCGAGGACAAAAGAGATAAAAGTAAATTTAATTAAAATAAATGAAAGATTAAAACAAGGAGCTAAAGCAACAGAGACTGTTAAATATATTTTAAAATATTCTAATAACTAATTATTCATACAATTAATTCTGTATAGAATATAAATATATTTTATATAAAGATAATAAAAACATAAGGAGAAAAAATTGTCACAATTTACACTAAAAATTTTGTGGCTAGAAAATAATGTTGCTATTGCAATTGATCAAATAATAGGAAATAGAACTAGTCCTCTTACTTGTTATTTTTTCTGGCCTAGAAATGATGCATGGGAACAATTAAAAGTTGAGCTTGAATCAAAGCCGTGGATATCAGAACGAGATAAAGTAGACCTATTAAACAAAGCGACAGAAATAATAACATATTGGCAACAAGAAGGAAAAAAACAATCATTTACTAAAGCACAAGATAAATTTTCAGACTTTATATTTACAGGAACTAGTTAAATTAAATATTTATATAGCTAATTCTAGACAATTAACATAAATTCTCAAATTTTAGAGTTTAAAAAGACAAAATATTTAATAATTTATCTTATGATAGAAAAAACAAAAGCGTCTATTGTAAGCTCTACTGCAAGCAATTTAGATCCAAATATTTTAAAAATTCTTCTTGAGGATATGCTATTAGGGCGTAATTTTGAAGATATGTGTGCACAAATGTATTATAGAGGAAAAATGTTTGGATTTGTTCACTTATACAATGGACAAGAAGCAGTATCTACAGGTATTATCAAAGCACTTAAACAAGATGATTATGTATGCAGCACTTATCGAGATCATGTTCATGCACTCAGTAAAGGAGTACCAGCTAACCAAGTAATGGCAGAGCTCTTCGGGAAAGAGACAGGGTGTAGTCATGGTAGAGGTGGCTCAATGCATATATTCTCCGCTGCACATAACTTCTTAGGAGGTTTTGCTTTTATTGGAGAAGGAATACCTATAGCAACTGGTGCAGCTTTTCAAAGTATATATCAAAAACAGGTTATAGGAAATCAATCAGAAACTGCTGTAACAGCTTGTTTTTTCGGAGATGGAACCACTAATAATGGTCAATTTTTTGAATGCTTAAATATGGCTGTATTATGGAAATTACCTATTATATTTGTAGTCGAAAATAATCAGTGGGCAATTGGTATGGCTCATCATAGATCATCATCGAAGCCAGAAATATATAAGAAAGCTGATGTGTTTGGCCTACCTGGTATAGAGGTGGATGGTATGGATGTATTAGCAGTAAGGTCAGCAGCTGAAAAAGCTATTGAAAGAGCAAGGGCTGGACAAGGACCTACTTTAATAGAAGCTCTAACATATCGTTTTAGAGGACACTCTCTAGCAGACCCTGATGAATTACGTTGTAAAGAAGAAAAAGAAGCTTGGATTGCAAGAGACCCAATTAAATGCTTTAAAAAATATATATTAAATAATAATTTAATAACAATTAAAGATATAGAAGAGATAGAACAGAAAGTCAAACAAACTGTAGATTCTTCTGTAGAGTTTGCCATCTCTAGCCCAGAACCCGATGTAAATGATTTATACAAATATTTATTTGCAGATTAAATTTACATTATAACTAATCTATTAAAATACTTGAAATTAGTAAAATGACAAAGATGTTTCTGTTCGATGCTTTAAAATCTGCAACTGATGAAGAGATGCAAAAAGATAATAAAGTATTTGTTATAGGAGAAGATGTAGGACACTATGGAGGATCTTATAAAGTAACTAAAGATTTACATAGTAAATATGGAGACTTAAGAATTTTAGATACACCTATTGCAGAGAACAGCTTTACAGGATTAGGTAACAATTAATAATAAATAATAATATAGCAAATAAATTTGATAAAAGGCTAAATAAATAATTTAAAAATAAATTATTTAGTATTAATAATTAAAATATCAATATTAATCATAAATCTAATCTTATATAATAATTCTTAATACTGAATATAAATTAAAAGCCTTAAAATTTTCACTTCATTATTCTATTTGTATTTCTAAAAAATAAAAGATTTAAATTAAAAGTAAATTAATTACAACTTCGTAAAAAATATTAATCAACTTTTAATAATACAATTTTAACTTTAAAAATTAAAATACAAGCCTTAATTTACTAAAAATAAATCTTATGGTTTAGTATTAGATAGGATAAACTATTAAAATTATATTATATCCAAATCTATTCAATTGGAGCAGCAATTACAGGACTAAGACCTATAATAGAAGGAATGAATATGAGCTTCCTTCTTTTAGCTTTTAATCAAATTGCTAATAATGCAGGTATGCTAACTTATACTTCAGGAGGTAATTTTAATATTCCAATAGTAATAAGAGGACCGGGAGGAGTAGGACGTCAACTTGGTGCAGAACATTCTCAAAGATTAGAAGCATATTTTCAAGCAATTCCTGGTTTAAAAATTATTGCTTGTTCAACACCATATAATGCAAAAGGATTACTTAAAAGCGCTATTAGAGATAATAATCCAGTAATTTTTTTTGAGCATGTTCTACTTTATAACTTACAAGAAGATGTTCCAGATAACGAATATTTATTGCCTTTAGATAAAGCAGAAATTGTAAAATCAGGTCTTGATGTTACTATACTAACATACTCTAGAATGAGACATCATGTTTTACAAGCAAATAAAGAATTAAGCAAATTAAACTATAATGTAGAAATTATTGATCTAATTTCTTTAAAACCTATAGATATGACAACAATTAAAGAGTCAATAAAAAAAACACATAAAGTTTTAATTGTAGAAGAATGTATGAAAACTGGTGGAATAGGAGCAGAACTAATAGCTAAAATCAATGAAGAATGTTTCTATGAAATAGATAAACCTATTATTAGATTATCCTCACAAGATATACCTACTCCATATAACGGTTTATTAGAACAAGCAACCGTAGTACAGCCAAATCAAATCATAGAAGCAGTAAAAAAATTAGTATCAAGATAGAAAATTAAAATTAAAAGCATATATCTTTACAATTATTTTCAATCTATCTATATTGTTATTTTTTAATATACAATTAAATTATGCAATACAATTGCTTTAATTTATTTTTAGAAAACTAAAATGATAGATTTCATTAAACCTTATGTGTGATTTATTGAATTCAATAAATAAAAAAATTATAAACAATAATTAAAAAATTAAATAATAAGAATAAGATTTTACTTCAGCAACATATTAGTTTATAAGGATAATATAAATTGATATAATACAGCTAAATTATAATATTAATTTAATACATCTAACTTCTTAAAGAAAAAAATGAATAAAATAAATAATCAAAGAATTATTAATAATTATTATGTTAATGTATGCAAAACAATAAAAAGCTATACGAATAAAAAATATTCATGTATAGTTTAAAAAAAGTAAAATATTTTACTACTTTATAATAACGATCCCTTTGTTGGTAACTGTTATTAAATAGATATATTTATTAAAATATTAAATATAATAGATATGGCAAATTTCATTTAAACACATAAAACTTAAATTTACAATTAGTTACTTGTTTAAAAGTAAGAAAAAGCCTACATCATAAAATTACAAAATTATTATAATTATAAAGAAAATAGCTATAATATATTTTATTCTAGAAGAATTTGCAGTCAAAAATGAATTAGTATAATTTGTTTTGCAAAGTATTTTATACAAATAAGAAAGCTATATAATAAGAGATTATAACTTATAGTTTATTATGAGAGTTAATTAAAATTAAACTACTCAAATTAGCTACGCCTATTAATACTTCAAGTTTTACAAAAGATTTATTAAGCAATCTACCTGCTTACAGAAGAGGCTTATCTCCTCTGTTAAGAGGATTAGAAATTGGTATGGCTCATGGATATTTTTTAGTTGGACCTTTTGATAAATTAGGTCCTCTACGCAATACTGAAGTAGGCTTACTTTCTGGTTTCTTATCTGCAGTTGGCCTTATAGTTATTTTAACAACTTGTCTATCTATGTACGGTAATGTATCTTTTGAGAAAGAAGAATCAAAAGATCGTTTACAGACTGCAGAAGGTTGGGGGGAATTTACTGCAGGATTCTTAGTTGGAGCTGTAGGAGGAGCAGGATTTGCATATTTACTGCTAGCCAATATACCGGTGCTAGTTTTATTAGTTAAATAAAAAAGATTTAAAGCTTCAATTAAGGTTATAAAAAAAATCTCGATAAAAATTGAAACAATTTTTTAGCACAATCATATAGATAATAATTAGAATAGAGAGATAACTTAAAATACATATAATACTTATAAATCTTACATATATAATTAGTAATTCAAAGTTTAATATTAATTAAGGCTTTATGTATTAAACAATACTTGTAAAGTTTTTAAAGAGAGAAAAATATAATTCTACTCTAATCAAACAGCTGGTCTAAGTTTAATTAGCTAAATCAAAAAAATTTATATCAATTATTTTTACTATAGTATAAAAATTATAGTAAAAATAATTGATATAAAAATAATTTGTAATTACAAATTATTTCTCATATAATAAGCGTATAGTATGCGGATGTAGTTCAGTGGTAGAACGCCAGCCTTCCAAGCTTGATGTCAGCGGTTCGAGTCCGCTTATCCGCTTTAAATTATAATGAATATTAACAGAAAAAATATTACTATTAATCAATTTTTAACACAAATTTTACAACTCAATATAATTTTAAATATACCTATTGAAGAATCCAATCAATATTGTAATATTTATAATCAAAAACTTGTAATTGCGTATAATTATTTAATAAAAGATATAAATTTGAATTATAATATTAATTTAAATTATATCAAAAATAAAAATAATCAATATAAAATAGATATTAATGCAAATCCAAACTATTTAGTTAACTACTTCATCATATTCTATGGTGAGTCTAATATAGATTATGATTTAGAATATTGGTTTTATATCAAAGCATATATTCGTCAATTTAATAAACCTTGAATAGTTGAACTTGATTGAGATAAGTTAGATAAAGGCATTCTACCTGCTAAATAAGCAATTCTTCCTGATTCCACTGCTAATTTCATTGATAAAGCCATATCAGGAGGATTTAATGACTTAGCAACTGAACTATTTAATAAAACTGCATCAGCACCTAATTCCATCGCCCTAGAGGCATCACTAGCTGTACCTATACCTGCATCAATAATTACAGGAACTTTCGTAGATTCAATAATAATATTAATATTATATAAATTTTTTAAGCCTTGACCAGAACCAATAGGAGAGCCTAGAGGCATGAGTGTAACACAACCTAATTCTTCTAACTGCTTAGCTAATACAGGATCAGGATTAATATAGGGTAATACTGCGAAACCTTTTTTAATCAAATATTCTGCTGCTTTTAAAGTACCAATTGGATCCGGTAATAAATATTTTGGGTCAGGGATAATTTCTAATTTAATAAAATTATTATCTTCTTGTCCTAAATGCTTAGCTAATTCTCTACCTAAAATAGCTATTCTAATAGCTTCCTCAACAGTTTCACAACCTGCTGTATTTGGTAATAACCATAATTTATTCCAATCTAAAGCATCAATCAAGTTGATTTTTCCATTCAGTTTTGCATTCTTTGCTCTTCTAATAGCAACTGTTACAATTTCACATCTACTATTTACTATACTTTGCGTCGCTTCCTGAAAATTTCTATATTTACCAGTTCCTAACATTAATCGAGATTTAAAAAATTTATGTCCTATCTTAATCTGATCATGTAAAATAAGATTACTAATATTCATATGACTTTAATACTTATTTATATTTAAATTACTTTAGAAGTACGCATTATCATATATACTACAGACTGTGAAATATACTGATATAAATTATAAAATATATTAAAAGATTCTGTCTTATATTCAATTAAAGGATCTTGTTGTGCATAAGATCTCCACGAAATAGCATCTTGAAGTTGTACCATTGCTTCTAAATGTCTTGCCCATGCTTGATCAATTTGCGATAATAAATAATACTTTTCTAATTGACGAATAGTACCTGGAGCAATTTCCTCCCAATAAGCTTCTTTTAAATCATAAGAGATTATCATCTGTTGACGAAATAAAAACTTAATATGATTTAAAGTTAAAGAATTAAGATCTTGTAATTCAATATTTTCTTTTAAACCTAATAATTCATTTAAATTTATAAGTACAGATTTAGCTAATTTTTTATTTTGTTGCTTATAAGATGAATAGTACAAAGATGCCATCTGATCCACTGAATTTTGAGAATACTGCAGTATTATATCTTTTAAATAATAATTATTTAATATTTTTTTTCTTTCAGAATATAAACCGTATCTATGACTATTTAAAACTTGATCATAATCAAATATACTTTTTCTTATGTCGTAATAATAAGATTCTACTTTTTGTTGTACATTTTCAAGGACACTTGTAAGTAAAACTGATTCTAAAGGCACACTGTCTTCAATATGCAAATTATTCATTAAATTCGCTATTTTATCTGCACCAAAATTTTTTAATAGTTTATCTTCTAAACTTAAGAAAAATCTAGATGAACCAGGATCACCTTGACGACCTGATCTTCCTCGCAATTGATTATCAATTCTTCTTGAATCATGCCTTTCCGTTCCTATAACATGTAATCCTCCCAACTTAATTACTTCTTCTTTTTCTTCTTCTAAAATTAAAGTATAATTATTATATAACAATTGATATAATAATATTAATGGGTTATTAGAATAATTGTATTTATGCTTATTTTCAATAATAAAAATTATAAATTTTTGGATTTCTCTTTTATTATGTATTCTCTCAGATAATTTTTTAAACCAATACTCAGAACGCTTTAATAAATCATATAATTGATTATCTAAACGAGTAATCATTAAAGGACTATTTAAATCATTAATATTTAGTAATTCCACCAACATTTTATTAGAATTTAAATTAATAAATTGATTATTAAACAATAAATCTAAAATTTTACATTTTACTACTACATTAATATTACCTCCTAATATAATATCAGTACCTCGACCAGCCATATTAGTAGCAATGGTAATTGCCTTTTTACGACCAGCTTGAGCAATAATTTCTGATTCTCTCTTAATATTTTCAGGTTTTGCATTTAATAAATTATGAGGTAAATTATAATCTGATAATAATCTTGACAATAATTCAGAGCTTTCAATATTTGTAGTACCAACTAATACAGGACGACCTATTAAATACATATCATAACATTCATTAGCTACTGCTTTCCATTTATAATAAGAAGTACGATAAACTATATCAGGGAAATCAATTCTTTGCATCTTTTTATTAGTAGGAACTTGTACTATTGGTAGCTTATAAAGCTTCTCAAATTCATATTCTTCTGTTTTAGCTGTTCCAGTCATACCAGATAATTTAGGATAAAGAAGAAAAAAGTTTTGATATGTAATAGATGATAATGTCTTCATACCTTGTTTAATAGATAAATTCTCTTTAGCTTCAATAGCTTGATGTAACCCTTCAGACCATCTTTTTCCATGTGCTATTCTACCTGTAAATTCATCAATTATTTCTATATGATCATTACTAATAATATAATGAACATCTTTGATATATAACTCTTTCGCTTTTAAGCTATTTATAATATATTGAGCCCATGGATCGTAAATATCATATAAATCTATAATATTCAATAAAGTTTCTATATTTAATAGACCTTTATCTGTTAAAGTAACTATTTGTTTTTTGTAATCTACTTCATAATCTTTATCTTTTAATAGATATTTGCTAATTTCAGATGCTTTAATATATTTAGAAACAGAAGATTGAGTATTGCCACCAATGATTAATGGAGTTCTTGCCTCATCAATTAAGATAGAATCTACTTCATCAATTATGCAATAAAAGAAATTTCTTTGAACAATATGTGAAATATCCATTACCATATTATCTTTTAAATAATCAAAAGCAACCTCACTATTAGTAACATAAGTAATATCACAATTATAATTATATTTTTTTTCATCAATATTCATGTCTGCTGTCACCAAACCAACGGATAAACCTAATAATTCATAAATTTGACTGATTAAAGTAGAGTCCCTTTGAGCTAAATATTCATTAACTGTAATAATATGTACACCTTTACCAAATAGAGAATTCAAAAAAGCTGGTAAACAAGAAACTAAAGTTTTACCTTCTCCTGTTTTCATCTCAGCAATTTTGCCTTCATGTAGTATAATTCCACCAATTAACTGTACATCAAATAAAGTTAAACCTAAAACTCTTCTAGTCGCTTCTTTAACTAAAGCAAAAGCTTCAGGCAATATAGATTTCATTGTTTGGCCTTGAAGTATAGCAGAGCGAAGATCACTAGTTTTAATTTTTAATTCATTATCAGATAAATTAGTAAAAGATTTATAGTAACAATTAATCTCAAAAACAGTAGAATAATAATCTTTAATTTTTCTTTCATTAAAATTTGGGAATATTTTATTAAACATATTTATTAAAAAGTTAGGCATTTAAAGAATAAATCAAATAACTTTTACATATATTCGGTAAAAGCTATTTGATAATTTAAATAGATAAAATGTAATTATAAAGTGAAGCATAAGCCGGGTTTTGTTCTATAAATATAAAATATTATAGGGTAGTTATCTATCTCTAGTAATTGTTTCTAATTACTTATCGCAGTAATAATCCATTGTAATTTAAACCTAATTTATTTACAATGACTTTACTCTCAATTTAGGGTTTACCTAACAAATATTTTTCAATATTCTTGGTGGGCTCTTAATAAATTAGATATTTATTTAAAATTATAAAAATCTTTTCAAAAACTATACGAACAAATTTTTTTGTATATAGCTTCTAATTATAGATTGTAATAAATATATATATAAGATATAAGTCACTTATATCGAAACAAACTATAAATATTGAGTTATAAAATTCTAGTTTAAACTATAGATTTTTTATTAAAAACTAAAAACTTTAGAAAATGATTTATAAAATATATATAATATAAAATCTCCTGAGCATTAAAGAAGAAACAAATGATATATTATACTAAAGAATAGTTACAGATAAAACTATATAATCATTTCATAGTTATATAAAGATAATAGAATTCAATCATTAAAGATAATAAATGTACTATAATAATAAACACTCTCCTTTGCACCCTTACCTTTCCTTTATACATCAATATATACTAAAAGGCGGTATATTTCTGTGGCACTATCCTCATAATTACTTATACTAAGATTTCCCTAGTAAATGATTAAGGTATGAGAGCCCGGACTTTCCTCAAAATTTGAATAATTTTGCAACTACCTACGTTCACTTACTATACTTACTATATTAACTATTATAAATTAATATAGAGAATAAAATTTAATAATTAATAATAATAATAAGTTCTATTCATTTTTAGATATTTCCACATGTATATTATAGAAGAATTAGAGGATAATAAGTATAGACTATATAAACCTTCTAAAGCAAAGTAATCTAAAACAATATTATTAAAATATATATTTTCGGTAACTATATAAAAATCCATATATTCTCTAAAATAGAATTTAAATTTTCTTAAATAATTATTTATAATTAATTTATTATTTTTAAGACTTAAAGGATGACTAACTTGATATAACAATAAATATATTAAATCTTTTAGTTGCATATTAATAATAGTAATACGAAGATACCAAATATAATAAATCAAATTATATAAAGATAAAGATTTAAAACTTTGATAGTATCTATAAAAGTTACAACACCGAAGTGAATATATATCACATAGAGTCAATTTTTTATATGAATTAGATAAAGTAGTTTCTAAAGTTTTATCAAGAAATCCAGAATCCAAAGACTCTAAAACAATAAGAATAAGATCAAGATTTGAGAGAAACAACAATTTTGATTTTTTAATCATAAATTACTTAATCATAAATCAGGCTCAGTAGGATTCGAACCTACATTAGAGACTTAGAAGGTCCCTGTCCTAATCCCTTAGACGATGAGCCCTAAATACTAAAAATAGAGAAAATGGGCGGTACTGGACTCGAACCAGTGACCACCTGCTTGTAAGGCAGACGCTCTACCAACTGAGCTAACCGCCCCCATGACTTAAAAGATAACAAATAATAATAAAAAAGTAAATACACTGAACTATAAAACAACTTGATGTCGATAATTTATTTTTGTAAAAATACACTAAAGTAGTAATAATATATATTAACAAGTAAAAAAACTTGGGAAGTACATAAAAATAAACTAAAAAATTAAAAAAACTATGACTGCTACATTAGAAAGACGCGCAAGCGCAAGTTTATGGGAACGTTTCTGCTCTTGGATCACTAGCACAGAAAACCGCTTATATATCGGTTGGTTTGGTGTTTTAATGATTCCTACTTTATTAACAGCTACTACAGTATACATCATTGCATTTATAGCTGCTCCCCCAGTAGATATTGATGGAATACGTGAGCCAGTTGCTGGTTCTCTTTTATACGGCAATAACATCATTAGTGGTGCTGTTATTCCTAGTTCTGCAGCTATTGGTATCCATTTTTACCCAATCTGGGAAGCTGCTTCTTTAGATGAGTGGTTATATAATGGTGGCCCTTACGAGCTAGTAGTATTACACTTCTTTTTAGGTATCTGCTGCTGGATGGGTCGTGAGTGGGAACTTAGCTACCGTTTAGGTATGCGTCCTTGGATCGCAGTTGCATTCTCTGCTCCGGTTGCTGCTGCTACTGCTGTGTTCGTTGTATATCCAATCGGTCAAGGTAGCTTCTCTGATGGTATGCCTTTAGGTATCTCTGGTACATTCAACTTCATGCTTGTATTCCAAGCTGAACATAACATTTTAATGCACCCATTCCACCAACTAGGTGTTGCAGGTGTATTCGGAGGTTCTCTATTTAGTGCTATGCACGGTTCTCTAGTTACATCTAGTTTAATTCGTGAAACTACTGAAAATGAATCTACTAATAACGGTTATAAATTTGGACAAGAAGAAGAAACTTACAACATCGTAGCTGCACACGGCTACTTTGGTCGTTTAATTTTCCAGTACGCTAGTTTTAATAACTCTCGTTCTTTACACTTCTTCTTAGGACTATGGCCAGTTCTTGGTATTTGGCTAACTGCTTTATCTGTATGTACTATGGCATTCAACTTAAACGGATTTAACTTTAACCAATCTGTTGTTGACAGCCAAGGTCGTGTAATTAACACATGGGCAGATATCATAAACAGAGCTAACCTTGGTATGGAAGTAATGCATGAACGTAATGCTCATAACTTCCCTCTAGACTTAGCTTCTGGAGAATCTTTACCAGTAGCATTAACAGCTCCATCTGTTAACGGATAATATAACTTAAAATCAAAAAGGTGTCACTCTCATCAATCGAGTGACACTTTTTTGATTTTAAGTTATATAGAACCAACTTTTATATTATTAAATATAACCATTAAACACTGTAAAAATAATATACCTATCATAGGAGACATATCCATACCTAATATTACGGGTATAGTACCTCTAAATAGTCTCAGGTAAGGATCAGTTAATTTTCCTAAAGAGCAAAAAGGCTCATTATACCAATTAACAGTAGGAAACCATGCTAAAGAAAGTTTAATAAAAATTAAAAGTAGATAAATTTCTGCAAAATTTGTAATAGACTGGAAAACTAAGTTCATTGTATCAATAAAAAAACTCATCATAATATATTACTTTTAATAAATTAAATCTAAACAATATTAAAATAATAGAAAACATTAGCTTGACATATATCCATATAAAAATTTTACTGTGAATAGATTACAATAGAATCAAAATTCTTATTCAGCAATATATAAATATAAATTATTTTATCTAATACTATTATAATAACTTTAAAAAATATACATGACAAATAAACATAGAAATCAATGGTACTGGGGCTTTACAAATAGCGCAGAAAACTGGAATGGACGAATTTCTATGATATCCTTCTTAGTGATTCTAATAATAGAAATAGTTTCAAGACAAAATATTTTAACAATACTGAAAATAACGTAAAATATGAATTATACAAATTTTAAAATTGCTAAAATGCTAAAATTATAGTATATTTAGCTATTATTAGGAGCTTGTAGCTCAGTGGACTAGAGCACATGGCTACGAACCATGGTGTCGGGGGTTCGAATCCCTCCTAGCTCGTTTTTTAAGCATTAAAATATAAGTAATTAGATTTACATATAAATTATTCCAAAATATAAAAATGAGATATAAAGATATAACAAAATAGTCTATAATATATTCATAATAAATAAAGAAATAGAAGTAATTCAATTGAATTACTTCTAAGCAAATATTTATAATTATATATAATCAAGGTGTGTAGAATTATTTAATTTGAACTTAATGAATACTAAAATAAGAAAATAAATAAACAAAATTATGGATAAAAGTAATGATAAATAATTGAAATATATAATATGTTTGACTAAATACCTATAGTTAATTATACTAAACATAATTTCTAAAACAAATTAAATCGTAAACTTAATAGATATTTTAAAAGTTAATTTAAAATAATAAAAAGAGAACTGTTTAAAATATAAATAATAAATATAAAAAAAGCTTTACATATTGAAATATATTCAGTAAGTTTTGAAAGGGTAAAACAAATTACACTTTAATATTGTATGATTAATTGGCAAGTAATAGGTCAGCTACTATCTTTAGGACTAATTGTTCTTTTAGGACCAGCAGTAATTGTTTTACTATCTCTAAAAAAGGGTAATTTATAGTATAATTAGTTCCCCTAATAATATTAGGGGAACTAATTATAAATAAATATTAATTTTTTATATAACTAAATAATTCTTTAGTTGATATTTTTTGTAATTGACCAGAAAATTCATTATCTGGTGATAAAAATAGCATACAATGACATTCTTTTCGCTCTCTCATTGGAACACAAGGACAATTCCAATATGTTGCAGATACTTCATCTACTTTATTGTCGTAATGTCGACAAGGACATAATGGAGACCCATACTGATCTTTATGTTTTGCTAATCCTTCGATAACAATAGCAGTTACACTTAAATCATTACAGAAAAAGGTTCCTGTACGTTTTGCATAAGTCTCAGAAAACTTTCTCATAGCTTCAATACTATTCATACTATTTATAGAATTTTTCATAAATGTTGTCTTGATTATAATACGCTCTTGTTATTAACATTAAATCTAGAAAATTTAAATTCAAATTTTTTAACACACCTTTTAAGTTTGCTATTATATAATGAGAAGAATATAATTTTCTATATTTAACTACTATTAAAGCTAATTCTAATATATTATTATATGAAATATTAGTACTATAAATATTACTAAATAAATTTCTCTCTTCATATAAATTTAAATAATGGTAAGCTACTTTTTTAACTTTCTTATATTTCATTATAAAAGTTCGAATATAAAATAATATATAATATAGTATAATATCATTTAAAGAAACTAATTTCTAATTATTGATAGAAAAGCATGTAACTCAGTGGATAGAGTGCCAGATTCCGATTCTGGAAGTCGTGGGTTCAAGTCCCTCCATGCTTGTACAATTTGCAACCTAAAAAAATTACATAAATATTATTAAAATAATATAAGTATTGTCAATAAAAAACTAGGGTAGATGGCGAAATTGGTATACGCACCACACTCAAAATGTGGAGATTTTATCATGAGGGTTCAAGTCCCTCTCTACTCAAAGTCAATAGTAAAATAATAATCATAATTTATTTTTTGAATGAATAAATACATAATATAATTAATACTAAATAAAATAAATAATAAAAATGAAAAATAGTTGAATATGACAATTTTAATTATTGGTGCAACAGGTACTTTAGGTAGACAATTAGTACGTGAATCTCTAAATAAAGGTTATCAAGTAAGATGCTTAGTACGAAATATTAGAAAGGCTGTATTTTTAAAAGAATGGGGTGCAGAATTAATTTATGGAGATTTAAGTATCCCCGAAACTATACCCCCAACTCTTTATAATATTACAGCTATTATTGATGCATCAGCGGCAAGGCCTTCAGACTCTTATAGTATGGATATAATAGATTATACAGGTAAAACTGTCTTAATTGAAGCAGCTAAAAAAGCTAAAATTAAAAAATTTATTTTTTGCTCTTTAGTTGACTGTGATAATAAACTAAATAATAAAATTCATTTAATTCAATTAAAAAATAAAATTGAAAATATATTAAAAGAATCAACTCTTAATTATACTATTTTTAGAATAGAAGGCTTTTTTCAAGGATTAATTAACCAATATGCTTTACCTATACTAGAAAACCAATCAATTTGGATTACTAAAGAATCGAAAGCAATATCTTATATAAATAGTCAAGATGCAGCAAAATTTATAATTAGAAGTCTAGATTTATATACAACAGAAAAAAAAATATTTAATTTAATTGGACGAAAAGCTTGGAGTTCTAAAGAAATTATTAGTCTATGTGAAAAATTATCAGGAAAAAAAGCAAAAATTAGTTATATATCAATTTTATCTCTAAAAATTTTAAGACAATTAACACAATTACTCGCATGGACAAGAAATATATCTGATAGATTAGCATTAATCGAAGTTTTATCAATAAGCAGTAATAGTAATATAATTAAAAGTATAGAAACTAATTATAAAATTTTTCATTTTAGTATTTCAGAGATCAGTTCATTAGAAGAATATTTACAAGAATATTTTACAAGTATATTAAAAAAAATAAAAGAGTTAAATTATGAAAAAAAAGAGAATATTTCTGTATTTTAATGAATTATTAACTTAATATAATACGCTAATGTATATAAATTATTAGATAACTATTATTTTTGTACAAAAAAAATATAAATATGAGACATACTTTGTCCGTTTTAGTAGAAAATGAAGCAGGTGTTTTATCAAGAATTGCTGGCCTATTCGCAAGAAGAAGTTTCAATATAGAAAGTCTAGCAGTTGGTCCTGCTGAAAAAATTGGAATGTCTAGAATTACTATTGTTGTTCACGGCGATGATAGAATAATAGAACAGTTAACAAAACAATTATATAAACTAATTAATGTACTCAAAATACAAGATGTTACATATATTCCTTCTGTAGAAAGAGAATTAATGCTATTAAAAGTAGAATCAGAAAAAGAGACAAGGCAAGAGATACTAAATATTGCGACTATTTTTAGAGCAAAAATTGTCGATTTTGCAGAAAATTTTTTAATTTTAGAAGTAACAGGAGATCCAGGTAAAATTGCTGCAATAGAACAAGCTTTATCAAAATTTGAGATTAAAGAAATAGCAAGAACAGGTAAAATTTCATTAGTGAGAACCTCTCAAATTAACACAGAATTTTTAAGAAGTGCTATTAATATATAAAATTATAAATAATTTAACACGATAGATATAATTATAGAATAATTTAAAATTTTATGTTAAAATTAATTTTATTTATAGCCTTAAATCAACTAAATAATTAATATTTATAATATTATAAATTAACAGATTGAGTCAATAATTCAAGGAGTAATTATAAATGTCTCGTTACCGAGGACCAAGATTAAGAATTACTAGAAGATTAGGAGATCTACCTGGACTAAGTAGAAAAATTATTAAAAAATCCTATCCACCAGGGGAACATGGTCAAAAACCAAGAAAACCATCAGAATATGGTATTAGACTAGAGGAAAAACAAAAACTAAGATTTAATTATGGATTAAGTGAAAAACAATTACTTAGATATGTAAGACTAGCCAAAAAAGTAAAAGGATCAACTGGACAAGTATTATTACAATTACTTGAGATGAGACTAGATAATACGGTATTCAGATTAGGAATGGCTCCTACAATCCCTGCTGCACGACAATTAATTAATCATAGACATATTTGTGTAAATTCAAAAATGGTATCAATTTGTAGCTATCAATGCAAACCAGGAGATATAATCTCTGTCAAAGAACAAAAGAAATCGAAAGAATTAATCAATAAATATTTAGCTTTTCCAGGACTAGCCAATATTCCTACACATTTAGAAATAGATAAAAATAACTTAACTGGTAAAGTAAATGGACTTATTGAAAGAGAATGGGTTGCTTTACAACTAAACGAATTATTAGTAGTTGAATATTATTCTAGAAAATAATATTCAACCTTATGAATTACCAATCAGGTTTTCGTCTAGTAGTTGAAGCCCATAAGGTATATTTAGACCAAAGAATCACTTTTTTGATAATTGGAATAATTTTATAAGAATAAATAGATTGGATAAAATTACTGTTGGAATTAAAATTGTTTTTTAATAACTTAATAGTATGTTCACTAGGTACTACTCGAAAATCTTTACAACTATCAACAAAATTATTTTCACAGTCTTTTATATAACTTTCTAAATTGTAAACAGTAATTTTAGGTTCCCTTGGTAAATTAAATTTAGGATTATTAAGCCTAAAATAGTCCCAAGCCTTGTACAAACTATCCAAAGATGTAAAAATAATTTGTTTTTTATATTTTAATGGATCTAGTAATTCAGAATAGTCAAATAAAAAATCTTTGTTTTGATATTTAATTAACTGTGGTTTAATAGTATAAATAGGTACACCCTGAAATTCATTCTCTGATAATATTTGATGTTGATGAAAAGTAATATTAGGATAATATTTATATTTATACAATAAATTACCGATTTCATCAACACTAGGAATAAATTTAAAATGTAATCTAGGTCTAGAAATGCGACTCCATTTATAAGCTAAATCCATTTTAATTGGGTAAGTTTGAAGTGGTCCATATCTATTAGAGGCTCTAGGATAATAGAATTTAGAAAAAGCTAGCATTTCTTTAATATCATCAAGATGAAAGAAAAAAAAACCTTGTTTAAAAGGTGTAGATAACAAATCTTTCTTCCAAATAAACATATCAAAATAAGAAAAAAATAGTTTATCGATCAAGTTTTTTTTTAAATCTACTTCTGGAACAGCAAAAATCATACTATACAAAGAATTCACAGGAATTAAAATTGTAGAAGACTCTAAACTCTTTATAATAGCCATATTCTTATAATTAGGCCAGTTTATAGTACGAGCGCTACGACGAATTAAATTCAATCTCTCTGGCATAGGAAAATTCAATCCTTTCTTCCATAAATAGATATTATTTGAATAATCTATATTTAATTGTCTTACATGAGTATACTGCTTACTAAGTTTAAATGAAGATAATGTAAAATTTAATCTACCAGTTTGCAAATCGTGAATAAGTTGTTGATTCCAGTGTTGCTTAAATTTAAAATCATTCTCATTTGATAATATTCGAATAAAATTCATTACCCGATTATTATAAGAATCTTGTGAAGAAACTAATAGTATCTGATTCCAATAACTTTCTTTTAAGGAATTAAATAAACCAGCAGACTGTTTTATTCGCTTTTTCACATTATTTAAATATTGCGGCTTGTCAATATTAAATAATGATTCTTTTAATCCTGTATATAAATAAAACTTATCTTTATTCATATTTTTAGCAATATACAGTTTTTTATTATTGATTAAGTAATTAAATTTATAATCTATTTTAGTTGAAAAATTTACAATATTTAGAGATTGATGATAAATCATTGTATTATATAAGGAAGAAGATGAATTGAATATAAACAAAAAAAATAATTTAAAAAAAATTTTCATATCATATCATATTAAATTTAATAATAGAGTCAGTATAATATACGATATAAGAATTATAAAACATAAAATAAAACAAATCAATATAGTTAAAAATTATAATAACTAAATAAATTCTACCATAAATTTTGATAATTAATCTAAATTAAGAAAAAAATAGTCAAATCTAATCTAAAAGAATATAATATTAACTAAATTAATATAAATTAAGGAAATAGATATATGGCTAGGTCACAAAAAAATGACAACTTCATTGATAAAACTTTTACTGTTATTGCAGATATTTTATTAAAAGTATTACCAGCAAGTAAAGAAGAAAAAGAGGCGTTTTCATACTATAGAGATGGTATGTCTGCTCAGTCAGAAGGAGAATATGCTGAGGCTCTAGAAAATTATTATGAAGCATTAAAAATTGAGGAAGATTCATATGATAGAAGTTATATTCTATATAATATTGGATTAATTTATTCAAGTAATGGAGAATATATTAAAGCTTTAGAATACTATCATCAAGCGCTAGAGTTAAACTCAAGATTACCTCAAGCTTTAAATAACATAGCAGTTATATATCATTATCAAGGGATTAAAGCATCAGAGCAATCTAATTTAGAAATCATGAAAACTATGTTTGATAAAGCAGCAGAATATTGGAGACAAGCAATTAGACTAGCACCTAATAATTATATTGAAGCTCAAAATTGGTTAAAAACAACTGGTAGATTAAACCAATAATTACAGTAAGTTAAGCGAAGCTAATTGAATTCAAGCTAAAAGAAACTTTATCTATTGACTACTATTTTAAAAAAATTTTAATATGACTAGTTCCACTAAAAATATTGGTAGAGTTGTACAAATTATTGGTCCTGTATTAGATGTAGAATTTATGTCAGGACAACTCCCAAAAGTATTTAACGCTATTAAAATTAAATATGACAATCAAACTATTACTTGCGAAGTTCAGCAGTTATTAGGAGATAATAGAGTTCGTGCTGTAGCGATGAGCTCAACAGATGGTCTTAAAAGGGGAGTAGAAGTAATTGATACAGGAGCACCAATCAACGTTCCTGTAGGAGTACCAACTCTAGGAAGAATTTTTAATGTATTAGGAGAACTTCAATAAAAAATCTTATAATTTAAATTATTTAAATATATGAGTAAGTTTATTAAAAAAAAGATAATATAATATTCATCAACTAGTATAAATAACTTACAGTTCTCGTATAGTTATTTATAATTTATTAAAAATTAAAGGTATGATATTTATAACTAAACTCATCGAATATATATTTAAATTAAGAATATTAATATAGAATATATTTTTATATATTAACTTTTTTGAGAGTAACTAAGCTATTTAATTATAAATAATTACAAGTAGTTTACTTAAAGAGAGAATAACCTCTACTTTATTCTGTAGATAATCTAGGCGATGTAGAAATGAATACCACACTGCCAATACATCGTCCAGCTCCAGCTTTTACACAATTAGAAACTAAGCCTTCTATATTTGAAACTGGCATTAAAGTAGTTGATTTATTAGCACCATATAGACGAGGAGGAAAAATAGGATTATTTGGTGGAGCTGGAGTTGGTAAAACTGTACTAATCATGGAATTAATTAATAATATTGCAAAAGCTCATGGAGGAGTATCTGTATTTGGAGGAGTGGGAGAAAGAACAAGAGAAGGTAATGACCTTTACATGGAAATGAAAGAGTCAAAAGTAATTAATGAAGAAAATCTAACTGAATGTGTGAAACTTTTATAAGAATAAATAATAATATATATGATAATAAATATATACTCTCTACGTCAAAAAATAGTAAAACTAAATAAATATTATAAAACTCAAGAGAATAATAAAATAATAAATTATAATTAGATTAAAATTCACAAAATCATACATCTAGAATTAGGTTACTACATATATTCTATATTAATATATATTCAGTATATTTTATTCATTTTTATATAGTTAAATCTAATTTTAAATGATAATTATAAATTTATTCATGATATTGGAATATATATTAAGTTTCGTATTTATCTGTTTAGAATATAATTACAAGCAGTAAAATTAATAAATATTTTTTTATATTTAATAAATAAATTAATATCATACATTAAATTAATAAATTTAATTAACGCTATGTGATAAATAATTATCATGCATAGTGTAAACCTAAGGTAATTCTTATACCTATTAGTATCAAAAGTAGCACTTGTTTACGGTCAGATGAATGAACCACCTGGTGCTAGAATGAGGGTGGGTTTAACTGCATTAACAATGGCAGAATATTTTAGAGATGTTAATAAACAAGACGTTTTATTATTTATTGATAATATTTTCAGATTTGTACAAGCAGGTTCTGAAGTATCAGCCTTACTAGGAAGAATGCCTTCTGCAGTAGGATATCAGCCTACATTAGCTACTGAAATGGGTGCTTTACAAGAAAGAATTACATCTACTACAGAAGGATCTATCACTTCTATTCAAGCTGTATATGTGCCAGCAGATGACTTAACAGACCCAGCTCCAGCAACAACTTTTGCACATTTAGATGCAACAACAGTTTTATCAAGAGGTTTAGCTGCAAAAGGTATTTACCCTGCAGTAGACCCATTAGACTCTACGTCAACAATGCTTCAACCAGGAATTGTAGGACAGGAACATTATAATACAGCTCAATCTGTAAAATCTACACTACAAAGATATAAAGAGTTACAAGATATTATTGCTATTTTAGGTCTTGATGAATTATCAGAAGAAGATAGAGCAATAGTAGCAAGAGCAAGAAAAATTGAAAGATTTTTATCTCAACCATTCTTTGTAGCAGAAGTATTTACTGGCTCTCCTGGTAAATATGTAACACTAAAAGACACAATTAAAGGATTTCAAATGATTCTTGCAGGAGAACTAGATGATCTACCAGAACAAGCTTTCTACTTAGTAGGTGACATTAATGAAGCAATCGAAAAAGCTCAAAGTATAAAAGGATAAAAAAATATGGTATTAAATATCCAAGTTATAGCTCCAGACAGAACTGTATGGAATACGAATGCTGAAGAAGTAATTCTTCCAAGTAGCACAGGACAACTGGGTATACTAAGTGGTCATGCTCCATTATTAACTGCTTTAGATATAGGAGTAATGAGAGTTAAAATTAATAAGGAATGGACACCTATAGTATTGATGGGTGGTTTTGCAGAAGTAGAAAATAATAAATTAACTATATTAGTTAATGGAGCTGAAGAAATAAGTGAAATAGATGAAGAAAAAGCTCAGGAAAATTTAGATAATGCAATTAAAAATTTAGATGATGCAACATCTATAAAAGATAAAATTGAAGCGACTCAAAATGTGCGTAAAGCACGTGCTCGTCTTCAAGCAGTAAATACTTTAACATTAAACTAATTTAATATATGAATAGAGAGAATATATATTCTCTCTATTCATATATTAAATTAGTTTAATGTATCTTAAAATAATAAATAAACCTATAGACATTAAAAAAAATATAATTAAAAATAAAACGTACCAAAAAAATATCGACATAAATAGTTATTAATAAATTTTTTTTATCACAATTAATTTAACCAACGCTGGAATTTAAGAGATATAATACCATTAGATAAAGACTTATCTTCTAATTTAGTAAAACCTTGGTTTATACTTTCGAATAAAATTGAATTATAAGCGTAAGATTGTGCTAACTTTTCTATAAAACATTCAATTGACCAACGTTGCTTCCATAATTGATGATCTGCAATTAATTCGTATTCTTTACCATTCCACAAAAAACCAATATTACTATTATTTTGTTGTTGAATAACTAAATCAGCATTGTAAAACTCTCCAGAATAATTATTATACAAAAAATGATTTGTTGTCCATGATAATCCTAGATCGTTTAAAGCTAATTTTAACATCTCAATATCTCGAATTGTCGTTCTAATTTTAGAAAAATGTGACATAAAAATTTAATAAGAAACTATTATTATATATATATAATTTATTCTATAATTATAGTTATAAATAATTAAAATTTTTTCAAAAGAGATAAGCTTGATTTAAATCAGAAATAAATATATTAAATATAATATAATGTTAATATATTTAATATAATAATACAATAAAAACAATATATAATCATAAAATTTAAAAATAAAATTAATTATGTAAAACAATATACATAAGCATTACAGATTACTTAGATTTAGAAATAGTAAGTTTATTTAAAAAAGTACTGAGTAATATCTTTTATATTTTGAAAAAATATTCTGATAGTATTACCGAATAAGTATGTATATATATATATAATTAACTTACCAAAAGAATACAAAGTACGACGTATTTTAGGCCAGAGTAAGTCTTGCAATTCTAAAAAAATAATTATAATTAATTGAAGATTTGATAAATAAGAGATTTCTTCATTTCTATAACAATTAAAAATATATGAAGTAATCTTATTAGAAGATAAATGTAAAGCTTTATATTTATTATTATAAATTAATTTAGGAATATATATATAATTATCTAATAAACTTGATAAAAATAAATTATTTTTAAGATAACGGAAATTTCGTAATGATAAATATCTAGGATTTAATAGATTTAATATACTATATTCTATATTATTATCATTTATATAATAGTATAGTTCAGCAGACATTGAATTAGCAATTTTCAATATAAAATTTTCAAATAATAGACTCATTTGATCTAAATATAAGTTACTAGATACAATTAAATGGAATTTTTTTTTTGATTCATAATAGGATAATTCAAACAAAGAACTTAAACATAACTCTTGCCATAATATTACATCTAACTTATTTAGCAAATTAGTAGAATAATATTTTTTCAATATATTTAAAATTTCTTTATTTGATAAATACTTATTAAAAAATTTAATAAATATATTATAAATAATTTTTTTTAAAAAAAAATTATTTATAATCAATTGACTAATACTAAAATTAAGCTGAAGTATAGTTAAAAAAACGATGATGATTTCTTTTAAAATCATTAATAATAATTCACTCTGATTATGATAATCTAAAATATATAAATGATAAAATTGATTTTTATTTTCTATATTTTCTAAACCAAGACTGAATTTTACTTCTAATTCAACAAAAATAACAGCTAATTTTTGAAGAGAACTACTATTATATCTATCAAATAATTTATTTATTAATAATTCTGAATTACTCATAATTTTAAAGTGTTTTATAAAAAAATATTCTACAGATTGAAAATTAGATGTATATAAAATTTAGCTTTGGCATTGAGCTATCTTTCCATAAAGCTACCCTTATAGTATTTTCGCCGCTGTAACGTTTCACAACTGAGTTCGAGATGGATCAAAGTGGTTCCATTACGCTAAAAACACCAAAGCATATAGATTACAATAATTGATGTAAAATTAAATCAAACCCTCGGTCTGTTAGTACGTTTCAGCTGAATATATTACTATACTTACACTTAACGCCTATATAACGGCTAGTCTTGCCGTGACCTTAACCGTTTAAAACGGTGAGAGTACTCATCTTAAGGTTGGCTTCCCACTTAGATGCTTTCAGCGGTTATCCGTTCCGCACTTGGCTACTCAGCGTTTACTGTTGGCACAATAACTGATACACCAGCGGTGCGTCTCTCCCGGTCCTCTCGTACTAAGGAGAAATCCTTTCAATACTCTAACGCCTACACCGGATATGGACCGAACTGTCTCACGACGTTCTGAACCCAGCTCGCGTACCGCTTTCATGGGCGAACAGCCCAACCCTTGGGACGTACTACCGCCCCAGGATGCGATGAGCCGACATCGAGGTGCCAAACCTCCCCGTCGATGTGAACTCTTGGGGGAGATCAGCCTGTTATCCCTAGAGTAACTTTTATCCGTTGAGCGACGGCCCTTCCACTCGGAACCGTCGGATCACTAAGGCCGACTTTCGTCTCTGCTCGACTTGTAGGTCTTGCAGTCAAGCTCCCTTATACCTTTACACTCTACGACTGATTTCCGACCAGTCTGAGGGAACCTTTGCACGCCTCCGTTACCTTTTAGGAGGCGACCGCCCCAGTCAAACTGCCTACCAGAGACTGTTCTTTCGCCGGATAACGGTCAAAAGTTAGAGTTCTAGCTTTTCTAGAGTGGTATCTCACTGATAGCTCCAATACTTCCACAAAAGTATTCTCATTGCCTCCCACCTATGCTGCGCAAGAAAAGCCCGAACCCAATCTCAAGCTACAGTAAAGCTTCATAGGGTCTTTCTGTCCTGGTGCAGGTAGTCCGCATCTTCACAGACATGTCTATTTCGCCGAGTCTCTCTCCGAGACAGTACCCAAATCGTTACGCCTTTCGTGCGGGTCGGAACTTACCCGACAAGGAATTTCGCTACCTTAGGACCGTTATAGTTACGGCCGCCGTTCACCGGGGCTTCAGTTACTAGCTTCGTTTTATGACTAACCAATTTCTTTAACCTTCCGGCACTGGGCAGGCGTCAGCCCCCATACATTGTCTTACGACTTCGCGGAGACCTGTGTTTTTGGTAAACAGTCGCTTGGGCCTGGTTATTGCAACCCTATACAGGGTACCCCTTCTTCCGAAGTTACGGGGCTATTTTGCCGAGTTCCTTAGAGAGAGTTATCTCGCGCCCCTTAGTATACTCTACTTACCTACCTGTGTCGGTTTAGGGTACAGGTATTCATTATTTATGATATTACAAGCTTTTCTAGGAAGTATGACATCAACTACTTTAATACCGTAGTATTTTGTACTCACGTCTTAGCTCTAAGTGTTTTCACCACTTATTATAACCTTTAACGTTTAAACCGGTAACCAACATCCGGCTAGTTTAGCCTTCTCCGTCCCTCGATATCAATAATAAATAGTACAGGAATATTAACCTGTTGTCCATCAATTACGCCTTTCGGCCTCATTTTAGGTCCTGACTAACCCTCCGTGGACGAGCCTTCCAGAGGAATCCTTAGGTTTCCGGGGCATTGGATTCTCACCAATGTTTTCGCTACTCAAGCCGACATTCTCACTTCTGCTTTGTCCACATCCACTTTCGTTAATGCTTCAATCTAAGCAGAACGCTCCCCTACCGATGCATAAACATCCCACAGATTCGGCAAGTTACTTAGTCCCGTTCATTTTCGGCGCAGGATCACTAGACCAGTGAGCTATTACGCACTCTTTAAAGGATTGCTGCTTCTAAGCAAACCTCCTGGTTGTTAATGCATTCCCACCTCCTTTGCCACTTAGTAACTATTTAGGGGCCTTAACTGGTGGTCTGGGCTGTTTCCCTTTTGACAATGAAGCTTATCCCTCACTGTCTCACTGATTGATTCATCACTTAGTATTCTTAGTTTGCATCGATTTGGTACCGCTTTCGCAGCCCGCACCGAAACAGTGCTTTACCCCTAAGTTTAATTTCAACCGCTGCGCCTCAACGCATTTCGGGGAGAACCAGCTAGCTCCGAATTCGATTGGTATTTCACCGCTAGCCACAGCTCATCCGTTGATTTTTCAACATCAGTCGGTTCGGACCTCCACTTAGTGTTACCTAAGTTTCATCCTGGCCATGGCTAGATCATCCGGGTTCGGGTCTGTAAATAGTGACTATCGCTCTATTCAAGCTCGCTTTCACTATGGCTCCAGCATTCTCTGCTTTAACCTGCCACTACATACAAGTCGCCGGCTCATTCT